GTCCAGAATAGTTCAATAACATTTTCAAATCTTGCAACTATTTTCAATTCCAGCTATCAAACAAAACTTGAAACTTTCTTCCCTAACAATTCACAAGATTAGATTAATCGTTTTCATATAATATTGTCAAGCCCCATTATCAAATCTAAATACAATTCAATATATTTATAACTTAAAAAATAAATTTTTTACCTTACTATATTTAAATAACGTTTATTTTAACCTAAAAAATATTTCAATGATAAATTTATTCAGGTATTTACTTACAATGCTCATACATAATATTTACTATTTGAGCACTAGATAAATTCTGTTTTTTTAGTTTATAGATACAGAATAATTAAAAAATCATACCAATCAAAAAAAAATATAAAATTCATCATGCATTTTCTTAAATCAAATTTTGTAGAATTTCATAGAAATCAATGAAAACTGTAAAATATATTATAATAGCTAAATCTATTCAACAATAATTTCATTATATTTTTCAGGAGAATCAAACATTGGATAATCAAAAAGAAAAAATATTAATAGTAGATGATGAAACAAGTATTAGAAGAATACTAGAAACAAGATTATCTATTGTTGGATATGAAGTAGTAAGTGCATCTGATGGTGAAGAAGCACTAGCTGTATTTAAAAAAGAATATCCTAATTTAGTTGTTTTAGATGTTATGATGCCCAAATTAGATGGTTATGGCGTCTGCCAAGAACTAAGGAAAGAATCAGATGTACCAATAATTATGCTAACTGCACTTGGAGATGTATCTGATAGAATTACAGGATTAGAACTAGGAGCAGATGACTATGTTATAAAACCATTCTCTCCTAAAGAATTAGAAGCAAGAATCAGATCTGTATTAAGACGTGTAGATAAAATTTCAACATACAACAGTATCCCCAGTTCTGGTATAATTAACATTGGTTTTTTAAAAGTAGATATAAATAAAAGACAAGTATATAAAAACAATACACGCATTAGACTAACAGGCATGGAATTTAGTCTTCTAGAACTTTTAGTAAGTCGTGCGGGAGAACCCTTTTCTAGATCATCTATTTTACAAGAAGTCTGGGGATATACACCAGAAAGACATGTAGACACGCGAGTAGTTGATGTTCATATTTCAAGATTAAGATCCAAACTTGAAGATGACCCAAGCAACCCAGATTTAATATTAACAGCAAGAGGAACAGGTTATTTATTTCAAAGGATTATTGAAAGAATACAATAAATAACTTATATCTATTACATTCTATCATATTTCTTTAGTAACATAGTACATTTAAAATATTAATAAAAATGCTCATTTATTAATATATAAATCTTAATTTAATAAGGACATAACTAATTCTCAATATAAATTCTATTATATAACATTTTACTTGTTTACCATTATTTTAATATTAGAAGTAATCAATACTTTTTGTATCATCAACATATTCTATTACTACAAATTACAAATCATCATTGCATATAATATAGCTATCCGCTTAATATAAAATACAAAAAATATCATTATTGTATTCATAATAAAAATTATTAGATAATATAATTAATGTAATAAGAAACTTAGAGAACTATTTAAAAAATAATGCAATAAGCAACTCCACATGATTTAAATTATATTTATAATTATAAATAACCGTAAAGAAAAGTAAAGTAATATTGCAATAATCTTATTCAGGTTAATATTTACAGATTCATAAATAAATTCACAATATAATATTTACTTATTTAGCTTGCTTTAGATATTTAATTTATGACTATAGCAATTGGACAAGAAAAAAATCGAGGTAGATTTGATCTAATCGATGACTGGGTTAAAAGAGATAGATTTGTATTCGTAGGATGGTCTGGATTATTACTTTTTCCATGTTCTTATCTAGCCTTAGGTGGTTGGCTAACTGGGACAACTTTCGTAACATCTTGGTACACTCATGGATTGGCCAGTTCATATTTAGAAGGCTGTAATTTTTTAACAGCTGCTGTATCTACACCTGCGAACAGTATGGGACATTCACTATTATTACTTTGGGGCCCAGAAGCTCAAGGTGATTTTACACGTTGGTGTCAAATAGGCGGATTATGGTCATTTATAGCTCTTCATGGATCTTTTGGATTAATTGGATTCTGCTTAAGACAATTTGAAATTGCACGACTAGTTGGAATTAGACCTTATAATGCAATTGCATTCTCAGGACCAATTGCTGTTTTTGTGTCTGTATTTTTAATGTATCCACTTGGACAAGCAAGCTGGTTCTTTGCACCTAGCTTTGGAGTTGCTGCTATTTTTCGTTTCTTACTATTCTTACAAGGTTTTCATAACTGGACATTGAATCCATTTCATATGATGGGTGTAGCAGGCATATTAGGTGGTGCCTTACTATGTGCTATTCATGGAGCGACTGTACAGAATACATTATTCGAAGATGGTGATGCAGCGGATACATTTAGAGCATTTACACCCACTCAATCAGAAGAAACTTACTCTATGGTAACAGCTAACAGATTTTGGTCACAAATTTTTGGAGTAGCATTTTCAAATAAACGTTGGTTACACTTTTTTATGTTATTTGTACCTGTAACAGGTATGTGGACAAGTGCATTTGGAATTGTTGGTCTAGCACTAAACTTGAGAGCTTATGATTTTGTATCACAAGAATTAAGAGCAGCTGAAGACCCTGAATTTGAAACATTTTATACTAAAAATATTTTACTAAATGAAGGTATTCGTGCATGGATGGCAGCTCAAGACCAACCTCATGAAAACTTTATATTCCCAGAGGAGGTTTTACCACGTGGAAACGCCCTTTAATAATAATATTGGTGTAGGCGGACGAGACATAGAATCTACAGGTTTTGCCTGGTGGTCTGGCAATGCAAGATTAATTAACGTATCCGGAAAATTATTAGGTGCACATGTGGCACATGCTGGAGTTATGGTTTTTTGGACAGGAGCTATGACTTTATTCGAAGTTGCACATTTCTTACCGGAAAAACCGTTATATGAACAAGGTTTTATTTTAATACCTCACTTATCTACACTAGGATGGGGTGTAGGACCTGGTGGAGAAATCACAAATATTTACCCATATTTTGTAGTAGGAGTAATACATTTAATTTCTTCAGCTGTACTTGGTTTTGGTGGCTTGTATCACTCACTAATAGGTCCAGATACCTTAGAAGAGTCTTTCCCATTCTTTGGTTATGATTGGAGAGATAAAAACAAAATGACAACTATCTTAGGGATACACCTAATTTTATTAGGCATTGGTTCTTTTTTATTAGTCATTAAAGCCCTTTTTTTTGGAGGAGTATATGATACATGGGCTCCTGGAGGGGGTGACGTACGCATTATAAATAATCCTACTTTAAATCCATCTGTAATTTTTGGCTATGTATTAAAATCACCTTTTGGTGGTGATGGCTGGGTAGTTAGTGTTAACAACATGGAAGATTTAATTGGTGGCCATGTATGGATTGGTGTAATATGTCTTGCAGGTGGAATATGGCATATTTTAACTAAACCGTTTGCTTGGGCAAGAAGAGCATTTGTATGGTCAGGTGAAGCATATTTGTCTTATAGCTTGGGTGCTTTATCACTAATGGGCTTAACAGCATCTAACTACGTATGGTACAATAATACAGCTTATCCAAGTGAATTTTATGGACCAACTGGACCAGAAGCATCGCAAGCACAAGCGTTTACTTTTTTAGTTAGGGATCAAAGACTTGGAGCAAATGTTGCTTCTGCACAAGGACCTACAGGACTTGGAAAATATTTAATGCGATCACCAAGTGGAGAAATTATTTTCGGTGGTGAAACAATGCGTTTTTGGGACTTAAGAGCTCCGTGGGTAGAACCATTAAGAGGACCTAATGGCCTAGATTTGAACAAAGTTAAAAACGATATTCAACCTTGGCAAGAACGAAGAGCCGCTGAATATATGACACATGCCCCACTAGGATCATTAAATTCTGTAGGTGGAGTTGCAACAGAAATTAATTCAGTTAATTATGTGTCACCTAGAAGCTGGTTAACAACATCTCACTTCTTTCTTGGCTTCTTCTTATTTATAGGTCACTTATGGCATGCAGGAAGAGCTAGAGCTGCAGCTGCAGGATTTGAAAAAGGAATTAATAGAGAAAATGAAGCAGTATTATCAATGCGCCCTTTAGATTAACAACTGTAATTTAATACTATAATACAAACTATTCTTAATTTTAATTAAGAATAGTTTTTATAAATTTGATAACCCCAAAAAACTTAAAATAGAAAAAGAATACTTAACTTCTATATAAAGAATAATACAAAAAGCAATCATAGCCAATCTTCCATTCCAACTTTCTGCACCTTTTGAAAAACCCCAAGTCCATTTATTCAAATGATTGAAGAAACGAAAATTCATAAAAGATGATATAATATTTAACATTAACAATTATAACTAATTAAATAATAATAAAATTCACAGTATATATGCCATTAAATATATATATTATATCACATCCCGTAATCAGTATATTATCTACACAAATTATATCTTCCGTTCAAATAAATAATAAAATTAACGAACCTATTTATAGTGAAATTCATTTTTTACTGATTTATGAACTATTAAGAAAATGGATTGAAGTAAAAAATATTTATATCAAAGATATTAATGAAATGAAAAAAATATCTATATTTAATCCAAAAGAATCATATATATTATTTGCAAATATGGAAAAATACTATAATATTGTAAACCATCTTAAAATTTTAATGCCCAAATTATTACTAAAACATATTGATATATATAAAGATGACAATGATTATACAAAAATTCACTTCAATTCTAAACACACAAACTATCTAAAAAATAATAAAATTATAATCGTGCAAAAAATATTGAATAATAACTCCATTATACACTTTGTTAATCAATTAATAAATGAGTATAAAATACATATAAATTCTATTAAAATTATTTGTACTGTATGCAATAAGAAAATCCTAGAAACAATTAATACAGAATATTCAAATTTAGAAATATACACAACTAAAATCATCAATATATGAATTGATAAATATCTACAATAAGCTTATACTTAGTAAATAATAATGAATACTATCAGCAATTCTTTTAACTTAATATTTACATCAATTGCAAATTTCTCTGAAATATACCTAATATTAATTCTTTTAAAATTATCATTAGCATGGTTTCCAACAGTAAATTGGTACAATGAACCATTTTGTTCATTAAATCGATTAACAGATCCATACCTACGATTATTCCGAGGAACAATACCCATGATATTTGGCATGGATATGTCACCTATGCTTGGCATTATTTTTTTACAATGCTTAACAGTAATTTTTAATAATATAAGAGTAGAATCAATAACATAAATCAACACTATAAATTTAATACTATGATAAAAATAAGACTAAAAAGATTTGGAAGAAAAAAACAACCTAGCTATAGAATTATTACTATAGATAGTAGAAAAAAAAGAGATGGTAAGGCAATCGAAGAGTTAGGTTTTTATAATCCTCTGACAAAAAAGGGTAAATTTAACATAAAACTTATAAACAAACGTTTAAAAAATGGTGCACAAATGACACCAAAAGTTTACTACTTAATAAATAAAATTCAAAAAAAAAGCTAGGGAGATAAAATTTTGCAAAAATTTACATTTAAAATTTTATGGTTAGAAAATAACGTTGCCATTGCAATTGATCATATAGTAGGTGGAAATTTTAGCCCATTAACATCTTACTTTTTTTGGCCTAGAAATGATGCTTGGGAACAACTAAAAGTTGAATTAGAGTCTAAACCATGGATTACGGAAAACGATAAAATTTTCATCTTAAATCAAGCAACAGAAATAATAAATTTTTGGCAAGAAACAGGTAAAAACAAATCTATATCGCAAGCACAATCTAAATTTCCAAATTATATTTTTACAGGCAATAACTAATAAATTAAAATTTATAATGATTAGTTAAATTTTAACAACTAATCATTTATTAATATTAACAATAAATAACAAATTAATGATTAGTAAACTAATGTATATTAATAACTCAATTAATAAACTTATTATAAGTATAAAAACTTTTGACATCTATTTTTTAGACAGATTTAAGAAACATTTAAATAAAAAAAAAAACGAGATATAATTATACCATACCATATATTATATAATTATAAATGTAGAAATATAGTTGATCTATATGAAATATATAACTATTTATGCATAAATGAATTTCAATATATATCATTGATTATATTAAAAAAATACTATGACAAATCAGAATCAAATATTAATTTAAAATACATAAAAAAATTTCAATACCTATATAATCAACATTTGATCTATAATACACATAATCAAAATCAAATTAATATACCAAATATTAGAGTAGCTATTATATACATATATATTTTAAACCAAATACAAAATTCACATGGATTTTATCAATTGATTCAATATTTGCTAATAATATAAAAAAGATATTTTCATTCTGATGCCTCAATCACTATGCATTCTGTTGTCAAAATCATAGAAGCTATAGATGCTGCATTTTGAACAGCAGAACGGGTAACCTTTGCTGGATCAATAATACCAGCTTCATACATATTCAATAGTACATCTTGATTAGCATTATAACCAATAGAAAAATTACTCTTTTTGACTTTTTCAACTATTACAAAACCATTTTTTCCTGCATTTTCTACAATTTTATACAAAGGCGCAATTAAAGCTTTTTGCACAATATTAGCACCAACTAATTCTTCATTTGATAAATTATTTTTTGACCATTGACTTAAAGATTCCGCAAGATGAACTAAAGTAGAACCTCCACCAGGTACTATTCCTTCTTCTATAGCTGCTCTAGTAGCATTAATTGCATCTTCTAAACGTAATTTTTTATCTTTCATTTCTGTTTCAGTAGCAGCACCTACTTTAATAATTGCAACTCCTCCTACTAACTTAGACAATCTTTCTTGCAACTTTTCTTTCTCATAATTATTATTACTAATTTTTAACTGTCGTCTAATTTGATCACATCTACTTTTAATATTTGCGGAGTTACTATCAACAATAATTGTAGTAGAATCTTTTGTTACACAGATTCTTTTAGCAGAACCTAATTGATCAAGAGATAAATTATCTAAACTTAAACCTAAATCCCCTGTAATTAATTGTCCATTAGTTAAAACAGCCATATCTTCTAATAAAGATTTACGCCTATCACCGAAACCAGGTGATCTAACAGCTACTACATTCACTATTCCTCTTAACTTATTGATTACAATTGTTGCTAAAGCCTCTTTTTCAATGTTTTCAGCTATAATTAATAAAGATTTACCAGTTTTAGATACTTGTTCTAAAATAGGTATTAATTCTTGCTGGATCAAAGTAATTTTTCTATCAGTCAATAAAATATAGGGATCATCATAAACAACTTCCATGCGAGAAGAGTCAGTAACAAAATAAGGAGAAATATAACCTCTATCAAATTTCATACCTTCTTTAATTTCTAATTTTGTTGTTGTAGACTGACCTTCTTCTATTGAAATAACTCCTTCTTTACCCACTTTTTCGATAGCATCTGCAATCATATAACCAATATCTTTATCATTACCTGCTGATATAGAAGCAACTTGAGTAATATTATTAATATCAATTACAGGAGAAGACTTTTCTGCTATTTTAGCTACAACAAACTTAACAGCTTTATCCATACCTTTTTTTAAAGTCATAGGATTTGTACCAGCCGCTACATTACGTAAACCTTGTTTAACCATCGCATGTGCTAGAACAGTAGAAGTTGTTGTACCGTCACCTGCAACATCATTGGTTTTAGACGCTGCTTGCCTAATTAGAGCAACACCTGTATTTTGAATAAAATCTTGTAATTCAATTTCTTTAGCTATAGTTACACCATCATTAATAATTTGTGGAGAACCAAATTTTTTTTCCAACACTACATTTCTTCCTTTAGGACCTAAAGTAACTGATACAGCTTCACACAATATATCCATACCTTTTTCTAAAGCTTTACGAGCATTATCTTGATATAATATTTTTTTACTCATATAAATTATTTTTTTTATTCTTGAAAAATGATATAATTATTCTTATTAGGGGCTTGTAGCTCAGTGGATCAGAGCACGTGGCTACGAACCACGGTGTCGGGGGTTCGAATCCCTCCTTGCCCGATTTAAATATAAGATTAGCTTAACAAATAAATTAATACGTTAGGATAGAAAGCTATGCAATTGCTACGAGGTACTAAAGACATATTACCAGATGAAATAGTTTTATGGCAGCATATAGAGAGAACAGCTTCACAAATAATGAAATTAGCAAATTACCATGAAATTCGTACTCCTATTATAGAATCTACCTCTTTATTCAAAAGAAGTATAGGTAATGGGACAGATATAGTCAATAAAGAGATGTATAATTTTATAGATCAAGGTTCAAGAGAAATAACATTGAGACCAGAAGGCACAGCAAGTATAGCAAGAGCATTTATAAATAACAAATTATATACACATAAAACAACTAGTAGATTATGGTACTTGGGACCTATGTTTAGATATGAACGACCTCAACAAGGTAGACAAAGACAATTTCATCAACTAGGTCTAGAATACATTGGAAGCTTAAATCCTATGGCAGATGCTGAAGTTATAAGAATTGCACATAAATTATTGAACGCACTGGAATGTTCAAACTATAAAATGGAAATTAATTCTATTGGTGAATTAGCAGAAAGACATAAATATAAGCAATCACTTATAGAATATTTAGAGCGTTATATCAATGATCTAGATAATAACTCAAAAAATAAACTATATACAAATCCACTGAAAATATTAGACAGCAAAGATACAAAAACACAAGAAATTATATACAATGCACCATGTTTACATGATTATTTAGATACGACATCTAGAAAACATTTTGAAAAAGTATGTGAATATTTAGAATTTTTAAATATTCAATATAATATAAATAAACAACTTGTAAGAGGCTTAGATTACTATAATTATACAGCATTTGAAATAAAAACTAAATCACTAGGTACACAAGATACAATTTGTGGTGGTGGACGCTACGACTCATTAATACAAGAATTAGGAGGACCAAATATTCCTGCTGTAGGATGGGCAATTGGTATGGAAAGGCTTTTACTTACTATTAAAAATCAATTACATGAAAAAATTCATAATAAGAAACCTCTTGTATACCTAGCAGTTAATGGACAAAACACAGAAAAAGAAATTTTAAATATAATCCAGTTACTAGAACAAAAAGATATTAGCTATCATCTAGATTTAGATAATGATAGCCTACAAAAACAATTGAAAAAAGCAAACAAACAAGAAGCAAAAGCATGCTTAATAATTCGGGATTACGAAATAAAAAATAATTGTGTAACATTAAAAAAATTATCAACAAGTGAACAAAAACAATTTAGCATGATTCATATGGATGATCTGATTCAAACACTCAAGAAAATAAATTAAAAGTTATATAATTACGTAACTTGACAAAGAAACACCTGTAATTGATACAATAATTATATTGGGGTGTAGCCAAGCGGTAAGGCAGCGGACTTTGACTCCGCCATTCGCAGGTTCGAATCCTCCCACCCCAGATTAAATTCAAAAATATAAAAAAATAATTCATCTTACATAAAAAAATATAAATAACATAATATATTTAGAAAAAACTCAATATAATTATAATAAAACTAAATTTATATAATAACTGAAAAACAATGGTAAGTATTCAATTTATTAAAGGTATTAATGAAACAATAATCCCTGATATCAAATTAACAAGATCCAAAGATGGAAGCACTGGTACAGCAACATTTAGATTTAATAAACCAGATATTCTTAAATCTGAAATGCAAGAAAAAGGAGACATTACAGGAATGTACCTCGAAGATGAAGAAGGGGCAATGGTAACTAAAGATGTCAACGCAAAATTTATTAACGGAAAACCACAAGCTATTGAATCCATCTATATTATTAAAAGCCCAAAAGACTGGGATAGGTTTATGCGATTTATGGAAAGATATGCAAACGATCATAACTTATCTTTCACGAAGGCTAAATAATAAATAAATTCATTGATTATAAATCCATATTCACTATTTTTATCTACTATAAATATTACTATATTTCAAAAAATATGAAATTTTCTTGGCAATGGATCAAAGAAATATCAAATCTACCAAATATTACATTAGAGGAAAGTATTATAAAATTAACATTAGCAGGTTTCGAAATTGAGTCCATTGATAATAAAAAAAATATAGATGATACAACTTTAGAATTAAGCGTTACAACAAACAGATCAGATGCTGCTAGCATTATAGGAATTTCTAGAGAACTAAAAACTATTTTTAAAAGTAAAAATATATTAAGAATTAACACAAGCACTAAAGTTAATTTAGAAAATGAGCAATTTAATACAATTGAACTCAAAAAATCTAAATTCACGAACGAAAATTTATCAGATATTAAAATTACAATTATAAAAAATATTAAAATCCAAAATTCACCTGAATGGCTAAATAAGAGATTACAAGCGTGTGAAATTACACAAGGAAATACTTTATACAATATTGCTAAATATATAAGAACTAAATGGGGACAGGATATAGAAATTTTTGATACCAATAAAATAGACAAACAAAAATTCACAACAGAATCCATAGCAATACGTCATCTTAATATACAGAAAGATACAAATCCAATCATTGTATCTGATGAAACATCAAACAACTTTATAGAAACCTTAACCTATAAAAATCATCCCATTTCTTTACTTGGAATCAAATCAAACTCCAAATTTCATTGTGATCATAATACTTCATCTATTATTATATTTGGATACATTTGTAGCCCTAAATATATAAATAGGACAACTCAATTATTCAAAGATAAAACTGAAAAATCACAAAAACACATCAAAGGATTATCTAGAAAAGATTTTATCAATGCATACAACGAAACAGTTAGTTTAATTTTACAACTAACAAAATATACAAAAAAAATCTCACAATATACATGGCATGCACAAAATCATCACGTAAATAATATTTTAGTTAATACAAACGACATAAAAAATATACTAGGTCCTATAAATCAAAGAAAAGATCTAAAAACAGAAGAAATTATCGACATATTACAACAATTAAATTTTAAACCTAAACAAGAGCAAGACTTTATAAAAGTACATATACCAGAATATAGAAAAAATGATATTAAACGCCCTATAGATATTACAGAAGAAATTGGCAGGATATACGGTTTTAATCATTTTATAGATACATTACCTCAAAAAAAATACAAAGGATATATATCAAAAATGAATATATTAATACAAAAAGTCCGTAATATCTTAAAACAGTTAGGATTATACGAAATTATCCATTACTCACTTATAAATATAAATAATAGAAAACACAAAGCTTATATTTCACTATATAATCCATTACAAGAAGATCAAAGATATTTAAGGAAAAACTTACTATATAATTTAATAAACACTTTAGAATATAATCATAAACGAAAAAACGCATTTATGGAATGCTTTGAAATTAACAAAACATTTCAACCAAAAAAATCAATAAATAATGAAAACCAAATATATTATACGGAGAAAATTCATATAGCAGGCGTTATAGGAAAAAATAATTTCTCTAAAAGATTATGGTCAGAAGATGGACAAGAAATTAGTTGGTTTCAAGCTAAAGGTTTACTAGAGACTGTATTTGATCAAATACATGCTGAAATTGAATGGACAAACAACTTCAAAATAGCCAAACATTATCAAGACATAATTAATATATGTCATCCATATAAATTTGCAATCTTAAAAAATAAGATAAACCAAAGAATAATTGGTATATTTGGTGAATTAGATGTATATTATTCAAACAAGATAAATCAAAATCACAAAAATTATATTTTTGAACTCGACTTGAGAGAAATCTTAAAAAATATTCAAATTAAAAAACATTTATCATATATTTTTACTAAATATTCTCAGTATCCAAGTATAACAAGAAACGTTTGCTTAAAATTACGTAAAAGCACAACATCTAATTCAGTAAAGGCGATATTATTATCACATAACAAAAAACTAATAGAGTCTATTAAAATAATAGACGAATATCAGATCAATAATTATAAAGAAGAATCAAGAAAAGTTAGCTATAAAATTATATATAGATCATCAAATAATACACTAAGTGAGAATGAAATCAAGGAAATTGATAAAAAATTAAATCACATAACAAAATATATAAATACAACTGTATCTTCAAATATTTAAGAGTAAATCATAAGCCGGATTCTGTTCTTTAACGCATATAACATTAATATATTGCATTAAGGGTAGTTATTTATCTAGAGTTTTTTATACTGGAACTTCTTGCAGTCTTAATAAATAATTATAATTGTTTACTTATATAGATAATTACAATAATATATATAACTTTACTCTTAATACGGGGTTTACCTAGCTAATATTTTAATCATATTACTGGTACGCTCTTAATGCACCTTTGCACCCTTACCTAAAAATATGGCGGTTTATTTCTGTGGCACTTTCCTCATAGTTACCTATACTATTTTTTATATAGCTATACTATTCTAAATAGAGACCGGACTTTCCTCAAATTTGTAAAAAATTTGCAACTACCTATGCTTACTCTATAATTGAATAATTATAACAAATTATCAATATAATAATAATATAATAAATAAAGTTATCGAAATGCAAATCAATCAAAATTTCACAGAAAATAATTTCGCATTTGTACTTAATGAGTATAAATACAACATCAATTTAGGTGATATAGTAGCAGGAACTATTTTCAACATGGAAAAAAGAGGATTTTTAGTTGATATAGGTCTTCCAACAGCCTGTTATTTACCTTATGAAGAGATCTCCTTGCATTATAAAAAAATAAACCATATACATTATTCATATTCGATAAATAATACCACAAGGGAATTTTTCATTCTTGCGTACAATAAACAAAAACATCAACTAATACTTTCAATAAAAAGACTTGAATACATTAGAGCATGGAAAAGAATCAAACAAATAGAAAATGAAGACACTATACTACATTTAAAGATTCACAATCAAAATAGGGGTGGCCTTATTACTATTTTAGAAGGGATACAAGGCTTCATACCCAATTCTCACTTAAAACCAATAGAACCACAAATCCTTAGACAAAAAAAATATATACAATGCAAACTATTGATGGCAGATGAAAAAAATAATAAACTAATTCTAAGTTACAAAAAAGCTATCTTATCTATATTATCTAAACAACTAAAAATTGGAACTATAGTCAAGGGTAAAATTATAAAAATTGAGAACTATGGCATATTCCTTGAAATTCATAACATTTTGAGCCTCCTCCATATTTCAGAAATAGCAAATCAAAATATTAAAAATATTAATACAATATTTAAAATAGGAGAAATTATAAAAGTAAAAATTTTACATATAGATATGCAACAAGGCAGAATTTCTGTTTCAACACGTAACATATAACTAGCCGCCACCAACGATTGTAACAACTTCTAATTTATCACCCTGAGTGAGAAAGATTTGATCCAGATTAGTTAAAGATAAGATCTCTTGATTATATTCTACAACAATATTTCTAACATCAAACTCAAGATAAATTAAAAAATCATGTAAAGACATTTGACTATAACAATTAAACACTTCTCCATTAACGGTAACTGTATTATATTGAAAACTCATAAATAATATGATATTAATATATAGACGTAATATGAAAAAAAGACTATAATAAATTAAAAATGGCGGATGTAGCCAAGAGGTTAAGGCAATGGGTTGTGGCTCCATCATTCGCGGGTTCGATTCCCGTCATTCGCCCTTATAATTTTTTTTTATCATGAACCGTGCAAGTTCCGTACGATTTCTAGTAGACGTTTTATTCAATAATCTACTCACATAGTTCTCTACACTACGTATACTAATGTTTAATTGTTCAGCTATTTCTTTATTTCTTAAACCTTTTATTAGCAATTGTAACACAATTTTTTCTTTCTCTGTTAATTTTATAAACAATACATTAGACTTTTGAAAATTATCAAGCTTATTTTGCAATTGTGCATCCATAATATCTTGAACTTCAACTTTATACTTTAATAAATTCTTAATAATTGACAATAATTCATCTGGATTAAAAGGTTTAGTTAAATAAACATTACAACCTAAATCATAACCTTTAATTCTATCTTTTGTCATACCTTTAGCTGTTAAACAAATAATAGGTATGTTATAAAATAATTGGTTAGAACGGATAATTATTAGAAATTGATAACCATCTATATTTGACATCATAATATCAACGATAATTAAATCTGGTATTCTTGCACTTAATCGATCTAATGCAGATTTAGCATTATTAAATAGAGTGACAGAAAAACCTTGAGAAATTAAATATGTAGATACAGAATTTAGCAAAAATACATCATCATCAATTAACATAATTTCTTTTCTCATTAGTATAAAATTTTAATACTTAATATAAATTACCTATATAATTATAAAAAATGAAATGGCTTCACTATTTTTTAAACCTTAATATACCTTTTTACATATATAAATTGAATGCTAATGATTCTATAATTGTTTCTAATAATATAAATATTAATAAACCTATGATTATTTTGTATGGAATAGTTTATATAGTAAAAAATTTTCATAATGATAAAAAAACAACTATTGCAATACTAGAAAGTGAAAATATTCTGTACATAGATCCAATTAAAAACGAAAAGTATCATTATAAGATAATAGCTATAAGCAAAAGTTTTTTAATCAGTTTTCAATGGAAAAATTTAATTAATATTAAAACAGATATTAATCATATAATATTTAAAGAAGTTATCAAAATATATAAAAAAACAAATAATAAATATGAAATAATAAATATGATCATGAGTCATAAATATATTAAAAATCGTGTAATTCAACTTTTGCTTTTATTAGGACGAGATTTCGGGAGCATTAATAAAACAAACATAATAATACCATATTATATATCTCAATACACCATAAGTACAATAAGTGGAAGCAATAGAACTACCATTAATAGATTTATGCAAGACCTAATTTATAATGAATTCATCCAATATTCATTTGATAGAAAAATCATTATTAATATAGACTATTTTCATATAGCTAAAATAAAAAAAGACAAGTATAAACATTAATTATATTGAATATGTTATAATCAATATACTTAAACAAAAAGTAGCTTAAATGTAAAATATAAAATATATATAAACCTAAAATATGGGAAAAGTGTATGACTGGTTTGAAGAAAGACTAGAAATTCAAGCAATAGCTGATGATATTACAAGCAAGTACGTACCACCTCATGTAAATATTTTTTATTGTATTGGTGGTATAGTTTTTACATCATTCCTAATACAAGTAGCAAGTGGTTTTGCTATGACTTTTTACTATAGACCAACCGTTGCCGAAGCATTTTCATCAGTAGAATATATTATGACAGATGTTAATTTTGGTTGGCTTATAAGATCTATTCACCGATGGTCTGCCAGTATGATGGTTTTAATGTTAATCCTTCATGTTTTTAGAGTATATTTAACAGGAGGTTTCAAAAAACCACGTGAACTCACATGGATAACAGGTGTTATCTTAGCAGTATTAACAGTATCATTTGGTGTTACAGGTTATTCTTTACCATGGGATCAAATTGGCTACTGGGCAGTAAAAATTGTAACAGGTGTTCCTGAAGCAGTACCTGTAGTTGGAGGTACAATTGTCGAACTTTTAAGAGGTGGAGTAAGTGTAGGACAAAGTACTTTAACTAGATTTTATAGTCTTCATACATTTGTACTACCATTACTAACAGCTGTCTTTATGCTAATGCATTTTCTAATGATTCGCAAACAAGGAATTTCTGGACCACTATAAGATTAAAGTATATTATATGTTAACACCAAGGAAAATATAAATGTCTATTATTAAAAAACCCGATTTAACAGATCCTCAATTACGTGCAAAACTAGCAAAAGGCATGGGTCATCACTATTATGGCGAACCTGCATGGCCTAATGACTTATTGTATATGTTCCCAGTAGTAATCTTAGGTACAATCGCATGTGATGTAGGTCTTGCTATTTTAGAACCATCAGTAATAGGAGAAAAAGCCAATCCTTTTGCAACACCTTTAGAAATTCTACCAGAATGGTATTTCTTTCCAACATTTAATTTATTACGCGTCATACCCAATAAACTAATTGGAGTTTTATCGATGGCATCAGTACCACTAGGACTTATAACTGTTCCTTTTATAGAGAGTATCAATAAATTCCAAAACCCTTTTCGAAGACCTATTGCAACAACCGTATTTTTGATTGGTACATTTATAAGCATATGGCTTGGCATTGGCGCTACAATGCCACTATCTAAAGCTATCACATTAGGACTTTTTTAAAACTAAAATGTCAACTTCAATAAAATAAGTAATAATAATAAATTTACACTTTCATTATTATTACTTATTTTATTATTTAATAGCAACTTTAGCACCAGCTTCTTCTAATTTACTTTTCATATCTTCTGCATCTTCTTTAGAAATAGATTCTTTCAATACTTTAGGCGCTGATTCTACTAAATCTTTGGCTTCTTTTAAACCCAAACCAGTAAGGGAACGTACTACCTTTAAGATAGCAATTTTTTTAGGAGCGGGCACTTCTTCTAAGAGTAGATCAAATTCTGTTTTTTCATCAGACTCATTAGATCCCATAGAAACACCGGCATCTTGCATAACAACCATACCAGATGTAGTAGAAGAGGATGCATCAACATCAAAAGTTTCTTCAATACCTTTTACAAGCTCTGCTGCTTCTAATAAGGTTAAAGATTTTAATTCCTCTAAAATACTATTTATTTTTGTCATATTAATTAAATATCAAGATTCATGTTATTTAAGTACTAGTAAATAAAATAAGCATTGTACTACATTTCTTTATATTACACTATCTTTTATCATTAAATGATCTATAAGAACGGAAGGACCCATTGTAGTAGATAAATAAACTGATTTGCAATATTTACCTTTAGAACCAGAAGGACGATTTTTATCAATAGAGTTATATAAGGCCGATAAATTTGATATTAAATCTAATGATGAAAAATTCAATTTTCCAAAAGGCACATGTACAATACCAGAACGATCTACACGATATTCTAATTTACCTAACCTAAACTGTTTAACCGCATCATATAAATTTGTGGTAACAGTACCAGCTTTAGGAGAAGGCATTAACCCTCTAGGCCCTAAAACTTTTCCTAATTTTGCCACTGAAGACATTACATCCGGTGTAACAATCAGCTTATCAAAATCTAAACGACCATCTTTTATTTCTTGTATTAAATTCTCAAAACCAATAACATCTGCCTCACCATTGAGATATCTTCTTGTTTTTTCATCTTTAGTTATTACTGCAATTCTAAGTTTTTTTCCAGTACCTTTTGGTAACACAACTGTTGAACGTAATTGCTGGTCTGCATACTTAGGGTCCAAACCTAAAGCTATATGAGCCTCTACAGTTTCTATAAATTTAACATTAGATAAATCTTTTAATACATTAATGGCGTCTATTGGTTTATAAATTTTGCCACGCTCAACTTTCTGTAAGATTTCTTGAAAACGACGTGAATGCTTACGCATATATTTTATCTCCATATTATACTAAAGTATTAATTTGAATTCCCATACTTTTTGCTGTCCCACGAACAATCTGCATAGCCTGCTTCAAATTATTAGTATTTAAGTCTTGAAGCTTAATTTGTGCAATTTCTTTTAATTGCTTTTCAGAAATAAAACCAACGGTATTTATATTGGGTTTTCCTGAACCCTTGGTAATTCCTGCCGCTTTTGCTAATAGAACAGATGCAGGTGGAGTTTTTAAAATAAATGAAAAACTACGGTCTTCATAAATAGAAATTTCTACAGGAATTATTAAACCAACCTTATCTGCTGTTTTAGCATTATATTCTTTACAAAAGATAACAATATTAGCACCATATTGACCCAAAGCAGGACCGACTGGTGGAGCCGGAGTAGCTTTACCTGCAGGTAAAGCTAACTTAACTAATCCAATTATTTTTTTTGCCATAAAATTAAAACAATAAAACTATAAATTAAAACAATAAAAAATTCAACTCAATAAACTGAACTTACAACAAGATTATACTAAAAATAAACTATCGTAGACAAAAATAAAACATTAAATTTAAAACATCATACACGTCTTGAAGGACTTGAACCCTCGGCATTAGGTTTTGGAAACCTACGTTCTACCAACTGAACTAAAGACGTATAGACATATTATAATTTATAATAAAATTAAAATTTGAAAATATTTATCAAATAAATTAGATTATGAAAAAATTGTCAAATTTTTATTATTAATAAAAAATGCTTAACCCTAATTTAACTAAACAATATCTATTAGATGAAGATTACATGATTTATGCACGACATCTAACACTTGATAAATTAAATACAGAAGGACAATTAAGGCTTAAAAATGCTAAAATATTAGTGATAGGAGCAGGTGGCCTGGGATGCCCAGCAATTATTTATCTTGTATTATCAGGCATTGGATACATAGGAATAGTTGATGATGATATAATTTCTAAATCTAATATACATAGACAAATTCTATATAATAAAAGTCATATAAAAAAGCTAAAGACTAAAGTAGCCGAATACAATCTGAAAAAGATGAACCCAGAATGCAACATTAGTACATACTCTGAAAAAATTGATAGAAAAAATGCAAAACAATTAATTAAAAATTACGATATTATTTTAGATACTTGTGACAATTTTAATACACGCTATTTAATTGATGATATTTGCAAGAAATTACATAAAGTACATATTTATGGTGCAATAGAGAACTTTGAAGGACATATTAGTGTATTTAACTATAAGAATGGTCCTAGGTATTCTGACTTATATCCATATAATTTACAATTAAAAGATAAACCATGTACTGGCGTATTAAATGTCTTACCAGGAATTATAGGTATTTTACAGGCAACAGAAGCTATCAAAATTATTACAGGTATTGGTAAAGTCTTAAGTGGCTATTTACTAGTTTATAATATCTTAAATATATCATTTAAAAAAATAAAAATAAATAATATACAAAATATTAATAAAGTCCCTAATATATATAAAAACTCAAAAATCATTGATATAAATACAGTAAATCAATATATTAAAGAAAAGTATAAAATATCAATTATAGATATAAGACAAAAAGCAGAATTCAAAAAAAAGCATATAAAAGATGCTATCAATATTCCTTTAAAAAAAATCAATAATAAAAACAGCTTAAATTTAATCAAAAAACTGAGCAATACAAGTATTTTAATTATTTATTGCAGCCATAATTCTAGATCTATAATAGCATCAGAATTACTACAAAAAGAAAATATCAAACACTACAGATTAAAAGATGGTTTCCATTAAACATTCATAAATTAATAGAAATATTTAATATAAATATCAAATCAAATATAATAATAAAAAAATATACTAATAAAAAAGATGCTATATGAATAAAAAAATAACTATGATTTTAAGAAATGAAAAAGATAGAAATCAACAACAAATAATTCATGTAACGAGAGGATATGCATTTAACTACTTAATACCCAAAGGTGTAGCAGACATTGCAACTCCTGGTAAATTAAAACACATCAATATATTACAAGAAAAACAAAAACAAAAAAGACAAATTAATAAAGAAAAAGCACAACTTACATTAAAGTACCTAGAAACAGTTAATAAAATTATTATCAAAAAAAAGCATGGTAATAAAATGCAAATTTTTGGCCAAATCAATGAAAAAGATATATTAAAGAAAATAATTGACAATACTGGGTATAAATTAAATAAAAAACAAATCAATGTACCTAACATAAAAACTATCGGGAAATATCAAATAACAATTAAACTACTTGACAATGTAGAATCATACATATCAATTAACGTCGTGCCAGATATTATAGAAAATAATATTACTTTTAATTAAAAAGCATAGATAAAGATAAAACTTGTAAAAAATATAATTTATCAAAACTAGCTAAAACCGTAGAATATATATGACAAGTTTTATTTTACAAAAAATATAAAAACTTAAAATTGTATAATAGTTTTGTTAAATTACTATTTATTAAGTACAATAATATTTTATATCTTAAGTTTTATAATAGATATGATTTGATCATATTACTCTAATACATTAATAAAATATTAAATTAATAATAACAACAATATTAATGAATGATTTATATCAATATCTAATTCCACCTAACAACTATATCGCAGAAGAAATAATAATTGGCTATATTATAATTAATCCATCAGTACAAAAAAATTTATTACCAAGTATTGAACCAGAATATTTTTTTCTTGAATCACACAAACTTTTTTATTTATATTTGAAAAAAATTTATAATAAAAATCAAATAAATTTAATAAACTTATTGAATATTATTCACCATAATCCAAAAATCAGTAATATAATCACAACAAAAACTATAATTAAATTAATAAAACAAGGCCAAATATTTAATACATCTGAAAATATAAAATTTTATATAAATCAATTACTAAAATTAATATACGAGAACTATATCAAAAGATTATTTATTCAATATTCATATCATACAATAACTTTATCCTACAATCATAAAATATCTATCAATAAAATATCATTACAAGCTTCTATATACTTAAATAACATCAATAAAAAATTAGAAAAACAAAATCTTGACAACTCACATTGTTTTTTACCCGAACTATTTCAAAATTTAACTTATAATACAAAAAAAATAAAAAAATATGAAGTAATAATTAAATCTGGCTTCAAATATTTAGATAAAATCACTACTGGTCTTCCTGCTGGAGACTTAATCATAATTGCTGGCAGACCATCAACAGGTAAAACTTCTTTTCTTATTAATATAGCATACAATATTTTACAGAAATTCGATACTCAAATATGTATTTTCAGTCTAGAGATGACAAGAAAACAAATATTACAAAAAATTATATCCATAGGATCAGATGTTCCCTTATATCTTATTTTACAAGGAGAAATTAACGCGAAAGAATGGAACAAAATAGTAAAAATTTGCCAAAAAATACTTACATCAAAGATTTACATTAATGATACTACAAATACATCTATTGAAAATATTATAAATACATCAAACATAATATGCAAAGAAATAAACTATCACACTACAATATTCATTGATTATTTACAATTAATTAATAGCCAATACTCAACGTTTTCGAATAGAAATGAAGAATTAAGCTACATAACACGCAAATTAAAAGTTACTGCTCAATTGTTAAAAATTCCTATTGTTGTACTTTCACAATTAAACAGACGCATTGAGACTAGAATCAATAAAAGACCTTTATTATCAGACCTTAAAGAAAGTGGCTGTATATCATATACACTATTCATATATCAGAATAATAAACATAAAATCAATATCATTTTAAATGATAATTTAAATTCATTTATAAGATCATATATAAATTACGTAATAAATAGCAGTGATTTTTTTCATTATTTACAATATACAAAAAATTCAATACAAAAAATTAGCTTATTCATAGAATATATATTTTATTATAAAATATATAATTACAACAAAGTCAAACTTACAGAAGATCATCCTCTTCTGGAACAAAATAAATGGATAAAAACACGATATATAGAACAAAATCATACAATTAACCAGTACAAAAATATTCTAAAAAATATATATAAAAGAACAAAAAAAGGTCACATTAGTATTACATTTTTAAATTACTCTTTAGTATATGACATCAGTAAAAAAGAATATTGTAATTTCAATTGTCAAAACTTTATTTTACATAACTCTATTGAACAAGATGCAGATATTATTATTATGTTATATTCAAATAATTCAAATAACCAAGAAGAGTATTTATCAAAAAGAATTATTGATATTAATGTATTAAAAAATAGAAATGGAATTACTGGTTCATTACAACTTTTATTTAACCTATCTCTAACAAAATTCAATGATAAAAATAACAAATAAATCAGATAGTTGCAAAAAAAATATAATTTTGATACGATAGATGTTAAGATAAAAGCCGGGATAGCTCAGTTGGTAGAGCAGTGGACTGAAAATCCTCGTGTCACCAGTTCAAATCTGGTTCCTGGCATTTGAATAGTATTACCTATATTTCAATTGAAATATAGGTAATACTATTCAAAAAAATATAAAATTTAAGAAGATAAAAGCTCTAATTTTTCACCAATAAGTACTTTAACTTTTCCTTCATCTGTTACATCAACTACAGCACTATCACCTGCTTTTATTTTTCCTGATAAAACTTCCTCAGCTAAACTATCTTCTAAAAGTCTCATTACAGCTCTACGCAATGGACGAGCACCATAACTAGGATTATAACCCTCATCTACTAAACGATTTTTAAATCTTTCTGTAACCTCTAACTCTATATCCTGCTGTTTAATTCTTTCAAAAACTTCTTTAAGCATAATATCAGCTATTTCTCTTACTTCATCTTTAGTTAACTGCCTAAATACAATAATTTCATCTAATCGATTAAGAAACTCTGGTCTAAAATATTGTTTTAGTTCTTCATTAACAAGAGATCTAATACGATTATATTGAGATTCTGTTTGGGATTCTCCTAATTCAAACCCTAAACTACCTCCACCTTTTTCAATAACTTTTGAACCAATATTAGAAGTCATAATTAATAAAGTGTTTTTAAAATCAATTGTTCTACCTTTAGCATCAGTTAAACGTCCGTCCTCTAAAATCTGTAACAAAAGATTAAAAATATCTGGATGTGCTTTTTCTATTTCATCAAATAAAATAACTGTATATGGACGCTTTCTAACAGCTTCTGTTAAATATCCTCCTTCACTATAACCAACATATCCAGGAGGTGAACCTATCAACTTAGAAACAGTATGTCTCTCCATATACTCAGACATATCTAAACGAACCATAGCTTCCTGAGCTCCAAAAAAGTAAGAAGCTAATGCTTTAGTTAATTCTGTCTTACCTACACCAGTAGGACCAGAAAAAATAAAACTTGCGATGGGTCTATTTGGATTTTTTAATCCGACCCTAGCTCGTCTAATTGCTCTAGATACAGCAACAACTGCTTCATCCTGACCAATAATGCGACTATGCAATGTTTCTTCCATATGCATTAACTTTTCAGACTCGCTTTTAGTTAACTTAGTAACAGGTATACCAGTCCAAAAAGCTACTATTTCAGCTATATCTTCTTCAGTAACTACAGGATCCTCAACTTGTAAATCAGGTTCACTTTTTTTACTTTGTGCAATAGCTGCAATTTGCGCTTTAATTTCCATTTCACGTGTTCTATATTGTTCAGCTTTTTCATATTTTTGAGCTCTTATAGCTTCATCCTTTGTTTTCAAAACAGATCTCAACTCTTTATCTAATTCCCTTGCAGCGGGTGGTAACTGAGAATTTAATAAGCGAACTCGTGAGCCAGCTTCATCAATTAAATCTATTGCTTTATCTGGCAAAAATCTATCAGAAATATATTGATTAGCATATTTAGCAGCAGCGGCTAATGCAGCATCTGACATTTTTAATTGATGATGCTTCTCATAACGATCTCGCAAACCAAATAAAATTTCAATTGTTTCTTCAACACTAGGTTCACCAACTAAAACAGGTTGAAAACGTCTTTCTAATGCAGCATCTTTTTCAATATGTTTACGATACTCTTCCAACGTAGTTGCACCAATACATTGCAATTCACCTCTTGCCAATGCCGGTTTTAATAAATTTGCTGCATCTATAGCACCTTCAGCTGCTCCAGCTCCAATTAAAGTATGAACTTCATCAATAACTAATATTACATTATTAGCTGACTTAATTTCATCCATAATCCTTTTTAAACGTTCTTCAAATTCACCTCTATATTTAGTACCAGCAACTAGTAATCCCACATCTAAAGTAACAACTAATTTATCCTCTAGAATAGCTGGAATATCTCTATTTGCAATTCTTTGTGCTAAACCTTCGGCAATAGCCGTTTTACCAACTCCTGGTTCACCTATAAGTACAGGATTATTTTTTGTCCTTCTGCCTAAGATTTGTATTACTCTTTCAATTTCTTTTTGTCTACCAACAACAGGATCAAGAACACCTTCTATAGCTAATTCTGTTAAATTGGATCCAAACTCTTCTAAAGTAGGAGTTTTACTTCTAGCTTGCATCGTACTATTACCATTTGCATTAGCTTCCGCATTATCTCCTAACATTTGAATAACTTCTGTTCTAATGGAAGCAACATTCACTGCCAAGTTTTCTAAAACACGTGCAGCAACACCTTCACCTTCACGCACTAACCCCATTAATAAATGCTCAGTACCAATATAATTATGACCTAATTGTCTTGCTTCTTCTAAAGACAATTCTAAAACTCTTTTAGCCCTAGGAGTAAAAGGAATTTCAACAGCAACAAAACCTGAACCACGACCAATAATTTTCTCTACTTCTATCCTAGCATCTTTTAAATTTACATTCATAGATTTTAATACCTGAGCTGCAATACCAGTACCTTCACCAATCAAACCCAGGAGAATTTGCTCAGTACCAACAAAATTATGACCCAAACGTCTCGCTTCTTCTTGAGCTAACATAATAACTTTTATTGCTTTTTCAGTAAAACGCTCAAACATATATAAGAACTAGTTAAATATTTTATTACCTTTGATACTATATAATAATAACACACTTCCATAAATAACTAAAGTCAAATTAAAAATAAATAAAATTTGACTAAATAAATCAATATTCAATAAAATAACAATAATCATAAATACAACAAAAATAATAAAAAATTATGGATTTTTATGTGAACATCCAATCTAATATAATATGCGATATAGAAAATCAATTAAAAAAAAATAATATACCAAATATACAAGTGGGTGACAGTGTCAAAATAGGAGTATTAATAAAAGAAGGTAATAAGGAAAGAATACAAATATCAGAAGGAGTAGTTATATCAAAAAATAATTCTAATTTAAATACAACTATTACCATACGCAAAGTATTACAAAATATCGGAGTTGAAAAGGTATATTTAATTCATTCACCAAGAATCACAGAAATTAATATAACAAAAAAATCAAAAATCAGAAGAGCCAAGCTGTATTATCTACGCAATAGATCTGGAAAAGCAACAAGATTAAAACAAAAATTTTTTTGAAATTTTCAAAAATTATTATGGATACATAACTCAGTTGGTTAGAGTATTACGTTGACATCGTAAAAGTCACTGGTTCAAATCCAGTTGTATCCACTTAAATATAACACAAACCATTATTGATTTTTCTTATTATATCTAGTAATATGATTAGACATCATACATGGGTCGGTGCCCGAGTGGTTAATGGGGGCGGACTGTAAATCCGTTGGCTTAGCCTACGTTGGTTCAAATCCAACCCGGCCTAATTAAATAATACATGCCCTTATAGCTTAGTGGTAGAGCATCTTTCTGGTAAGAAGAAGGCCATGGGTTCAATTCTCATTAAGGGCTTTTAATATGACAACTGTTACTATATATTAAATATTCACTACTTAACTCATATTCACCAATTCATTTAATTTTTTTGATTGTTTTACAATACCTATCATTTGAGAATTACTTTTACCAGGAGCAACCATAGGATAACAGTTCTCATCTTCAACAACCTTACAATCTAAAACACATGGGCCATCATAGTTAATAAAAAATTGTAAAACTTGATCCATACTATTTTTCTTTTGTAATTCAATACCTAAAATACCAAAAGCTCTAGATAGTTGAACAAAATCAGGAGAACCTTTATCCATATTAGAATGTGAATATCGTTCCCCATAAAAGGCTTGTTGCCATTGACGAACCATACCTTGCCACTTATTATTAATAATAATAATTTTCAAAGGTAAATTATATAAAGAAATAGTAGCTAGTTCTTGCAAATTCATTTGAAAACTTGCATCACCACTAATACAAATGACTTGCCGAGATAAATTGAAGATCTGAACACCAATAGCTGCCGGAAGACCATAACCCATAGTGCCTAATCCAGCACTAGACATCCAATGGCGTGGTAAAACATTTAAAAATTGAGCTGCCCACATTTGATGTTGACCTACATCTGTTGTAAAATATCCTTGAGGTGCTAGTTCAGATAAATAATAAAGTATTTCTTGTGGTACAATAAGATCTTCTCTCTGAGGTATTAATAAAGGATAATTTTGTTTCCATATAGTAATTCTTTCCCTCCAAGATCTTGTTTGATTATTAATATACTTTACATATTTATCATTATAAATATAATTAAGTATTTCATTGATCACAGATTTAATATCTCCTACTATAGCTACTTGAGGCACTCTATTTTTTCCTACTTCTGCAGGGTCAATATCAATATGGATGACCTGAGCATTACAAGCAAATTCATCTAATTTACCTGTAACTCGATCATCAAAACGAGCTCCTAAAGCAATTAATAAATCACATTCACTAACAGCAAAATTAGCATAAGCAGTTCCATGCATGCCAAGCATACCTAGTGATAAATCATGTTTCTCATCAATAATTCCTTTTCCCATCAAAGTAGTAGTAACTGGTATTTGAAAATACAATGCCAATTGTTTAATTTCAGAGTATGACTCTGAAATTATAGAACCACCACCAACATATAATAAAGGCTGACTAGATTGTTGTATCATCTGTACAATCTTCATTATTTGTTTACTTTTAGGTTTCATAATAGGTCTACAACCAGGTAAATATACATCTTTAGGTTCTACTGGCTGATAAAAAAACTTTTCTAAACCAACATCTTTTGGAACATCAATCAATACAGGCCCAGGACGACCATGTTGAGCAATATAAAAAGCATCTGCAATAGTTTGTGACATTGCTCTTGGATCCCTAACAACATAAGAATGTTTTACAATAGGTAAAGTAATACCAAAAATATCAACCTCTTGAAAAGCATCAGTACCAATAAAAGATCTAGCTACCTGACCAGTAATTAAAATAAGAGGAATAGAATCCATTTGAGCGGTTGCAATACCAGTAACTAAGTTTGTTGCTCCTGGACCTGATGTTGCAAAACAAACACCTACCTTGCCTGTTGATCTTGAATAACCATCAGCAGCATGAACAGCTCCTTGTTCATGTCTAAATAATATATGTTTAATTTTATGTTTTTTTTCCCAAACATAGAGTTCATCATATATAGGTAGGATAGCACCTCCAGGGTAGCCAAAGACATGAAATACATTATGTCTAACTAAACTATCCATTAAAGCAAAAGCACCTGTTACTTTCTCACACTTTATTGACATAAAATTTCTTTAGTTGTATGTATTAAATAAATAATATGAATATTATTTTGAATATTATATTAGTATATAATATTATATATGTTTAATTTTATACATTTTATTTTTTTAAATTATTTCTAGCATTAACCTTAGTGTATTATATATAATTATCAATATAGTTGTTATTATTGTTGGTATTATAATCCTATTTTTTCTATTCTTTAATAACTTAAAAAAAGGTTGAATAGTTGTCAAGAAAAACCCTATAAACACGGAGATTATAAATAATGGGAATTTTTTAATGTTTTTCCATAAATTATTCATGGTTATTTTTTTACAATAAATTTTTTTGATTTTTGATTTTCTATATCTATTTTAGGATTTTTTTATGTTGAATTCTACTCAGTTTATGCAAGATTTAATAAGTATATCTTCTTTCATTCGTCAATATGTTGGCCAAGTAATTGTAGTTAAGTATGGTGGAGCTGCTATGCAAGATGATTGTTTAAAACAAGCCGTCATAGATGATATCTTGTTTTTGCACTTAATAGGTATTAAAGTTGTTATTGTACATGGTGGTGGTCCAATTATAAATCATTGGTTATCTAAATGTAACATAGAACCTCGTTTTAAAAATGGTGTGAGAGTTACAGATTATAAGACTATGCAAATTGTTCAAATGGTTTTAGAAGGTAAAGTAAATAAAAATTTAGTTTCTATGTTAAATTTGTTTGGTAATTATGCTATAGGCCTTTCTGGTCGTGATTTAAACTTAATTAATGCTATTCCTTTGTCTTCAAATAATGATGATTTTGTTGGTACCGTAAATAATGTTAATCCAAAAATTTTGAGTTCTCTTTTAGATGATGGTTATATTCCAGTAATAGCTAGTATAGCTTCTGACTCTCATGGTCAAGTTTATAACATTAATGCGGATATTGTAGCTGGTGCTTTAGCTAAGGCTTTAAAAGTAGAAAAATTAATCTTTTTGACTAATACTCCTGGTATTATGTTGGATACTACAGATGATAGTACATTAATAAAAACTTTAAGTGTTTCTGATGTTTTAAACTTAAAACGTGATAATGTAATTTCGTCTGGAATGATTCCTAAAGTTGATTGTTCTATTGATGTTCTTCGTTCTAATGTTCAATCTGTTCATATTATAAATGGTTGCTTACCTCATTCTTTATTACTTGAAATTTTGACTGCAGAAAGAAGTGGATCGATGTTGACTCTGTAAATTTTATTAAAAGAATTTGTTTATTTATTTATATGATGATAGAATAATTTTGTAACTCTTTTGGCTCAGTAGCTCAGTTGGTTAGAGCAGGGGACTCATAAGCCCAAGGTCGCAGGTTCAAGTCCCGCCTGAGCCATATTAAGAAGTTATGATTATGTATAACTTTATGGAGAAGTGGCTGAGGGGTTGAAAGCGGCAGATTGCTAATCTGCTATATGTCTATGAACATATCGAGGGTTCGAATCCCTTCTTCTCCTTGCGTGATTTTTTTATGTCTTTTATAAATTGATATTTTATTAAATTATAGTTATAATCATTCTGATTGGGACTGTAGTTCAATTGGTTAGAGCACCGCCCTGTCACGGCGGAAGTTGCGGGTTCGAATCCCGTCAGTCTCGTTTATCTTTTAGTTGGCATATTCATATTTTTGTGGAATTGATGTATATTCACTTATTATTTCACGAAATTCATCACCATCTATAGTTTCTTTTTCTATTAGTAAGTCTACAAGCCTATCAATAACGACTCTATTGTCTTGAATGATTTTTAATGTTTTCTTGTAACATTCTTCTACAATTTTTTGAATTTGCTCATCAATTTTTATTGCCACTTCATCAGAATATTCTGATGAAGATCCCATGCCTCTTCCTAAAAAAGGATTAGATTCTTCATTTTCTAATGATAGTGGACCAATCGAAGACATGCCAAACCTTGTGACCATTTGTCTTGCCATAGATGTAATTTGTTGCAAATCATTACTTGCACCTGTTGTTACTTCTGAGTCTCCAAATACTATTTCTTCTGCTGCTCGACCACCTAATGCACCCATAATTCGTGCTTTAATCTCTGATCTTGAGATTAAATTTTGATCTTCAGAAGGTGTAAACCATGTTAAGCCTCTGGCTTGTCCTCTTGGAATTAAAGTGACTTTTTGAACTGGATAATGATTTTTTAATAATGTGCCTACAATTGCATGACCGATTTCGTGATAAGCTATCAAACGTTTGCTTTTACTATCAATTAGTGGCATACCTTCCATGCCAGCTACAATTCGATCAATTGAAGTATCAATTTCATTTAGTGTAATAGCATTTTTCTTTCTTCTTACTGTTAGGATAGCAGCTTCATTCAATAAGTTTGCTAAATCAGCTCCAGAAAAACCCGGTGTTCTTCTCGCTATTATAGATAAAGAAACTGTGGGCGCAATTTTTTTATTGCGTGCATGTACATTAAGAATAGCTAGTCTGCCTTTAAAATCTGGTACATCTACACTTACTTGCCTATCAAACCTTCCAGGTCTTAGCAATGCAGAATCCAATATATCTGCTCTATTGGTAGCAGCAATCACAATGATGCCTGTGTTCCCTTCAAAACCATCCATTTCTGTAAGTAATTGATTAAGTGTCTGTTCTCTTTCATCATTGCCTCCTCCTATACCGGTTCCTCTTTGTCGTCCAACTGCATCAATTTCATCAATAAAAATAATACAAGGTGCGTTTTCTTTTGCTTTTTTAAATAAGTCTCTTACTCTTGATGCACCAACACCTACAAACATTTCTACAAATTCTGAGCCAGAAATGCTAAAAAATGGTACATTTGCTTCACCAGCAATAGCTTTAGCTAGTAATGTTTTCCCTGTTCCAGGAGGTCCTACTAATAGCACTCCTTTAGGTATTTTAGCACCAACAGCAGTAAAAGATTCGGGTTGTTTTAAGAAAGTAACAACTTCTTCAAATTCTTCTTTCGCTTCATCTATACCTGCCACATCATCAAAAATGACTCCTGTTTTTGCTTCCATTTGAAAAAGTGCTTTAGATTTTCCAAATGACATTGCTTGTCCAGGTCCACCATTAGTGTTATTAGAACGTCGAAATAAATAAGCTAAACCTCCAATGAGTAAAAGTGGAAAAAATAAATTACCAATTAAATTCCATACGGCTGTATTATTTTTAGTTGGGTGGGCATCCAAGTCTATATTATTTTTTTTCAGTTTTATGATTAATTCTGGTGCACTTGCTGGAAGTTCAACACGAATTTTTTGTAGTCGGTTGCCTAATTCTGGTCCTACAGCTTCTACAATAGCTGTGTGACTATTATCATAAATGTCAACTTTTTTAACCCATCCCATATCTAAATATTCTAAAAACCTTCCATAGGTCATTCTGGAATTTGCTATATTATTATTCAAGTCATTACTAGTCGGTGTAAGGAATCCTTGCCATAAAAAAAAGCTAATAATCATTATTGGTAAAGACCATAGTAAAAATGTTTTCCAAGATAGTTTCATAATTATTAAGCCTTATTTTCATTTAATTCATATAATTTATGAATTTTTAATTATTTATATTATTTAAGTGAATGTAACATTTTTTCTATTTTTGTGGCAACTATATTTGTTCAAATTATTTTTATTATATATAATTCGATTTTATGTTTACATAAGTTAATTTTGTTTTTTGCTCTGTTGGATATACTAATTTATTATTATAATTTATATTTAGCATGTAATATTTTTATGATTAAAAAAGGTTCAAAAGTTAAAATTTTACGACCAGAGTCTTATTGGTTTCAGTATACTGGTACGGTTGTTAAAGTAGAAAAAGATATTAAGTACCCTGTTTTAGTAAGGTTTAATCAGGAATCCTATAATGGTGTGAACAGTAATAATTTTTCCTTGGATGAACTTAAATTAGTGAATTGAAATATCTAATTAAAAAAGTATTATCAAAAATAATACTTTTTTAATTTGAATTTAGCTACCTAGGCTTGCCCAATCTACATCTACATTTTCCAAAATTAATGATGAATTATATATTTGTAGTATAATTAATAAAAATAAAAAAAATAATAGCATAAATATTGCCATGATAGGTGTTGTACCCCATCCAGGAGCAACTTTTCCATATTCTGAGTTTAGAGGTCTTAATATTTCTCCTAGTCTAGTTCTTAGTGCCATATTTGATTTGTTTAGTGTTTATATTTTTTATGTCTATAATAGTATTATGATAAAAAAACAACTTTATTTGTATTTGATTTATGGAAACTGCAACAGTTCTTAGTATTTTTATTTCTAGTTTGTTATTGGGAATAACATTATATTCCATATATACAGCTTTTGGTCCAGTATCAAAAGAATTAAGAGATCCTTTTGAAGAACATGAGGAATAGTACAAATTTTCTATATAAAGTTAACCACTCTCACATTTTAAACTTAAAATATGAAATTTGAGAGTGGTGTTAATATTTTGTTGTTTTATATCTTTATTAGTATTGTGTTTTTATTTAATAATATTTCAATTACTTTGCTATTCTTGGTGGGTCTCTAAAGAATATGGCAAAAAATATTACCATTAAAGTACCAACCAATAAAAAGACGTAAACTAATGCTTCCATATTTTTTCCTTTTTATTTTTATATAATTTTTTTATTTTTTATGAAATATATATAATAGTATATTATATGTAAATAAAAAATTATACTGCACCTTGTTTTTTACTACTTCTATCACCCAATTTTTGGAATGCACCAAACTCTACTTGTTCCGTTACTTCTGCACCAATTCCAGCAAATACATCTCTAAAAATAGTCCTAGATCCATGCCAAAGATGTCCAAAGAAAAAGATTAGTGCAAAATTAGCATGTCCAAATGTAAACCATCCTCGTGGACTACTTCTAAATACTCCATCAGATTCTAAAGTAGTTCTATCGAATTCAAAAACTTCTCCTAATTGTGCTTTACGTGCGTATTTTTTTACACTAGGTGCATCTGTAAAAGATTTACCATTTAATTTTCCACCATAAAAATTTACAGTTACACCTACTTGTTCAATACTATATTTTGACTCTGCGCGTCTAAATGGTATGTCTGCTCTTATAATACCATCTTTATCTACTAGTATTACAGGAAATGTTTCGAAGAAAGCAGGCATTCTTCGTACAGTTAATTCTCTACCTTCTTTATCTTGAAAAATTGGATGACCTAACCATGCTTCTGCAATGCCATCACCTTTGTCCATCGGACCTGCTCTGAACAACCCTCCTTTTGCTGGATTATTGCCAATATAGTCATAAAATGCTAGTTTATCAGGTATTTTTGACCATGCTTCTTCAGGTGTTGCACCTTCATTAATATAGTTTTCTACTCTTCTCTCAATTTCTTGTTGAAAGTACCCGCTATCCCATTGGTATCTTGTTGGTCCAAATAATTCCAGTGGTGTTGTTGCTGAACCATACCACATAGTACCGCATGTCACAAAAGCGCTAAAAAATACAGCTGAAATACTACTAGAAAGTACAGTTTCTATATTACCCATTCTTAGAGCTCTATATAATCTTTGTGGGGGTCTGACTGTTAGATGAAATAGTCCAGCTAAAATTCCAACAGTTCCTGCCGCAATATGATGTGAAGCTATGCCACTAGGGTTAAATGGATTAAAACCATCAGGTCCCCAAGCTGGTGCTACAGGTTGTACTTTTCCAGTAACTCCATATGCATCTGATATCCAAATTCCTGGTCCAAATAATCCAGTTGCATGAAATGCTCCAAAGCCAAAACATAATAAGCTAGATAGTAATAAATGAATACCAAATATTTTAGGCAAATCTAAAGCTGGTTCACCTGTACGCGGATCTCTAAATAGTTCTAAGTCCCAATACACCCAGTGCCATATAGATGCTAAAAATAGCATTCCAGATAAAACTATATGTGTAATAGCAACACCTTCAAAGCTCCAAAGGCCTGGATTTGATACACTTTCTCCGGTTATACTCCAGCCTCCCCAAGAGTCTGTAACTCCTAGTCTTGCCATAAAAGGCATAACAAACATCCCTTGTCTCCACATTGGGTTTAGTACAGGGTCAGATGGATCAAAAACTGCAAGTTCATATAAAGCCATTGATCCTGCCCAACCAGCTACTAAAGCAGTGTGCATTAGATGAACAGAAATTAGTCGTCCTGGATCATTTAAAACAACTGTATGTACACGATACCATGGTAATCCCATGAATTACATACCTCCTTTCACAAAAATGATATATTTGCCTTTCTTACATTGTTTTTTTGATAATTTTTAGTTATTTCTATTATAACACTGTTTACTTTAATATTTTTATTCGAATTTATAATAAATAATGTTTTTTACAATAATTAGGTTAATAATATTAAATATAATTAATATCCATATTCCTTGTTCTATTGTTATATTCATCCATAGATTTTGAAGAATTAATGTTTTATATTCAATTATTGTTTTCTCTAATATGTGTCTTGTTATTTCTATCGCATATGTTAAAGGATTAATGCTTGCTATTATTTGTAACCAATATGGCATAAATGATAATGGTGCTAATGCTGTACTTGAAAAAAGCATTGGTAGATTAATTAGTAATATAAAAGCTAATAGTTCTATATGGCCTGGTAAAATGAAGGCCAAACAGATACTAATACTACCAATACTCAAAGTAATCAGCAAAGTTATCATTATAGCTGTAATTATCATTATTGGAGAATAATTTATTTGTGTATATAAAATGATATTAAAAAAAATAATAAATAAAGTTTGAATAGTTGTAATTGTAATAATAAACAGTACATGAGAAGTAATTAATGAATTTCGTGATTTAATAGGTGAAATTAAAAGTCTATTAAAAAATCCAAACTCTCTATCAAACATTAATGGCAATCCAGCATTTATAGACCCTGTGAAAGCAGTGAATATAATAATTCCTGGACTTAAAAATGAATTATAGTTATTATTAGTTGTAAATAAGCCCACAGGTGCGTTTTGAAATAAAGCTCCAAATAATATAAGCCATAACAAAGGTTGTATGATACCAGCTATAAGTGTAGAGGGTCTCCTTCTTGTTTGTAGGTATAAGCGTTTTATTAGTGCATAAGTTTCATAATAGATACCATTTAAATTATTGTTTAAAATAATTTTGTCTTTAGGCCTTAAGTGAATTTTTGTATATTTTAATGAATATGTCATTTTGAAATTATATTAATTTTGTAAATTTATTTCTAAATTCTTTGACTTTATTTAACTTTATTTTTTATGATTCTTTCGTTTTATTTAATGTAATTTTGTAATTAGCTTTGTTCTTCTGTTTTAATATTATCTTAAGAGTGAGAAATATGTTATATGGTCATTGTTAAACTCTTTTCTATATAGTAAAGCAAAAAGGAGAAGTTGTTGTGAATTATAAAGTAACACTGATTAATGAAAGTGAAGATAGCACTGTTGTTATAGATTGTCCCGATGATGTTTATATTTTAGATCAAGCAGATGAAGAAGGTATAGATTTACCCTACTCATGTAGAGCTGGTTCTTGTTCGACATGTATTGGAATTGTAACAGAAGGAACTGTTTCTCAAGAAGATCAATCTTATTTAGATGATGAACAATTGGCAGAGAATTTGGTACTAACTTGTGTAGCGTATCCTACTAGTGATTGTACGATTTTAACTCATAAAGAAGAAGATATATATTAATGATTTCAAGATGACGAAATTATTCTAAAAATAGAGAATATAATTAGTATATATTCTCTATTTTTTACTATAATTTAATTTCAATATCTACTCCCGCTGGAATATTTAGTTTCATAAGAGAGTCGATTGTTTGTGAAGATGGATCATTGATGTTTATTATGCGAGTATAACATCTAATTTCAAAATGTTCTCTTGAATCTTTGTCTACATGAGGAGACCTTAGTACGCAATAGATTTTACGTTTTGTTGGTAATGCTATAGCTCCACTAGATTTAGTATTTGTTATATTCACTGTATCAATGATTGTTTTACATGATTTTGTTAATAGGTGATGTGCATAACTTCTTAATCTTATTCTGATTTTATGATTTTGAATGATTGTCATATATTTTTTTTATATAAGAATTTTAGATACTACTCCTGCACCAACAGTTCTTCCACCTTCACGTATAGCAAATCTCATACCTTGTTCAATTGCTATGGGGTTTATTAGTTCAGCGCTCATCTTAATTCTATCTCCAGGCATAACCATTTCGGCTTCTGTACCATCATCTGCGGTAAACTGTTTGATAGTTCCTGTAACATCTGTTGTTCGAACATAAAATTGCGGTCTATAGCCAGAGAAGAAAGGCGTGTGTCTTCCTCCTTCTTCTTTTGTTAAAATATATACTTCAGCTTCAAATTGTGTATGTGGTGTAATAGTTCCTGGTTGGGCTAAAACCATACCTCTTTCTATGTCTTTTTTTTGTACGCCTCTTAGTAAAATACCGATATTATCTCCTGCTATTCCTTCATCTAGTGTTTTTTGGAACATTTCTAAGCCCGTAATAGTTGTAGTGGTTGTATCTCTTAATCCCACTATTTCAATAGTATCGCCAACTTTAATGATACCACGCTCAATTCTACCAGTTGCTACTGTTCCTCTTCCAGTAATTGAAAATACATCTTCGACTGCCATTAAAAATGTTTTTTCTGTATCTCTTGTTGGTGTTGGTATGTATTCGTCTACAGCACTCATTAAACTATGTATTTTGTCAACCCATTCATTTTCCCCTTTTTGAATAGTACTATTGGCCGATACAGCTTCGAGCGCTTTTAATGCCGATCCAGCAATACAAGGTATATCGTCACCTGGAAATTCATATTGCACTAGTAATTCACGTACTTCTAGTTCTACTAGTTCTAGTAATTCTTCATCATCAACTTGATCTTGTTTATTTAAAAATACAACTATATTAGGTACTCCGACTTGTTTAGCTAGTAAAATATGTTCTCTTGTTTGTGGCATTGGTCCATCAGCAGCCGATACTACTAAAATAGCTCCATCCATTTGTGCAGCGCCCGTAATCATGTTTTTTACATAATCTGCATGCCCTGGACAATCAACATGAGCATAATGTCGATTTTCAGTTTCATATTCAACATGTGCAGTGTTTATTGTTATGCCTCTTGCTTTTTCTTCAGGAGCTGCATCAATTTCATCAAACTTTTTGGCTTTTGTATTACTAGAAGCTGCTAGCGCGGCAGATATAGCAGCTGTTAATGTTGTTTTGCCGTGATCAACATGTCCAATAGTACCTATATTTACATGTGGTTTTTTACGTTCAAATTTTTCACGTGCCATATTTTAATTTTACCTCTTTTTTTGATTATATTTAGTATCGGTAATGTGCAAAAGCTTTATTGGCTTCTGCCATGCGATGTGTTTCTTCTCGTCTTCTTATTGTATTTCCAATATCCTTAGAAGCATCTATAATTTCATTCGCCAGCTTAATAGACATGTTTTTGCCGGATCTATCTTTAGAAAATTTAGTTAACCATCTTAATGCTAAATTAGTACCTCTATATGCTCTTACCTCCATTGGTACCTGATAAGTAGAACCCCCAACTCTTTTAGCTTTAACTTCTACTAATGGAGTTGCATTTCTTATAGCTTGTTCAAGTACTTCTAATGGATTATTAGATGTTTTTTCTTCAATTATATCAAGGGCCTTATAAATTATTTTTTGTGCTAATTCTTTTTTTCCATGTTTTAATATACGTACAGTTAACATACTTATAAGTTTACTTTGATATATTGGATCGGCACTAACAAATCTTTTTTTTGCTTGATTACGACGTGACATTTGTATCTTTATTATATATTAATTTTTACTTTTTTTAGTGCCATATTTTGATCGGCTTTTTTTTCTATCCTTTACTCCAGCAGAATCTAATGTACCTCTAATTATGTGATATCTTACACCTGGTAAATCTTTGACACGACCACCTCTTATTAAAACAACAGAATGTTCTTGAATATTATGGCCAATACCAGGTATGTATGCTGTTACTTCGAAGCCAGAAGTTAATTTAACTCTGGCAACTTTCCTCAGTGCTGAATTAGGTTTTTTAGGTGTTGTTGTATAAACTCTAGTGCATACGCCTCTTCTTTGTGGACAAGACTTTAGTGCGGGAGATTTCGTTTTCTTATTAGATTTTTTACGTTCGGATCTGATAAGTTGTTGAATCGTTGGCATGTTTTTTATTTATATTCAGTTTTTTTGAATATTCTTAATATTATAAATATTGTCATATATGCTGTCAAACATTTTCATTTGAATGTTAACTAAGTATAATTATTCGCTGGTTGTATTTTCTTTTATTTTATATTTTCTCATAAATCGTTCAACTCTACCTTCTGTATCTATGATTTTTTGTGAACCTGTGAAAAATGGATGATTGCCAGACCATATATCTACATGTAATTCTTGTTTTGTTGAGCCTACAGTCATAATTTGCTTTCCGTCACAGTATACTTTTGATTCTTTATACCATGTGGGATGTATATTTTTTTTTGCCATGTTTGAATGATTATTTTTAACGTTTTGAATATTGAGGAGCTTTTCTTGCTTTTCTTAGTCCATATTTTTTTCTTTCTTTTACTCTTGCATCCCTAGTAAGGAAACCTTCTGCTTTTAGTGTCGTGCGGTTTTCTGGATTTATTGTGCATAAAGCTCTTGCTATACCTAATCTAATTGCTCCAGCTTGTCCTGTTAAACCACCGCCTTGAGTTTTTACGTGAATGTCATATTCTGTACTTAATCCTAATATTTTCAATGGTCCATATGAAATGCGTAAATAGTTGGGGCTAAATTGTAGATATGATTCACCTGGTATACCATTAATAATTAGTTTTCCAGATCCCGGTATTAATCTTACTCTCGCTACAGATGTTTTTCTGCGCCCAGTACCTGAGTATGATATTGTTGAGTTGTTAGATATAATAGTCATTTGTTATACTATAGATTAATTGTAATAGTTTTAGGTTTTTGTGCTATATGTGGATGTTGTTCATTTTTGTAAATATTTATTTGTTTGAAGAGTTGTCTTCCTAATTTGTTTTTTGGAAGCATACCTTTAATAGAATGTTCTATAATTTTTGTTGGTATTCTTCTATTTAAATTTGCAAAATTTTCTATTTTTAAACTTCCTGGCTTTCCTGAGTGTCTTATATATTTTTTCTGATATTTTTTTTGACCTGTGACTATAATATCTTGTGCATTAATGATGATAATGTGTATTTTTGAGTTGATATTAGGTGTATATTTTATTTCGCATTTACCTCTTAGAATTTTGGCTACATGTGTACTCATTCTTCCTAGTGTTTGATGTTTGGCATCTATTAAATACCATTTTTGTTCATTTAAATTTTTTGATATATTTGTATTATTCATTGTCAGTTATGATTCATTTCTTTTTCTTGTGGTAAATAAATATCTAATTTATTTTTTAAAGCTTCTATAACTTCTTCAGCAGATTTTTGACCAAAGTTTTTGATTTCCAATAATTCTTCTTGTGAATAATCTAATAGGTCAGAGATAGAATGTATTTGTGCTCTCTTTAAGCAATTGTATGCTCGTACGGATAATTGCAGTTCTTCAATTAAAACTTCATTTATTTTATCATCATTTTGTCCTTGATTTTTAATAGCTGATTTAAAATCTATATTAGTTAAAGGATAAAAAAGATTGGTTAAGATATAAGCTCCCTGACTAATGGCTTCTTGTGGTGATAAGCTTCCATTTGTCCATACTTCTATTGATAATTTTTCTTGAATAGTGTGTGAATTAATACGTTTCTCTTCTACATGATAATTAAATTTTGTAGCTGGCATGAATATAGCATCAATTTGTAGAAAATCAATAGATTTTTTGTCAACACCTCTATCTATTAATCTATAACCATAACCTTTTTCAATACGGAACTCCATCTCAAAAATTGTATTATTGCATATAGTCGCAATATATTGTTTTGGATCAATAATTTTGATTTCAGTTGGTAAATCAAATAAACCAGCTGTAATTATAGCTGGCCCTTGTATTCTTACTCTTCCTATTTGTGGTTCTGAACTATAGCTTTTAAGTACTATTTCTTTTAGGTTTAGCAAAATCTCCAAAACATCTTCTCTAACGCCTGTAATAGTTGAAAATTCATGGTTAATTCCAGCTATTCTGACTGCAACTATCGCTGTTCCTTCTAAGTCAGATAAAATAGTTCGTCTTAATGAATTCCCAAGAGTAATTCCTTGTCCTTGTTTTAGAGGTTGTAATATAAAGTGTCCATATTGTTCACGAGCACCTTCTATTTTTGACTCTATGCATTCTATTTGAAAATGAGTCATTCAAGAAAGTTCCTTATTAAATATATATTTTATATATTAAATTTTTTTTATACTCTTCGTTTTTTAGGTGGTCTACAACCATTGTGTGGTATTGGTGTAATATCTTTAATGAGAGTAATTTCTATGCCATTTGCTTGTAGAGATCTGATGGCAGTTTCTCTACCAGCACCAGGGCCATTTACCATTACTTCTGTTTGTTTCAGGCCTTGCTCCAATGCACGTTTAGCTGCTTTTTCTGCTGCTATTTGTGCAGCAAATGGTGTTCCTTTTTTCGCTCCTTTAAAGCCACTAGCACCAGATGAACACCATGATATAGTTTCTCCTTTTAGGTCACTAATTGTAATAATAGTATTATTAAATGTAGATTTGATGTGTGTTATCCCATTAATAATTTGTCTTTTATTTTTACTCTTTGTTTTTTTGGTTTGTCTTGCCATGAAACTTATTGTCCTTTTATAAAAATAATTATCTATTATTTATTTTTTAGGTGCTTTTTTCTTGCCTGCCATAGTTTTTTTAATACCTCTTCGTGTTCTGGCATTTGTTCTAGTTCTTTGTCCTCTTAAAGGTAAGCCAACTCTATGTCTTTTACCTTTATAACAATTAATTTCCATTAATCTTTTAATATCCATTGATTCTCTTCTTCTTAAATCTCCTTCTACGTCATGCTTTTTATTTAAAATATTTCTGATAGCAATAATTTGTTGATCTGTTAGATCTTTAATAAGAATATTTGGATTGATTTGGATTTCTTTGAGTATTTTTTGTGAACATGACAAACCTATACCATATATATAAGTTAGTCCAATTTCTACTCTTTTCTTTTTTGGTAGATCTACACCTACAATTCTAGCCATAATTTATTTTATTGATAATAATAATTGTTTAACCTTGTCTTTGTTTGTGTTTTGGATTTTCACAAATAACCATTACTTTTCTATGTCTACGTATAATTCGACATTTGTCACATATTTTTTTTACTGATGGTCTTACTTTCATGTCAAGATATTTATATGTTTTATTCAAAATTTAATATTTAAGTTTATTCTCCCATCATATTATCATATTGTTGAGATATTATATAAGTTTGTATTTGTTTAGCTGTATCAATAGCTACACTAACTAAAATTAATAGTGAAGTTATACCTAATCCTTTAAATATGCTTAAATGAGTAATATTAGATAAGATAGATGGTACTAATCCAATAATAAATAAAAAAATAGCACCTAAAAATGTAATTTTATTTAAAATATTTTTTAAATATTCATATGTTTCTAAACCAGGTCTTATGTTAGGTATGCTGGCTCCCATTTTTTTTAAATTTTTACCTATATCTTCTGGATTAATTACTAATGATGAATAGAAGTAACTAAAGAAGACTATAAATATAGAGTATAGTGGTAAATAAAAAATATGATTTGGATAGAATAATTGTATTAATTTTTGTACTTTAATATGGGGAATTATTTGCGAAAAATATGGTATTATCGTCATAGTTGCGGATGCAAAAACTAATGGCATAACCCCGCCTTGATTTAGCTTTAATGGAATATAGCTTTGAGGATTGAGTTCTTGTATCTTTCCTAATTGTCTAGCAGATAATATTAGTATTTTTCTTTTGCCTTCTTGTACTAGTATAGTAATAGTTAACATCAATATAAATAGTATAGATAGTAGTAGAAATTTATAAATAGTTTCTTTATTATAAATATTATTAGTATACTTTAATATAACTTTTGGTATTCCAGAAACAATATTTTGAAATATTAGTAATGAAGCACCATTACCTATTCCATATTCTGTAATTATTTCTGAAAACCACATAATGATTATTGATCCAGTAGTTAATGTTATCATGCAATCTAATATAAAAGATTGACTCCAATTAAATACATATGGTTTGACCCAAAAAGTTATTGCACTACTTTGTAATATAGCCCATAATAAAGTTAAGTATCTAGTGATTTGTGTTATTTTTTGTCTTCCTAGTTCTCCTTCTTCTTTTTGAAGTTTTTCTAAGTCAGGAAGAATATTTGTCAATATTTGTATAACAATAGAAGAATTAATGTATGGTACAATACCCAGAGCAAATATTCCAATTGTCGAAAATCCTCCTCCAGAAAATATATTTAAAAAATTGATAATGTCGTTTTCTGCTATATTGCTATAAAAAGAATTGTGGTCAATTCCTGGTACAGGAATAAAAACGCCAAATCTGGCAATAATTAATATAATAATTGTAACAAAAAGTTTTTGTTTAAGTTGAATTTTACTCATTATATAATTTCACTGATTTCTTATGATAATTAATAGAGGTTTACCACTTCTATATCTCTATTTTTTGCTGTTGCAGAAAAAGTTTTTAATTGTGATAAAGCATTTAATGTAGCTCTTGCGTTATTTAATGTATTGTTAGATCTTATTTGTTTAGCTAATATATTCTTTACACCAGCTAGTTCTAATACAGTTCTAACCGAACCTCCAGCTAGAACACCTGAGCCTATAGCAGAAGGTCTAATTATAACTTGTGCGGCTCCTGATATGCCTTGAACAGTATGTGGGATAGAATTTGATTTTGTTAAAGATACATTAATAATGTTCTTTTTTGCATTAGCTACTCCTTTTTTTACAGCACCTATAACATCGTTCGCTTTTCCTGTACCTACCCCAATTTGCCCTTTTTCATTACCTACTACTAAAATAGCTCTAAAACTTAGTTTTTTTCCTCCTTTTACAACTTTTGTAACTCTTCTAATTTGAACAACGCGTTCATTCCAATTTGATTCTTGCTCTTTATTCTTTGTGTTTTTCTTTTTATTAACCATAAATACTATATATTAAAATTTTATACCTTCTTGTCTTATTGAATCGGCTAATGCTTTTATACGACCGTGATATAATCTTTTACCACGATCAAATACAAGAGATTTAATACCTTTTGTTTTAGCTTTTTTTGCAATATCTTTACCTATTAATATCGATATTTCAGAGTTGGCTTTTTTCTTAAATGGTAAGGTTGCTTTTAAATCTTTTGCAATACTAGAGCTACTTAAAAGAATTTTTTGTGATATATCATCAATTATTTGTACATATATATGTTTTTGTGAACGAAAAACATATAACCGAGGGCGTTGACTACTACCTTGTATTTTTTTTTTCATTTTTTGTAATATATTTATTTTCCTGCTTTACCAACCTTTTTTCTAATTTTTTCTCCGCTATAACGAATGCCTTTTTCTTTGTATGGTTCAGGTGGTCTAGTTGACCTAATTTTTGCTGCTAACTGGCCAACTTTTTCTTTATCAATACCTTCAATAATGATATTAATATTGTTTTCTACTTTAATTAAAATTTCCTCAGGTGATTCTATAATAATTGGGTGACTATATCCTACATTTAATATTAGCTGATTTTTATTTATTTGACATCTATAGCCTACACCTCGAATTTCTAATTTTTTTTTAAATCCTTTTGATACCCCTATAACCATATTATTAATAAGAGTTCTAGATAATCCATATAAAGCTTTTGATTCTTTGTTGATTGTAAGAGTATATAGTTGTAATTTATTATTGTCACTTTTAATATTAATAATATTAGGTAAATTATATGATAATTTACCTTTCGGACCTGTAATAGTAATTGTAGATTCTTTTATTTCACTTTGAATACCAGGTGGTAAAATGATAGATTTTTTTCCTATTCGAGACATTTTAAATTTCCTCAATGATTATTGAATTACCAAATATAGCATAAAACTTCACCGCCTAAACCCTTGTTTCTTGCCTTTTTATCTGTCATAATTCCTTTAGATGTTGATATTATTGCTATTCCAATTCCTCCAAGTACTTTGGGTAATTCTTTGTGATTAGCGTATACTCTAAGTCCTGGTTTACTTATTCGTTTCAAGGCTGTAATTACAGGTTTTTTATTTTTTCCTTTGTACTTTAATGATATCAAAAGATAGTTTCTTAAATTTTCGCCGATCTCTTCAAATTCGTATATAAAGCCTTCTTCTTGCAAAACCTTAATAATACTTCTAGTCATTTTTGTTGCCGGTACTTGTACAATTTGATGTTTAGATAAATGGGCGTTTCTAATACGTGTTAACATGTCTGCAATTGTATCATTAACCACTTTTTATATTTTATCTCCTTTGTGTAATTTTAATTTATTTGAATGGCATACCGAAGCCTGTTAGCAATGCCAAACTTTCTTGATCAGTATTCGCTGTAGTTACTATGGATATATCCATGCCTCGAACTTTATCTATACTATCATATTCTATTTCTGGAAATATTAATTGTTCTTTAAGTCCAATGTTGTAGTTACCTCTACCATCAAATTTATCTTTACTAATACCTCTGAAGTCTCTAATTCTCGGTAGTGATAAGTTTATTAGTTTATTTAAGAAATTATACATTTTATTTTTTCTTAGTGTTACTGTTAAACCTACTGGAGCATTCTCTCGAATTTTGAAACCTGCAATAGATTTTTTTGCTCGTTTAACAATAGGTTTTTGTCCTGTAATTAATGTTAATTCTTTTATACTATTTTCAAGTATTTTTGAGTTTTGTGACGCTTCTCCTAATCCTCTATTTATTGTGATTTTAGTTAACTTAGGAATTTGATGTTTATTTTTATATTCAAATTTTTGAACTAACTTAGGACAGATCGTATTATAGTATAGTTCTTTTAAATAATTATTCATATTATTTTATAATTTCATTATTTTTAATTAATATTCTTTGCTTTTTATTTTTATTATTTTCTATATATCTAAACCTACTCGCAATTTTTTCATTAACACTATAAAGCATAACATTAGAAGTATGAATAGGTGCTTCAATTTGTATAATTCTTCCAGAGTCTTTTTCTTGCTTTGCTTGTATATGTTTAGTCTTTAAATTTAAATTTTCTACAATTACTTGTTGTTTTTTGTAAATAATTTTTGTTATTTTTCCTGTTTTTCCTTTACATTTACCGCTAATAATTTGTACATAATCACCTTTTTTGACGTGGATTTTATTTTTTTTTCTTTTCACTATACTACCTCCGGTGCTAAAGATATAATTTTTGAGAAATTTTTATCTCTTAATTCTTTCGCAATGGGTCCAAATACGCGTGTTCCTTTTGGGTTATTTTCTTGATTGATAATAACAGCAGCATTATCATCAAAACGGATATTCATTCCATCTGCTCTACGAATAGTTTTTTTGGTTCTAACTATTACGGCTCTCACAATATCAGATCTTTTAATTGGCATATTGGGAGATGCATCTTTAACTACGCCTATAATAATATCACCTATTTTGGCATAATTTGGATTACTTGTACCTAATACTCTTATGCACATGATTTTGCGTGCTCCACTATTGTCTGCAACATTTAAATAGCTTTGGTTTTGTATCATATTTTTGACTATATAATAATTTTATTAACAAATTTCCACCTTTTTGTTTTACTGATGGGTTTAGTTTCTTTTATTTTTACAATATCTCCAACTATACATTCATTATTTTCGTCATGTGCATAGTACTTTTTAGTTTGTGCAAGAATTTTCTTGTATTTCTTATGTTTAACTTGATTTTTTACAGCAACAGTAATAGTTTTTTCCATTTTATTACTTATCACTGTGCCGATAGTTTCTTTAGTGTTCATATTTATTAGCTCTTAATGTTAATAATTGTGCTATTTTATGTTTCTTATGCTTAAATTCATGGTTTTTGATAGATTGTTTAGTGAATTTTTTAATTTGTAAATCTAAGATTTCTTTTTTTAGTTTGAAAATGTTTTTATCGATTTCTTCTATATTTAAAGTCTGTAAATCTTTGATTTTATTAAATCCCATAGTTATTTTGCTTTTGTTCTAATTATAAATTTTGTGTTGACAGGTAATTTATATGCTGCTAATTTCATAGCTTGTTTAGCTATCTCTTTTGGTACTCCTGATATTTCAAATAAAATATGTCCAGGTTTAATAACTGCAACCCAATATTCTGGTGCTCCCTTTCCAGATCCCATTCTTGTTTCTGCAGGTCTTGCTGTTATTGGTTTATCTGGAAAAATGCGGATCCATAATTTTCCACCTCTTTTTACATATCTTGTTATGGTTCTTCTAGTTGCTTCAATTTGTCTTGAAGTAATCCATCCAGGTTCTAAGGTTTGTAATGCATATTCACCAAAAGCTATATGATTGCCTTTACATGCATGACCTTTCATTCGTCCGCGATGTTGTTTTCTAAATTTTGTTTTTTTAGGGCTTAACATATGAATATTAAAAAAATTATTATATTTATGATTATTGTTGAGGTAATTTTTCGCCTTTAAATAACCATACTTTGACTCCTAAAATACCATAAATAGTCTGTGCTGTTTTATGTGAATAGTCTATATTTGCTCGCAAAGTTTGTAATGGTACTCTTCCTTCTCTTATCCATTCACTTCGTGCAATTTCTGCTCCATTTAGCCTTCCTGAAATTTGTATTTTAATACCTTTAATATTGGTTTTTTGAGATCTTTGAATTCCTTGTCTAATAGCTCTTCTAAAAGCAATTCTTTTTTCTAGTTGCTGTGTTATAAATTCTCCGATTAGTGTTGCTTCATTGTCTGGTTCTGTAATCTCTATTACATTAATTCTTATTTGTTTATTAGCTAAGATTTTTTGTTTTAATAGTTTTTTGATTTCTTCTATTCCATTACCCATTTTGCCTAAAATAATTCCTGGACGTGCTGTATGTATTTCAATTTCAGTTTGATCTACTTTCCTGCTAATTTTTATTAAAGACACGCTTGCATGACTAAGTTTATATTTAATGGATTGTCTTATATCATGATCTTCTTTCAGAAGATTTGAATATTTCTTCATTGGTACATACCAAGCTGATTTATGTTCTTGAGTGATTCCTAATCTGAAGCATAGTGGATGTGTTTTTTGACCCATATTTTTTGTTTTGAGTATTATAATGCTTGTATTTTAATTGTTATATGGCATGTTGGTTTGTGTATAGGAAATGCTCTACCTTGTGCTCTAGGTTGAAAACGTTTTAATTGTGGTCCTGAGTTTGCAAAAGTTTCAGTAATGATTAATTTATTTTTATTTTGCCCATAATTTTTTGTAGCGTTGTACATTGCAGATTGTAAAATCTTTTTTATGGTTTTACATGGTTTATAGGACATGAATTCGAGTATTAATAATGCTTCATTACATTCTTTACCTCTTATTTGATCTAAGATGCGACGTACTTTGTTTGGTGATAGTCTTAAATATTTTCCTGTGGATATGGCTTGTATCTTTTCATTTTTCATATTTATTTTTTGATCATAGGTTTATCGTTTAGTTTTTTTATCACTTTTTATATGACTTTTAAAGTTTCTAGTTGGTACAAATTCTCCTAATTTGTGTCCAACCATTTGGTCAGATATAAAGACTGGAAAATGTTGTTTTCCATTGTGTATAGCAATAGTATGTCCTACCATGTTAGGTATAATAGTTGATGATCTAGACCATGTTTTAATTATTTCTTTAGTTTTTTTTTGATTTAGTATATCAATTTTACGAAGTAGTTTCGATTCTATATACGGTCCTTTTGATAAAGATCTTGACATTATTTTAGTTGAATGATTTATTTACGACGACGAAGTATATAACGGTTACTATATTTATTTTTTGTACGTGTTTTTATTCCTAAAGCGGGTTTGCCCCAAGGAGTAACAGGATGTTTTCTGCCAATCGGTGATCGACCTTCTCCACCACCGTGCGGGTGATCTACTGGATTCATTACCACACCTCGTACGGTCGGTTTTTTTCCTAGCCAACGGTTTCTTCCTGCTTTGCCTATTGTAATATTGCTTGCATCTATGTTGCCTACTTGTCCAATAGTAGCGTAGCATTTTTTATGTATTGTTCGAACTTCACTTGAGGGTAATTTCAAAGTGATGAAATTCCCGTCTCTGGCAACTATTTGTGCGTATGTTCCAGCAGCTCTTACTATTTGTCCTCCTTTACCTGGATTAAGTTCTATATTATGTACAGCAGTACCTAAAGGAATTTTACTTAATGGCAATGAGTTTCCCACTTCAAGATTTGCATTGGGGCCGGAACTAATTTTGTCTCCTATTTGTAAGCTTCTTGGGCATAGTATATAGCGTTTTTCACCATCATTATAGTGTAGTAGTGCTATACGTGCATTTCTATTTGGATCATATTCTATACTTACTACTTTTCCCTGAATATTTAATTTATTCCTTTTAAAGTCTATAATTCTATATTTTTTCTTGTGTCCCCCACCTTTATGCCTAGTTGTAATGACACCTTGATTATTATGTCCTTTCATCCGGTGTTTATGAATCACTAGAGATTTTTCTGGTTTTTTTGATGTAATTTCTTTAAATGTTGATACAGTTCTATTACGTGTTCCTGGTGTATATGCTCTATATAGACGAATTGCCATTTTCGATTTATTGATATTTGTGTTAAGATTTTAATTATCTGGAAATAGTTGGATACTATAGTTATCTTTTAAAGTAATAATGGCCTTTTTGTATCTTTTTCTGTACCCTACAAATTTTCCTACTCGTTTTTTCTTTGGATGTCTATTGCATGTATTAATATTTTTTATTTTTACGTTGAAAGTATATTCAATAGTCTTTTTTATATCTTCTTTATTAGTGTGATTGTCTACAGCAAAGCTATATTGATTTTCTTCTAATAATTGTGTAGATTTATCTGTAATAATCGGGCATTTGATTATGTCTATATTGATTGATTTAGCATTATTAGTCATTATAAGCCTTATTTAGATAATTTAATGCACTTAAAGTAATAATTACTTTATGTGCTTTTAGTACTGCAAAAATATTTAATTGATATACACTAATTAGTTCTATATGTTTTAAGTTGCGTGTAGATAAATATAAATTTTTTTCTTTTTTATTGACAATAACGAGGATCTTATTCTGTGTATTATTATTTAAGCCTAATTGATTAATCTCTTTTAATATGAGTTTTGTACTAGGATAGTTTAGATTGTGCCTAAATTCTTTAATTAGTATTGTATCTTTAATTTTGTTATATAGAATATTGTTTAAGGCTAGATTTTTTTCTTTTTTATTAATTTTTATATTATATTTTTTATATTTAGGCCCAAAAATAGTTCCTCCTCCTGTCCATAAAGGTGATCGAGTTGAACCGGCTCTAGATCTTCCTGTCCCTTTTTGTTTCCATGGTTTTTTTCCTCCTCCTCGAACATCACTTCTTGTTTTAGTATTAGCTGTTCCTTGCCTTTTATTATTTAGTTGTTGTATTAGTGCTCTATGTATTAGGTACATTCCTTTGTATTCACTAACATTTAATTTTAATATTTCACTTCTATTAGTGTTATGCAGATCGTATTTAATTTCTTTTTGAATCATAGTTATTTGAGTATCTTTAGATTATACTAATAAGATTACCAGGCTTACCGGGAATAGATCCTTTTATAATGACGATATGTTTATCTGAATTAATGTCTACAATTTGTAAATTTTTAATTGTTATTTTTTTATGGCCCATTCTTCCAGCCATTTTTTTTCCAGGAAAAACTCTTCCAGGTGTTGTACCAGCACCGATGGATCCAGGTTGTCTATGATTTTTGGATCCATGACTCATGGGTCCTCTACTAAAATGGTGTCTTTTCTGGTAACCAGTAAATCCTTTACCAATACTATATCCAGATACATTTACCAAATCACCTATTTTTAGTCGATTGACTGTGATTATTTGTCCTATTTCAAAATTATTTATAGATTTTATTTTATATTCTTTTAAATATTTAAATGGTGGTGCGTTAACTTTATTTAGGTGTCCTAATTGTGGTTGAGTCAAATTATTTTTATTAGTTGCAGAGTAGCCTATTTGAATAGCTTTATAACCATGTAACTCTGTATTTTTTATTTGCGTGATCATACAAGGACCTAATTGTAGAATCGTAACTGGTATAGCTTCACCTGTATTACTGAATATTTGAGTCATACCAACTTTTTTTCCTAACAGACCAATTGACATAATTTAGTTGTTCCAAGTTCTGAAAGATTTTTGCGCACAAACTAACAATTGATATGAACAGAATATGTATATTATCTTTGAATTTTTAATTTATTGCAAGATATTTGTCATTTATGTGGTAATCACTACTTTATTAAATCATTAATTTATTGCAATATGTATATAAGTCAATAGTATAAAAAATATTTATCATAAGGTTATATATTATATGGGTAAGGTTGTTGGAATTGATTTAGGTACAACAAATTCTGTAGTTGCTGTTATGGAAGGTGGAAAACCTACTGTAATACCTAATAAAGAAGGTTTGAGAACAACACCTTCTGTAGTTGCTTATACTAAAAAACAAGATAAGTTAGTTGGTCAGATAGCTAAAAGACAGGCTGTTATGAATCCCGAAAATACTTTCTATTCTGTTAAAAGATTTATTGGCTGTAAAAAAAATGAAGTGAATAATGAAGCTAAGCAATCCTCTTATGTTGTTAAAACAGATAATAATTCTAATATTAAAATTCAATGTCCTGCTTTAAATAAAGATTTTGCTCCTGAAGAAATTTCTGCACAAGTTTTAAGAAAACTAGTTGAGGATGCAAGTACTTATTTAGGAGAATCTGTAACACAAGCAGTAATTACCGTTCCTGCTTATTTTAATGATTCACAAAGACAAGCCACAAAAGATGCAGGTCAAATAGCTGGCTTAGATGTTTTAAGAATTATTAATGAGCCTACAGCAGCTTCTTTGTCTTATGGATTGGATAAAAAAAACAATGAAACAATATTAGTTTTTGATTTAGGAGGTGGTACATTTGATGTTTCTGTTTTAGAAGTAGGAGATGGTGTGTTCGAAGTTTTATCAACTTCAGGAGATACACATTTAGGGGGAGATGATTTTGATAATAAAATAGTATATTGGTTAATTAATGAATTTAAAAATGATGAAGGTATTGATTTATCTAAGGATAAACAAGCTTTACAAAGATTAACTGAAGCTTCAGAAAAAGCTAAGATAGAATTATCTAACTTATCTCAAACAGATATTAATTTGCCTTTTATCACTTCGACGGATACTGGTCCAAAACATTTAGAGAAAACTATTACACGAGCTAAATTTGAAAATTTATGTCAAGATTTAATAGATAGATGTAAAATACCTGTTCATAATGCGTTAAAAGATGCTCAGTTAGATGCAGGGGATATAGATGAAGTGGTTTTAGTAGGTGGTTCTACGAGAATACCTGCTGTTCAACTATTAGTCAAAAGTCTTATTGGTAAGGAAGCTAATCAAAGTGTAAACCCAGATGAAGTTGTTGCTATTGGAGCAGCTATTCAAGCGGGTGTTTTAGCTGGTGAGGTGAAAGATATATTACTGCTAGATGTAACCCCTTTATCTTTAGGTGTAGAGACACTGGGTGGTGTCATGACCAAAATTATAACCAGAAATACAACTGTACCAACTAAAAAATCGGAAGTTTTCTCAACAGCTGTTGATAATCAGCCTAATGTAGAAATACACGTGCTTCAAGGAGAAAGAGAGTTTACAAAGGATAATAAAAGTTTAGGAACCTTTAGACTAGACGGCATTATGCCTGCTCCACGAGGTGTACCTCAAATAGAAGTTACTTTTGATATAGATGCTAATGGTATTTTATCTGTTAATGCTAAAGATAAAGGTACAGGTAAGCAGCAGTCAATTACTATCACTGGTGCTTCAACTCTTCCTAAAGAAGAAGTTGAAAAATTAGTTCAAGAGGCAGAAAAAAATTCTGAGCTTGATAAACAAAAGCGTGAACAAGTTGATTTAAAAAATCAAGCAGATTCTTTTTGTTATCAGGCAGAAAAACAATTGTCAGAAGTTTCTAGTAAAATCTCTACTGAGGAAAAAGAAAATATAGAAAATAAGATTTCTAATTTAAGACAAGCTATTCAAGAAGAAAATTATGAATTGATTAAATCATCCCAGCAAATATTACAACAATCATTAATGGATATAGGAAAAAAAGCTTACGGTAAAGATAATAATTCTAATCAGACAGATTCTTCTGTAATAGATACTGATTCTAGCGAAGCCTAAATATATTTAATATAGAATTAAAGCGGGTAACGCGATTCGAACGCGCGACATCAACCTTGGCAAGGTTGCGCTCTACCACTGAGCTATACCCGCTTAGTACTAATATAATGATAAAAAATAAACTGTTTGTCAAGAATACAAATAGATATTATTAATATCTATTCTGTATTTATTTATTATATAATGAAAGAGTTAAATATTCCAGTAATTATTACTAATCCTGCCCATATTCCTGCGCTAGTGTAAATTAAATTTTTAGATTGTTCCCATTGACCAGGAGATGCTAATGTAACAGGTATTCCTATCGTTAGTAAAGTTGATAAAATAATCAAAAGAAAGACAAGTAATTGAACAAAGATAGTCATTATATTCTCCTTATTTAAACTTGAAATTTATCAATATATTATTAGTCTTTATTTATTATATATAATAATTTATATCAACATAATTATAAAAATTAAATAAATAATATATTATAAATTGTATATCTAATATGTGTTGATTTTTACAAAACATAAATAAATAAGAAGAAAAGTTCAAAATAGTTTATATTTAGTGTACATTTTTATAAGTATAAATCTTTTATTTTTAAATTTGTATAAATCAATAGAGGTGTATTTTATGTCTACAACTATACTTTTAACGCAGTTACCAGAAGCTTATGCAGTATTCCGTCCATTAGTTGATATTTTACCTGTTATACCTGTATTTTTCTTATTATTAGCATTTGTTTGGCAAGCTGCTATTGGTTTTAGATAAAATTTATTATTCGGTTTTAGATTTTGAGTGTAATTATTTTTATTATAAGGTGGTTTAATATGGTAGAACCTCTTTTATCCGGTATTGTTTTAGGTTTAATTCCTATAACATTAGCTGGTTTATTAGTTGCAGCTTACTTACAGTACCGTAGAGGTAATCAATTTGGTTTATAATGATTTTTTATTTGCATAAATACTCTATTGTATAAACATAATTGTTGTGCATTTTATTTAGAGTATTTATTTTTTTGTAATTACCAACTAGATTTTGTTACACCTGGCAATAGACATGCATGCGCCATTTCTCTTAATGAGTGTCTCGATAGACCAAAATTTCTATAAAAACCTCTGCTTCTACCAGTCATCCAGCATCTATTTCGTTTTCTAAAAGCTGCACTGTTTAATGGCAGTTTTTGGAGTTTGTTTTGTAAATTCATTTGTTCTTGGAAGTCAGATGTTTGTTTAATTAATTTTTTGATTTCTTCTCTTTTTTTTTTATGTTGATTATAAAGTTTTTCTCTTTTAATTTCTCTCTGGATTATACTTTTTTTGGCCATAATTTAATATATATTCGATTTTTTATAAATTTTATATTATCTAATTAGTTAGCATATTGCAATAATAAGCTCATCTGTTTGATATAAAACAGATGAGCTTATTAGCAAGATTTATTTATGAAATTACCCAAATTTACCAGTTGTAGATGCTATTACAAATGCTGCATAAGTTAATATATAACCAACAGAAAAATGTGCTAGTCCTACTAATCTTGCTTGTACAATTGATAGTGCAACGGGTTTATCTTTCCATTTAATCAGATTAGCTAAAGGTGTTCTTTCATGAGCCCATGCAAGAGTTTCTATAAGTTCTTGCCAATAACCTCGCCAAGATATTAGAAACATGAAACCAGTTGCCCATACAAGATGACCGAATAAGAACATCCATGCCCATACTGATAAGTTATTCATGCCGTAAGGGTTATATCCGTTGATTAGTGGAGAAGAGTTAAGCCATAGATAGTCTCTTAGCCAACCCATTAAGTATGTTGAAGATTCATTGAATTGACTTACATTGCCCTGCCATATAGTGATATGTTTCCAATGCCAGTAAAATGTAACCCATCCGATTGTGTTTAACATCCAGAATACAGATAAATAGAATGCATCCCATGCGGATATATCACAAGTACCACCTCTTCCAGGTCCATCACAAGGAAAGCTATAGCCGAAATCTTTTTTGTCTGGCATAAGTTTTGAGCCTCTAGCATCTAGAGCACCTTTTACTAGAATTAATGTTGTTGTATGTAACCCTAAAGCTATAGCGTGATGTACTAAAAAATCACCTGGTCCGATTGTCAAAAATAATGAATTTTTTCCACTATTAATAGCTTCTAGCCATCCAGGTAGCCATACATTGCTGCTAGCTTGATTTGCTATACTAGAATTAGATGATAGTAGTACATTAAAGCCATACAGTGCTTTTCCTGAACTTGCTTGAATCCATTGTGCAAAAACAGGTTCAATTAGAATTTGTTTCTCTGGTGTTCCAAAAGCAATCATTGTATCATTATGAATATATATACCAAGTGTATGGAAGCCTAAAAATAGTGATACCCAACTTAGGTGTGAAATAATTGCTTCTTTATGATTTAAAATTCTTGCTAAAACATTGTTTTTATTTATTTCAGGATCATAATCTCTAATGAAAAATATAGCGCCATGTGCAAATGCTCCTACCATTAAAAAACCAGCAATATATTGGTGATGTGTGTATAAAGCAGCTTGAGTTGTAAAATCTTTTGCCATGAAAGCATATGGAGGCATTGCATACATATGTTGAGCTACTAAAGATGTAACAACACCTAGGGACGCAAGAGCTAGTCCTAGTTGCATATGCAATGAATCAGTAATGGTTTCAAATAGACCTCTATGACCTGTACCTAATTTTCCACTAGGTGGTCTGTGTGCATCGATTATATCTTTTAAGTTATGTCCAATCCCCCAGTTAGTTTTATACATGTGGCCAGCTATAATAAAAATGATGCCTATAGCAAGATGATGATGAGCTATATCAGTAAGCCATAATGATTGACTCTGAGGATGAAATCCTCCTAGAAAAGTTAAAATGGCTGTACCAGCACCTTCACTTGTACCAAAATTATGATTTAAATTGTCAGGATTTAGAGCATATTCGCTCCATTTACCAGTAAAAAAAGGTTGTAAACCACTTGGATGTGGTAACGTATTTATAAAGTTATTCCATCCTATATCTTGTCCTCTTGATTCTGGTATTGCTACATGTACTAAATGTCCTGTCCATGCAAGAGAGCTAAATCCAAATAATCCTGATAAATGATGGTTTAATCTAGACTCATTATTTTTAAACCAAGATAATCCAGGTTTAAATTTTGGTTGTAAATGTAGCCAACCAGCAAATAACATGACTGCTGATAATATTAATAATAATAATGCTCCATTGTATAAATCATTATTAGTACGCATACCTATTGTATACCACCAGTGATATATGCCAGAATAGCTTATATTAACTGGATAAGACACTCCACCTTTAGTAAAAGCTTTAATTGCTGGTTGACCGAAGTGTGGGTCCCATATTGCATGTGCAATCGGTTTAATTTTTAATGGATTTATAGACCATTGTTCAAAGTTGCCTTGCCAAGCAACATGAAATAAGTTTCCCGAAGTCCATAAGAAAATAATAGCGATATGACCGAAGTGAGAAGCAAATATTTTTTGATATAAATTTTCTTCTGTCATCCCGTCATGACTTTCAAAATCATGCGCAGTAGCTATACCATACCAAATTCTTCTAGTGGTAGGGTCTTGCGCTAATGCTTGGTTAAATTTTGGAAATTTCGTTCCCATTGTTTATTTTTATTCCTTGTTTATTTTTATCCTACTGCAATTATTCGTGCTAAGAAAAATGCCCATGTTGTGCCAATACCTCCTAGTAAGTAATGTGCAACACCAACAGCACGCCCTTGTGTAATACTTAATGCTCTTGGCTGTATAGCTGGAGCTACTTTTACTTTATTATGTGCCCATACAATTGATTCTATAAGTTCTTGCCAGTAACCACGACCGCTAAATAAGAACATTAGGCTAAATGCCCATACGAAATGTGCACCTAAAAATATTAGGCCGTATGCTGATAGGGAAGATCCATAAGATTGGATTACCTGAGATGCTTGAGCCCACAAGAAATCTCTTAGCCATCCGTTAATAGTAATAGAACTTTGAGCAAAATTTCCTCCTGTTATATGTGAAACTGCTCCTGAAGTTGATATACTACCCCATACATCTGATTGCATTTTCCAACTAAAATGGAATAAAACAATAGAAAGGCAGTTATACATCCAGAAAAGACCTAAAAATACATGATCCCACCCTGAAACTTGACAAGTACCACCTCTTCCTGGACCATCACAAGGAAAGCGGAAGCCTAAATTAGATTTGTCAGGTATTAATCTTGAGTTACGTGAAAACAGAAATCCTTTGACTAATATTAGAACAGAAACGTGTATAGTGAATGCATGAATATGATGAACCATAAAATCAGCAGTACCAAGTTTTATAGGCATCATCGCTATTTTATTATTAACAGATATAATATCGCCTCCGAATGCGTAACTAGCTGTTGCTAATGCGTTTGGACTAGTATTATTCGGTGCAAGTGTGTGAATATTTTGAACCCATTGTGCAAAGATTGGTTGTAGTTGAATAGCTGTATCTGAAAACATATCTTCAGATCTACCTAATGCTCTCATTGTATCATTATGAATATATAATCCAAATGAATGGAATCCTAAGAATATACAAACCCAGTTTAAATGTGAGATTATAGCGTCTCTGTGTCTAATTATTCTATCTAAAACATTATTGTAATTCTGTGCTGGGTTATAGTCTCTAACAATAAATATAGATGCATGTGCTCCAGCTCCAACTATACAAAAACCACCAATCCACATATGATGTGTAAATAATGATAATTGTGTAGGATAGTCAGTTGCTATATATGGATATGGAGGCATTGCATACATATGATGTGCTACAATTATGCTTAAAGATCCCATCATTGCTAAGTTAATTGCTAGTTGAGCATGCCAAGAAGTTGTTAAAATTTCATAAAGTCCTTTATGTCCTTCTCCAGTAAAGGGGCCTTTATGAGCTTCTAAAATTTCTTTCATACTATGTCCAATTCCCCAATTTGTTCTATACATATGACCTGCAACTAAAAATAATACAGATAATGCAAGATGATGGTGTGCTGTATCACTTAGCCATAATCCTCCAGTAATAGGATTTAGTCCTCCTTTAAATGTTAAGAAATCTGCATATTGATTCCAATCTAGTGTAAAGAAAGGTATAATTCCTTTGCTAAAGCTAGGATATAATTGAGCCATTAGTTCTCTATTTAATAAAAACTCATGTGGCAGTGGTATTTCTTGCGGTGATACACCTGCATCTAGTAGTTTATTTATCGGTAAAGAAATGTGGATTTGATGTGCTGACCAGGATAAGCATCCCAATCCAAGTAATCCTGATAAGTGATGATTCATCATTGATTCAACATTTTGAAACCATTCTAGTTTTGGTGCAGCTTTGTGGTAATGAAACCAACCAGCAAATACCATTAAGCCAGACATAAATAAGCCACCAATAGCTGTAGCATATAATTGAGATTCTGTAGTAATTCCAGAAGCTCTCCATAACTGGAAAAATCCCGAAGTAATTTGAATTCCTTGAAATCCTCCACCGACATCTCCATTTAAAATTTCTTGTCCAACAATTGGCCACACAATTTGTGCACTTGGTTTAATATTTGTTGGGTTTGCCAACCAAGCAATGTAGTTGGAAAAACGAGCACCATGGAAATACATGCCACTTAGCCATAGAAAAATTATAGCTAATTGTCCAAAGTGAGCACTGAAAATTTTTCTAGATACTTCTTCTAGTGAAACTGTATGACCATCAAAGTCGTGCGCATCAGCATGTAAGTTCCAAATCCAAGTTGTGGTTTTTGGACCTTTACTAAGTACTCTTGAAAAATGACCAGGCTTAGCCCATTTTTCAAAAGATGTATCTACCGGGTTTTTATCTACGGTAATTTTTACTTTTTTTGTCTCTTGCTCTTGTGAGCTAATTGTCATCGAGCTTCTCCTACGTGTTTCCTTAAAAATTAAAATTGAGACAAGAAATAAAACGCTCACTACTTTATTTATATTAGGATGTTAATAACTCTAAGTTTAATAAGTAGAGATAAATACAGAGGTGTGAGTTTTTATTATAATATATTATTATAAATACAATTAAGCTTTTGTTGAAAATCTGTTAACAATAGTTAAGATCTAATTTATTTTATGTTTATGTTATATTTATCGGTTTAACTCTCATTAGTGCTTGACCACAATCAATTATTTCTCCATCTTTTACTAGAATTTCTACAATTTCTCCATGAATTTCTGATTCTATTTCATTCATTAATTTCATGGCTTCTATTATACATACAGTTTGTTGTTTATCAACAATATCATGTAGTTTAACAAAAGAAGGTTCGTTAGGAGCAGGTGAACAATAAAATGTTCCTACCATTGGTGATACAATTGTAAAATAAGTTTCAGGTGAATTAATTATATTTGTATTATTTTCTTTTACTTGTTTTTTATGTTTTTTTTTCTTGATTTTGGAAGGATACGTATGTTGAATTGTTTTGATTATGTTTTTTGTATTATTTAATAGATACGATGATTTATTAATACTTAACTTTAGTGTATTACTATAGATATGAATTTCATCTATATTATTTTCTTGAACAGAGTATAAAAGTTGTTTTAGCTTTTTTATTTGAAATTTCATATATTTTAATTTAAGATTTTTTGTTGTTTTTTGATAATTTTTTTATTTCTTGTTTAAGCATCCAAATTCTACTATGACTATTGAGTTCTATAATAAACACAAGAATTTGATTTTTAATTTTTTTTGTACCTACCATAGTACCAGTTTTATAAAGAAACTTCGCTACTTTGGAATTTTTGTTGCTTTTTAATTGTGTAATTTTTATAATTTGTTCAACTTCTTTGTACATGGATATTACTTGTAATGTATTATTGTTTTTTATTTAAAAGGGGTTTTATAATCACTTTTGTATCATAATTATGATTTTATCTGAAATTATGAATAATAATATAATAAAATATATGTTCTAGATATAAAATATTTTATAAAATCTATATTAAATTTAAAAAATGTTAATAGCAGATGATCTAGATAAGCTTTTAAATATATTACCAGAGTTTATATGTAAACCTTTAAGGAGTCATCCTGATCGTAAACTATTGTTAGAAATAGTTATAGATTTAGGTAGAAAACCTGAGGCACGTTTTCCCAAAGGGCCAGAATATTTATCTAATAAAACTATTTCTTGGCAAGATTTGGATTGTTGTATTAAAAGAATTGGAAATTTCAGTGGAGATAATCGTTCAGGTATTGAAAAGACATTGCACCGTATTAGTTCTATAAAAAATAGAAATGGTAATATTATTGGTTTAACTTGTCGAGTTGGTAGAGCTGTTTTTGGTACAATCAGTATTATTCGTGATTTATTAGATAATAATAAATCTTTGCTTTTGTTAGGCAAGCCTGGTGTTGGTAAAACAACAGCTATTCGTGAAATAGCAAGAGTTTTGGCTGATGAAATGGAGAAGAGAGTAGTCATTATAGATACTTCTAATGAAATAGCTGGAGATGGAGATATTCCTCATCCTGCCATAGGCAGAGCCCGCAGAATGCAAGTTTCACGTCCAGAATTGCAACATCGAGTGATGATTGAAGCAGTTGAAAATCATATGCCTGAGGTTATTATTATTGATGAAATAGGTACAGAGTTAGAAGCTTTAGCAGCACGTACAATAGCTGAAAGAGGTGTTCAATTAGTTGGTACAGCTCATGGTAATTATCTTGCTAGCTTGATTAAAAATCCTATATTATCTGATTTAATTGGTGGTATACAATATGTTACTTTGGGCGATGATGAAGCGAAACGTAGAGGGTCACAAAAAAGTATAATGGAAAGAAAAGCAGTTCCTGCATTTCAAATGGCTATTGAGATACATGAACGTAATAATTGGATTGTCCATGAAAAATTAGATGAGGCTGTAGATCAAATTTTACAGGGGATGGATATAATTATACAAAGGCGTAATCTCACTACAAGTGGTAATGTTCATATAAAATCTGAACATTTAAAGTCTAATGATTTTTCTTCCAGTATCAATCAAATTTTTAATGTTAAGCAGAGATATGCAAAGCAGAATAGTATAGTTAAAGCATTAAATACTCAATCTGTGTTCTTGGGTAAGAATGAAGAATTTATATCCACAATTCAGTCAAACAATAAATATATAATAGATACTCCAGATGCAAAGAGTTATTACTATAAGCGTTCTATGTCTTTATATTCTTATTGTATTAATTTACAGCAAATAGAAGCTGTTATTAATACATTAGAATTACCTGTAGTTTTGACTAAAGATGTTCTTCAAGCAGATGTTATATTAGCTTTAAGATCAAATGTTAAGCAAAATACTAAATTAAGACAAATAGCAAAATCTAGGCAAATGACTATTTATACTATACATAATACAACGGTACCCCATATTACTAGAGCTTTAAGACAAATTTTGAATATTTATAAAGTTTCTAACTTAATTGGGTAGTAGTTGTGTATTAATAATAAGAAAATAAAAGAATATAAGTTGTTAGATAAACCTTATACAATTGTCAAAAAATATGATAGATAAATGTAATTTATTGTTTATATTACTTATGGTTTTGAATTTTCTTATTAATTAATTGAATTTTACCGTTTAGGCTTAAAAAGTTTTAGAGAAGAAATAAATATATTGAATTATGTTTATTTTCGCATAATTATAGTTTAATTTGGATTGTATAGATACAGGACTTAATGTAAAGGTTAAAATAAATTAGAGGTTATGAGTAATCAATCATTGTCTGATAAAGAGCAAGAAATTTTTGTAGAACTAAAAAAAATTGTGATACAAGAATTGAGTGTTAAGCCAGATCAAGTAAAGTTGGAATCAAAATTTGTTGATGATTTTGGTGCAGATTCTCTAGACATGGTAGAATTAGTACTTGCGATTGAAGAGGGTTTTGAAATTGAAGTGCCTGATAAAGAAGTTGCTAAGATTCATAATGTTGGTGAAGCAGTAGAATTGATTTATAATATTTATAATGAATCAAAATAAGGTGATTAATAATTTTATTTATATTTTTATATTATGAAGGACGGAGAGGGTGGGATTCGAACCCACGGAACCTTGCGGTTCATCTGATTTCAAATCAGACGCAATCAACCAACTCTACCACCTCTCCTTAGATGTACAATGATTCTAACAAAAAACAAATAAAAAAACAATATAAGATGTTTTTTTATTTGTTTTTACACGATTATAACTAGTAAAAATAAAAATTTATAAACTCTTTTCAACTCTAATAGTATATAAATTTATTTGAGTAACTTTTGTTAATGATACTAATATATATATTAGAGTTAATGTTAAACTATCAGAGTCTACTTCTGAGTTATTCATAAGTAGCTTTGCCACTAAATTTTTTGTTTACTGGGTTATCATTTTTACCAATTGAATGTTGAATATTTCCAACACCTTCACGACCAGGATTTACTTTTTCTGGAAATACACCATCTTTAGGATGCAAATATTGTACTTCTCCACTAGGAAAAATTCTATATATTTTGAAATCATTAATTTTGAATTTTTTTATTAACTGAGTCCCTAGTGCTAAACATTGTTCTTTTTTAGCTAAGTATAATAAGTTATCATCTTCCCTCATTATGGCAGCTCCACCTGTAGGCATTTCAAAGAACTGTTCTTGTTTGCTTGTCCATGTAATGGCATATTTTTCTTCTATTTCTGCTGCTCTTAACCATCCGCCTGTGCTTCCTCCAAAGGTTGGAGAAGGCATTTTAAAATTTATTGTATTCATCAATGATTATTTTGATATATATTTTATATATTTATACTACATGTTTTATTGATAGCAATTGCGTATAAAGCATAAAGCTTCATAATTTTATATATAAAACATAATTTAAATATTTTGATAATATTTAATTATATTTAAAGTTAAATTAATTATCTTACACTAGACATGATTTTAGATGATTCAATTGGATTCATTAAATAAAGTTTAATGAAATTAGTAATTAACTTAATATATATAGGTAGCTTAGATACTTGTTTTTGTATTTCTATTTGTTTTGATTTATCGATTTCTATTAGTAGTTTATTTTGTACTGCACATTCATCTAAATATTGAAAAAACTCTGGTTTGTCAACATTGAGAGCTACTGGAAAAATTCTTGAAGCGCTTTCATTTGTTTTCCTTATAACTTGTATGTCATATTGTCTGGCATCTAGACCAATTGATTTATAAAAATCAGATCTTTGAAAATCGTTTAAATACATTGTCGCAAATACACTTAATAAAAAAAATCGACACCATAGTTTTGCTTGTGTATTATTTAAAAATTGAGGTTGAGACTTAAGGAGTGCTGCAAAAAAGTCTCCATGTCGATTTTCATCTTGGCACCAGTTTTCAAAAAACTTAAATATGGGGTATATTCTATGCTCTGGATATTTTTCTAAGTGTCTATATATAGTAATATATCTCCAGTAACCAATTTTTTCTGATAGATATGTAGCATAAAAAATAAATTTAGGTGCAAAGAAAGTATATTTCCTATTCTTTGTTAAAAAGCCTAAATCTAAAGATTTGTTGAAATCTCCTATTGCTTTATTTAAAAATCCAGCGTGTCTTGCTTCATCTCTAGACATTAGTAGAAAACATTCTGCAATAATGGGATTAATATTGTGTAATCTACGAGAGAGTTCTTTATATAGTAAAAAGCCAGAGAATTCAGCTGTACAAGATCGTTCCAAAAATTCTATAAATAAAAACTTTGTTTGGTTGTCTAGTTTGTCCCAAGATTGTTCAAATTCTTCACCTCTAATAAAGTGATGTCTATTATAATCAGCTCTAAATTCTTTTAAGAGTGCTTTAAATTCAGATATATTATTTGATATATCTAGTTTGGCCATTTCTCTAAAGTCTGTTGTGTAGAACCTAGGTGTTAATAATGTTTCTTTAATATTTCTTTCTTTCTTTTTAATTGTGCTTTGCATATTCTTTTATGATGAAATTAATTTCTTCATTTTTATTAATTTAATTTAGATGATTATTCTTATATTAGCCTTAATTGTTTTGTTATTGATGATTAATTTTGAAAAATTTACATTTTAAACCTAGTTATATAACTTGTAAAACATTAAGTAAAATATTTTCCATGGATATATTAAAATACAGAATAAATTCATTATATTAATATAATGCATTTAGTGAATAATCCGTTTTTCATTAGATACTATTTGTTCGGTAAAATAAATATCTTATATTAATATATATTATTATATAATAAGTTTTTTAAAATTAGAGATAATAAAATCAAAGGAATAATTTTGTAATGGATATTATTAGTTTAGGCTGGGGATGTTTTTTGGCTATTTTTACTTTCTCTGTTGCTTTAGTAGTGTGGGGACGAAATGGTTTTTAAAATTCATATATAATTATAAATTAAATTATAAATAAAAAGTATGACAAATTTATATATAAGTAACGAAATTATTGAAACAAGTATTATTAGTTCAACATTAATTTTATTTGGTTTAGTTTTAGGATTTGCATTATTAAAAATACAGGGTGAATAATCCCTGATTCAATATAATTTAAAATATATGATAAATTTTTTATCATATTTTTTATTCTAAAATAGAAGAGGTGTTAATATAAAAATATGAGGTTTATTTGGTATTCAGTCAGTCTTATAGTTATATGTTTAGTGTTAATTAATAATCCTAAAGCAAATAACTTAAATAATTTTAGTAAACAGTTAAATACTGTTAGTTTTACGCGTAGTACTCAGCAAAGTTTAAATTGGTTAATTGCATGTAATGTTATATTGTTTTTTTTATTTACTATCTTGTCATTACTATTTATTTATGTATGAATTAGTATAATTATTAATATTATGTTTGCTCCAAAAAATGTGTGTCCAGTTCCATTTGATCAACAGCCTTTAAATGAATATCTAGCTTTAAAGAAGTCTTGTTTTTTTGCATGGTCTATTTTATCTTTGAATAAATATATAAATACAGTTCTATCGATCTTTGTTTTATTGTTAACTGTTATAATGCCTATTGTATGGATTTTATCTTATAATAAGATTACTTTATGGTATGTATTATCTTATAGCATTTTATCTGTTGATTTGATATTTATATTACTATTTACTAGATTATATTTAGGTTGGTCTTATATAGTTAAGCGTTTGTTGAGTGCAACTGTTTTTTATGAAGAGTCTGGTTGGTATGATGGACAAATTTGGATTAAAACAGCAGATATCTTAACTAAAGATCGTTTAATTGGTTTATATCAGATTAATCCTTATATTACAAGAATCAAATACAGTTTATTTTTCTGTATATTTTTCTTTTTATTAGAAGGCATTATCTTATATTTGATTTAGTATAAGTATTTGTATAATATACTATTATCCTTTAAGCGCGGGGTAGAGCAGTCTGGTAGCTCGTCGGGCTCATAACCCGAAGGCCAATGGTTCAAATCCATTCTCCGCTATAATCGTTAACAAATTATATTTATAAATATGTTATATTGTTTAGTATGATAATTTTTATGTATTAATTTTTATATTTTGAGAGAATTTTTAGATGATTATGAATAGTGAGTGCATTAGGGTTGGTCAGAAAGCACCTGATTTTTGTTCTACTGCAGTATATGATCAAGAGTTCCAGGACATAAGACTTTCAGATTATCTTGGTAAGTATGTCATTTTACTGTTTTACCCATTAAATTTTACATTTGTTTGTCCGACAGAATTAACAGCATTTAGTGATGCATATCAAACTTTTGTAGAATTAGGGGCAGAGATTTTAGGTGTGTCTGTTGATAGTGAATATTCTCATCTTGCTTGGTTGCAAACAGATCGTGAAATAGGTGGATTAGGAAATTTAAATTATTTATTGGTTTCTGATTTGAATAAAAAAATTAGTTCATCGTATAATATTTTAACGGATGATGGGAAAGCTTTAAGGGGATTGTTTATTATAGATAAAGAAGGTATTCTACAACATTCTTTAGTTAATAATTTAGATTTTGGTCGTAGTGTTGATGAAACCTTACGAACTTTGCAAGCAATTCAGTATGTTCAATCTAATCCAGATGAATTATGTCCTGCAAATTGGACGCCTGGTGATCCTACTATTGTTAGTAATCCTACAGGCTCAAAAGAGTATTTTAGTTCTATATAGTACTTTAAAATTTTTAATATAAAAATTAATTAGAAAGTTTTATTGTATTTATAATATTCGTAATATATAGGAAATAAAATATGTCTACTAATTTAGCTCAACAATTACGTATAGGTACTACTAAATCACATAGTATGGCTGAAAATGTAAGTTTTGTAAAATCTTTTCTTGGTGGTGTTGTAGATAAAAAATCTTATCGTAAGCTAGTAGCAAATTTATATTTTGTATATACAGCAATTGAAGAAGAAATGGAAAATAATAAAGAACATTATGCAGTTAAATCTATATATTTTCCGCAGCTTTATCGCCAATCAAGTTTATGTCAAGATTTATGTTATTATTATGGTCCTGATTGGAAAAATATGATTCAACCTTCTTTAGCAACAAAAAATTATGTTAATCGTATTCATAAAATTGGATCTACCCAACCAGAGTTATTGATATCACATGCATATACCCGTTATATGGGAGATTTATCAGGAGGCCAAATATTAAAAAAAATTGCTAAAAGTGCTATGGGCCTATCTGATCAAGAGGGGACAGAGTTTTATGATTTTCATGATATTGCAGATGAAAGTATATTTAAAAAACAATATAGAAATGCTTTAGATAATATTCCTATTAGTAGCAAGCAGGTTACTGAAATTATTGCAGAAGCTAATATTGCGTTTAATTTAAATATGGAAGTATTTCAAGAGTTAAATTCAAATTTTATTAAAATTATGTTAATGTTGCTTTTAAATACAGTACATAATTTTCGTAAATAGCTATGTCATTATATATATATTAAACTATCTACTTTATTCATGCCTAAACTTAAAACATCCAAGTCTATATTCAAACGTTTTTATATAACATCAAGTGGTCGTTTAATAAGACATTGTGCTTCTCGTAGTCATTTATTACAAAAAAAGAAATCAAAGAGAAAACAAAGGTTAAGAAAAAAGTTTTGTGTCAATTCTAATGACTTAAGTAATTTTATGCATAAATTACCTTATGTTTCTTGAGAATATTGTATAATCTATAAGCTTTATGATATAAATATTAATGATTAAATATTTTAAACTATAAAAAATTTATGACTCGTGTTAAAAGAGGCAATATTGCTAGAAAAAGACGTAAGCGTATTTTAAGTTTAGCTAAAGGTTTTAAGGGTTCTCATTCGTCTTTATTTCGTACAGCTAAACAGCAAGTATTTAAATCTTTAAAATATTCTTATATTGGTAGAAAGCTTAAAAAGCGTTATTATAGAAGTTTGTGGATTATGCGTATTAATGCAGCTGTCCGCCCATTAAATATGACTTACTCATTATTTATAGCTAACATTAAAAAGAACCAGATAGGATTAAATCGTAAGATGTTATCTCAGATGGCCATTCTGGACATTGAAGGTTTTAATATTTTATTAAAACAAATAGTATAAGTATTATGATTTCAAGAGTACAAAATATATGATGTGCACTTGAAATATAATAAATTATTAATGGAATTATTTAGTGTATTCTATGTGTTATATAACTAGTAAGTAATTGAAGCGTATTACAAGCTTCAGAGGTAGGTTGATTGGTTAAAGCATTTAAGGCAGCTTGTATGTGTTCTTCTGCTAAGTCTTTAGCTTTATAGATGGCCTTAGTTTTATCTATAATTTCTATTGCACATTGTGTATCTTTTTTGTTCTTGAATTCTCGGGCAATTAAATTGTATAAGTATTCGTTTTCTTCTAATGCAAAAATAATAGGGGACGTTAAGTGACCATTTTTTAAGTCTGAACCAGCTGGTTTTCCTAATGAAATGTTAGAGCCAACTACATCTAATATGTCATCAATAATTTGGAAAGCCAATCCCAAATGTTTACCGTAAAGATAAAATTGGTTTTGCACATTTTCACTGCAGTTATTTAACATAGCAGCACCTTTACAGCTTGCTGCTATAAGAGATGCTGTTTTATAGAAGGATTTTTCAATATAATCATCTATAGAAATTTTATAATTGAAGTTATTATTTCCTTGTCTTACTTCTCCTTCAGCAAAATCCGTAATGACTTTTGAAATGGTTTTAACAACTTCCAGATTATTTAAATTAGCTAAATACCATGAAGATTGAGCAAATAAAAAATCACCGGCAAGTACAGCAATTTTAGTATTAAATGTTTTATGAACTGTATTAACGCCTCTTCTGGTACTACATTCATCTATAACATCGTCATGTACTAAACTAGCTGTATGTATAATTTCTGTGATTTCTGCTAATCTATGCTGTTCATGTGAAATTATGTTATACTCGTTAGTTGCTTTTGCAACTAATAAAACTATAGCAGGTCTAATACGTTTTCCTCCAGCATCAAATAGATGTTCAGCTGCAGCATAGAGTATAGGATTTTTTGCACCTATCATTTCTTTTAAATTTTTATCTAAATGTAACAATTCCTCATAAACAGGAAGTAAAATATTTGTATACATAGTTATTGTTTAATTTTACATATTGATTTTTAATTGGCATATTATTATAGCTAGAATGAGTTATATATGCACATATATTTACTTTGAACTATTTTTATATTTTGTATTACAATTTTTTTTAATAATTTGTGAAATTTTCTATTTTTATTTTTTATTTTATAAATTATTATTATGACAGTGAATACTTGTATTGATTTTGTTAATTAGTGTTTTAAATTTTAGGAGATTGTTGATATATTATGGATAATAATGTCACTTTACCATCAAAGTTGTATGATATTGATAATATGGATGTTGATACAATGTTAGATTTATATCAAGATATGTTATTGGGGCGTAATTTTGAAGATATGTGTGCTCAAATGTATTATCGTGGTAAAATGTTTGGTTTTGTTCATTTGTACAATGGTCAAGAAGCTGTTTCTACTGGTATTATAAAAGCTCTTAAAGCTTGTGATTATGTATGTAGTACATATAGAGATCATGTTCATGCTTTAAGTAAGGGTGTTCCTCCTCGTTTAGTCATGGCAGAATTGTTTGGAAAAGAAACAGGTTGCAGTCATGGACGTGGAGGTTCTATGCATATTTTTTCATCTCCTCATAATTTTCTTGGTGGTTTTGCGTTTATAGGAGAAGGTATTCCAGTAGCTACAGGTGCTGCATTTCAAAGTGTATACCGTTCTCAAGTTTTAAATAGTCCTGATCCTATGTCAGTTACAGCTTGTTTTTTTGGTGATGGTACAAGTAATAATGGACAATTTTTTGAGTGTTTGAATATGGCCGTTTTATGGAAATTACCTATTATTTTTATTATTGAAAATAATCAATGGGCAATTGGCATGGCTCATAACCGTTCTACTTCATCACCAGAAATTCATAAGAAGGCCCTTTCTTTTGGTTTGCCAGGAATAGAAGTTGATGGCATGGATGTTTTGGCTATTAGAAAAGTTGCTTGTGAAGCGATTCATAGAGCAAGATCAGGAAATGGACCTACATTAATAGAAGCCTTAACATATCGTTTTCGTGGTCATTCTTTAGCGGATCCCGATGAATTGCGTTCTTCTCAAGAAAAAGCTGCTTGGGTTGCTCGTGATCCTATTAAGTTGTTTAAAAATTATCTATTAAATAATTCAATTGTTAATGAACAAAGTATTCAAGAAATAAACATAAATGTCAAAGATCAAATAGATGATGCCATTCAATTTGCATTATCAAGTCCAGAACCAGAAGTTAAAGATTTAAAGCGTTATTTATTTGCTGAAGATCTTTAAAAATTTATTATATATTTTTTTATTAATAATTAAAAAGTTATGACACAGGTATTTATGTTTGATGCTTTGAGAGAAGCTACTGATGAAGAAATGGCAAAAGATTCATCGGTTTTTGTATTAGGTGAAGATGTTGGACATTATGGTGGATCTTATAAAGTAACAAAAGATTTGCATGCAAAGTATGGAGACTTAAGAGTTTTAGATACTCCTATTGCTGAAAATAGTTTCATGGGCATGGCTATAGGTGCTGCTATCACAGGTTTACGTCCAATAGTTGAAGGCATGAATATGAGTTTCTTATTATTAGCATTTAATCAAATTTCTAACAATGCTGGTATGTTGAGGTATACGTCTGGTGGTAATTTTAAGATACCTATTGTAATCCGTGGTCCAGGAGGTGTTGGTAGACAGTTAGGCGCTGAACATTCTCAAAGGTTAGAAGCTTATTTTCAGGCTATTCCTGGTCTAAAAATTGTTGCTTGTTCTACCCCATATAATGCGAAAGGGTTATTAAAGTCTGCTATTAATGATGATAATCCGGTTATATTATTCGAGCATGTATTGTTATATAATTTAAAAGAAGATTTACCTGATCATGAATATTTTTTACCTCTAGATAAAGCTGAGTTAGTAAGAAGTGGAAGTCAGATAACAATTGTTACATATTCAAGAATGCGTCATCATGTTATGCAAGCTGTTAATCAGTTAGTGGAAGAAGGTTATGACCCTGAGGTAATAGATCTAATTTCATTAAAACCTATCGATATTAAGTCAATTGGTGAGTCCTTAAAAAAGACACATAAATTGATTATAGTAGAAGAGTGCATGAAAACAGGAGGCATTGCTGCAGAAATAATAGCTCAAATTAATGATGTTTACTTTGATCAATTAGATGCTCCAGTTATCCGTTTATCTTCACAAGATATTCCAACACCTTATAATGGTACTTTAGAAAAAGCAACTGTCATAAATCCTCATCAAATTATGATAGCCATTAAAGATATGGTGAAATTGTAATATGTTATATTTAAATAAGTAAGAAGTATCTTACTTATTTAATGTTTTACTTTTTAGAAATTCATTTCAGCTGCTTGTACTTTTTCCCATTGTTTTTTCTTTAAAACAAAGAAAATTTGAGCCAGTGTCACAACAAAAAAGAATATAATCATGCCTTGTATTCTTACTGGACTTTGTAAAACAATTTCTGTTTCATTTTGCCCAAAACCACCAGCGTTAGGATCTTTTGTTAAATTTTCATTTATTACTATTTCATTGCCTTCTTGTACGTTAATTTCTAATCCATTTGGAATATTAATTTTCGTACTTTCACCGTCATTTTTTTCAATATATATGTTATATCCATTGTTATTATCTAATGCCTCAATTTGTCTAATTTTACCACTTGCTGGGGATAAAATAGCATTGTTATTTGACTTGTTACCTGTTGGATAAATTTGTCCTCTGCCTCTGTTGCCACCAACATATATAGGGTATTTAATAAAATGTACGTTTTTATCTTTGCTAGGATCAGGTGATAAAATGGGGAAAACAATTTCTTGGTTTTTATCTCCAGGTACTGGTCCGACTACAAGTATATTAGCTTGAGAGGTGCTATATGGTTGAATATATGTTCCTTGTGTTTTTTCTTTCAATTCTTGAGATAATAAATTTTTTGGGGCTAATTGAAAGCCTTTCGGTAATATCAAAACAGCTCCTACGTTTAGTGGCCCTTTCTGTCCATTGCCAAGAATTTGTTTATTATTTGTATTGTATGGTATTTTTACAATTGTTTCAAAAATACTATTCGGTAATACAGATTGAGGCGTTTCAATTTCAACTTTTTTTTGTGCTAAATGACAATTTGCACACACAATACGTCCTGTTGCTTCTCGTGGATTTTCATATGCTTGTTGTGCATATATAGGAAAAGCATTAGATTGAGTGGGTTGTATAGTATATATAATACTTAAAGGTATTAAGATGCAAATGAAAATAATTTTTCTAATATATTTTAATTTCATATTATTCTGTCTAATATAAGTAATTTAAAAAATTGTGTATCTTTCTTATAATAATAACATTGTATCTTTATTATTTTAAATAAATAATAAAGATAGAGTATTTTTACAGAATTATTATTAATAATTAGATTGTATCTCATTTATTCATGCTTTTTAAAATTAAAATTCCACCAAGGTACAATACAATAATTGCAAGTGACATAAAAATTTGTGTTAGAGGGTCTGTTGAAGGTGTAAGAATAGCACTAAGTATAGTTGAAAGAAAAAGGATATATTTCCAGTATTTTAGCATTTGCTTAGACGATAATACATTGGTAATTCCTAAAATTATTTGAATAATAGGTATTTGAAAAGATATGCCTGTACTAAATAGTAGTAAAAAAATAAAATTAAAATATTGTTCAAATGACCATATCGGTTCGACAATGTTTTCTCCATATTCAATTAAAAATTTTAAAGCAGCAGGTACAAGAATATTATATGCAAAAATAAGACCAGAGAAAAATAAGAAAATAGATGATATTAAAGTAGGAATAAGAAAAAAACTTTCTTTTTTAGTAAGTCCTGGTAAAATGAAAATCATTATTTGGTAAATTGTGAAAGGGCTGCTTAAGATAAACCCTGTATATAATGCAATTTTTATAGAAGAAAAAAAGTACTCTCCCGGTGCTAGTTGCAAAAATTTTATTCCTTTTGCTGGTTGTTGTAGCATTACTGATATATTTTTATTATATAATAGGCAAATAATTGTAATAATTATAAAAAATATTAATGCCTTAAAAACTTTTTCTCTTAGTTCTTCTAGGTGTTCAAAAATGGACATATTTGTATTATCTTTTAAGTTTTTTGTCATGATAGTATGTAAAAAATATATATAATATTGATCAATAATAGTAAATTTTTTAATAAGTATTACAAAATTTATATTTATACAAGCTAGCTTTATATTTACTTATATTATAGGGATGAGTATTTGAAAGATACAAAAAATGTCCTAAATTCAATTTTCTTTTATATTTTTATACAGTATGGAAAATTGCAAGATTAATATTCTATAACTTTTTTAAAGTGTTGATAATGATGAATAAACAATTTACATATAAGGAGATATAGTTATATGAGTGTTAAAGCAAGTGGAGGAAGTCCTATTGTACAACCGCAGCTTTATCGTACAGCATCCATATCTACTATTTCACAAGCAGAGCAGCAAGATAGATTTTTGCAACTAGGTGAATTAAATGAATTAGTTGCGTTTTTAAATTCTGGTAATAAGCGCCTAGAGGTAGCTGATTTATTAAGTAAAAATGCTAATATTTTAGTCGCTAAGTCAGCAGATAAAATATTTGTAGGTGGATCTGCTATTTCTTATTTAGAAAGACCCCAAGCTTCATTTTTATTTGGCAACTCTTCTGTTGATGTTAGTATGTTTGAAAATTTATCAGGAGATACACAAACCAATGTTTTGAAGGGAGTAGCTTCTGCATTTAGTACTAATGATGCATTGCCACCAGGGTTTAAACCTATTAACATTGTTCGTTATGGATCAACTCGCATGAAAAAATCATTACGAGACTTAGATTGGTTTTTAAGATATCTTACGTATGCTATCATAGCTGGTGATCCTAATATTTTATCAGTTAATATTAGAGGTTTAAGAGAGTTAATTGATAATGCATGTTCTAGTGCAGCAGCAGCTGTAGCTCTAAGAGAGATGAGAAAAAATGCTTTAAGTATTTTTATTAATGATATATATGGACAAGAATTAGTTAAGCAATATTTTGATGTAGTTATTAAAGAATTTGAGGCTCCTTCTTTAAGTGATAAAGTCCGTAAAAGAGACTTTCGTTATTTACAGGGTTTACGTCTCCCCCAGGTATATTCTAAGGCTGGTTTATTAAAGCAAAAATTTGTTATGAAAACCAGTTTATCTACAGAAGAAAAAAATAGTGTAATTAGTGCTTGTTATAGACAAATTTTTCAGAGAGATATAGCTAAAGCCTATTCTTTATCTTTTACTGATTTGGAGTCTAAAGTAAAAAATGGGCAATTGTCAGTTAAAGAATTTGTACGTTTACTTGGTAAGTCAAAAATATATAGGCAGCAATTTTTTTACCCATTTGTTAATAGTCGAACTGTTGAATTAGCCTTTCGTCATTTTTTAGGTCGAGGATTAGGTTCATTAGAAGAGTTTCAACAATATTTTTCTATTTTATCCATTCGAGGATTAGATGGTTTAATTAATTCTTTAGTTAATTCTTCAGAGTATACGGATTATTTTGGTGAAGAAACTGTACCATATTTGAGAAATTTAGGTGAAGAACCTCAGGAGTCTCGTAATTGGGGTGCTCAAATTGAACTATTTAATTACAGTACTGTCTTCCGAAAAATACCTCAATTTCTTACTTTATTTAGTAATTATAAGCAAAGTTTGCCAGACCAACATCCGTACGGTTTAAGTAATGATCCATTATATATACAATTTGGAGCAATTTTTCCTAAAAATTTAGTTAATTTAAGAAAAAATTCAGCACCTTTTGGTAAAGATACACGTAGAATTTTAGTTCGTCGTGGACCAGGTATTTATAACCAAGTTGGCAATCCTTCATTAAGGGCTAAGTACACAGGATCTTTAGGGCCAAAAGTTTTTCAATTAAATATAATAAATGAAGGATCAGATAATATTTCAAATTTAGATAAAGTTATTAAGGCAACTTATTTACGTATTTTTGGTCGTCTTGTTTATCAAGAAGAACAATTATTAATCAAACGTTTTGAAAGTCAACTACGGGATAATCAAATTTCAGTCAAAAATTTTGTGCGTCAACTAGCTAAATCGTCTATTTTTAGGTCTTTATATTGGGAGCCATTGTATATTTGTAAGGCAATTGAATATATTCATAATAGGTTACTTGGTCGTCCTACATATGGTCGGCAAGAGATTAATCAATATTTTAATATTGTTTATACAAATGGATATTATAAGTTTATTGATTCTATACTTGATAGTAATGAATATACAGAATCTTTTGGAGACAATATTGTTCCCTATGAACGTTATAATACTCCTTATACAATTTCTGCTAGAAATTTAAGACTAAGCACTCACAAATCTCAGACAATTTTATCTTTTGCAAATAATCCTACAAAAAGTTTTGTGAATTTGGGTATGGTTCCTGAAAATCGTAGCATTAATAGCATTAAGCAGAGAATTGAACAGGGAGTAAGTTCTATAAGAGATCAGAGAGTCGTTTTTTCTATTGATAGTTTAAATAAAGAAATAAAGCCACAACAAGTTTTAAAAGCTATTTATCGTCAAATTTTTGAAAGAGATTTAAATTCTTTTACTATAGGTAATGAATTTTATAATTTAGAAAAAGCTTTTATTAGTAATCAAATAACTGTACAAGAATTTATTGAACAGTTAGGTAAATCTGATTTATATAGAAAACAGTTTTATCAACCTTTTCCTAATACAAAAGTAATTGAAGTAGGTACAAAACATTTTTTAGGTAGAGCTCCTAATAATCAAGCTGAGATTAGGTATTATAATCAAATTTTAGCTTCTCGAGGATTAAGTTATTTTGTAAGTATTTTAGTTAATAGTATAGAGTACAAATCTATATTTGGTATAAATATAGTTCCTTATCGTCGTTTTCCGACTTTGCCTGCAGCTAATTTTCCTAATACAGAAAAATTACATAATACTTTAATTAAACAAAATCAATCAATTGTTGTACCCAGTTTTAAAGCTATGTCAGATAATCAATAAGTTTTATGTAGTTTATCTTTCTTGCTTACGTACTTTGCAAATAAGAATAGTACCTATGTATAAAAATATAAAGGCGTAAATTAGTAGTATAAATTATATAATATACTATTAGTATATTTATATAATTTGTTATACCTTAGTTGATATATAATAAATTTATGATAGGAGTCATATAGATGAGTATAGTTACGAAATCAATTGTAAATGCAGATGCAGAAGCCCGCTACTTAAGTCCAGGTGAGTTAGATAGAATTAAGAGTTTTGTTCTATCTGGTCAGAGACGCTTAAGAATAGCTCAAGTTTTAACAGATAATCGTGAATTAATTGTTAAACAAGGCGGACAACAGTTATTTCAAAAACGTCCAGACGTTGTATCACCAGGTGGTAATGCATATGGGGAAGAAATGACTGCTACATGTTTGCGTGATTTAGATTATTATTTACGTTTAGTTACTTATGGTATAGTTGCAGGTGATGTAACACCTATTGAAGAAATAGGTTTAGTTGGTGTGAAAGAGATGTATAGCTCATTAGGTACTCCTATTTCTGGTGTTTCACAAGGTGTAAAATCAATGAAAAGCATTGCATGCTCTTTTCTATCTGGAGAAGATTCTGCAGAAGCAGGGTTTTACTTTGATTATACATTAGGTGCTATGCAATAAAATTGTTTAAGAATAAATTGTAAATTGATAAGAGATATAAGAGGATAAAAAAATGCAAGACGCTATTACTTCTGTTATTAATACTGCTGATGTACAAGGAAAATATTTAGATGATACTTCTTTAGATAAATTAAGAGGATATTTTCAAACAGGTGAATTGAGGGTTAGAGCTGCAGCAACTATCGCTGCAAATGCAGCAACTATTATTAAAGAGTCAGTAGCTAAAGCACTGTTATATTCTGATATTACTAGACCAGGTGGTAACATGTATACAACTAGAAGGTATGCAGCTTGTATTCGTGATTTAGATTATTACCTTCGTTATGCCACATATGGTATGTTAGCCGGTGATCCGTCAATTTTAGATGAGCGTGTTTTGAATGGTCTAAAAGAAACATATAATTCTTTAGGAGTTCCTATTGGTGCAACTATTCAAGCTATTCAAGCCATGAAAGAAGTTACATCTAGTCTTGTTGGATCTGATGCTGGTCAAGAAATGAGTTCATATTTTGATTATATTTGTTCTGGTTTGAGTTAGTGATTTTGAAAAAACAAAAAAGCTTATAAGCTTTTTTGTTTTTTTTTAATTATTTAAAACATTAAGAGCTTGAATTCTTGCACGTGCTTTCCTTAAATTACGAGTTGCTTCTATTTTATCCTTATTTGTTTTAGCTATTTCTATGGCTTTGATAGCTTCTTGTAAATTATGTTGTGCTTTATCTATGCTTAAATTGGATGTTTCTTCTGCTCCATTGACTAATATAGTAATATTATTGTTATCAACTTCTGCAAAACCTCCCAAAAGTATAATAGGTTGCCATTCTTTATCTATGCGTACTCTCATAACACCAATATCTAATGCCGTAAGTAAAGGCACATGACCTTTTAAGATTCCTAATTGTCCTGTACTACTAGGTAGTATAATTTCTTCTGCTTTTGTATCCCATACAGTTTTATCTGGAGCAATGACACGTATATTTAACGTCATTTTAGTGATCCTTTATTTTAAAGTTTCAGCTTTGTTAATAGCTTCTTCTATATTTCCAACTAAATAAAATGCTTGTTCTGGTAAATCATCTAGTTCACCATTTAAAATCATTTTAAATCCTTTGATAGATTCTTCTAATGATACATATTTGCCTGGAGAGCCAGTAAATACTTCTGCGACGAAGAATGGTTGAGATAAAAATCTTTCAATCTTACGTGCTCTTGCTACAGTTAATCTGTCTTCTTCAGACAGTTCATCTAGACCTAAAATAGCAATGATATCTTGTAGTTCTTTATATCTTTGTAATGTTGATTTAATTTGTTGTGCAGTTCCATAGTGTTCCCCTCCCACAATTCCAGGCTGAAGCATTGTTGAAGTTGAAGCAAGTGGATCTACAGCAGGGTAAATTCCTTTTGCTGCCAGTCCTCGTGATAATACAGTAGTTGCATCTAAATGTGCAAATGTAGTAGCTGGTGCAGGATCTGTTAAATCGTCAGCGGGTACATAAACTGCTTGAATAGAAGTGATAGATCCATCTGTAGTTGATGTGATTCTTTCTTGAAGTGCACCCATTTCTGTGGCTAAAGTAGGTTGATATCCTACTGCAGATGGCATTCTACCTAATAAGGCAGAAACTTCAGAACCAGCTTGAACAAATCTAAAAATATTATCTATAAATAATAAAACATCTTGTTTATTAATATCTCTGAAATATTCAGCCATTGTTAATGCAGTTAAACCTACTCTCATTCTAGCACCAGGAGGTTCATTCATTTGGCCATATACTAAAGCTACTTTTGAGTCTGTTAAGTTTTCAGCATTGATTACTTTTGATTCTTTCATTTCTTCATATAAATCATTGCCCTCTCTTGTTCTTTCTCCTACTCCACCAAATACAGATACTCCTCCGTGAGCTTTGGCAATATTATTTATTAATTCCATAATTAAAACTGTTTTGCCTACACCAGCTCCACCAAATAAGCCTATTTTTCCACCTCTACGGTATGGAGCTAATAAATCAACTACTTTAATGCCCGTCTCAAAAATAGAAGGTTTCGTTTCTAATTGTACAAAAGAGGGAGCAGATCTATGTATAGGCAATGAATCATTTGATGTAATTGATCCTAAGTTATCTACGGGTTCACCTAAAACATTGAAAATCCTTCCTAAAGTTGGTATACCAACTGGAACTGTAATCGGTGCTCCTGTGTCTACTACAGGTATGCCTCTTTTTAAACCATCAGTTGAACTCATTGCTACAGCTCTTACCCTATTGTCTCCTAATAGTTGTTGGACTTCGCAGGTAATTGTACTATCAGGACCTTCAACTTTAAGTGCATTAAAGACTTTTGGTAGTTGTCCTGTTGGAAATTCAATATCCAATACAGGGCCAATGATTTGAGTTACAGATCCTTTGATTTGTGTGACCATTATTGTGTTGTATTTTGATTTAGTCAATAGATAAAATTTCTCTACACGGTTTTTGCTACTATATATATTCTACTACTGTTTATTATAATATTTTAGATGAAAAGAACAAAATATTTTATTATATATCTATAGATTATTTAATTTACTAAGTAAACAAATTGATATATAGTGTTATGTAATTAATCACGGCCTGTTGTTTTAAGCCAGTTTTGTGCTTCTATATAATTATTTGGAGCTAAGTATATGGCTTGTTGCCAGTATTCAGCAGCCTTATCAAACATAGATTTAGAGGTTTCTAAATTATTTTTATTTGCAGCTTTTAAGCCTTGATAGTGATATATTACAGCAATATTATTTAATGCTTGTGGTAACTTATTATTTAGTTCTAGAGCTTGATGATAATATTCTAAAGCTTTGATATGTTCTCCATTGCTTGCATAAATTAAGCCTATGTTATATAATACATAAGACCTGTCATACGGATCTTCTTCTAAAGCTAATGCTTCATAGTAATTTTCTAAAGCTTCAGCATACTCTCCTTCTGATTGAGCAGACATGCCATCTCGATAATAGCAAAAAGCTTCTTTTTCTTCTTTACTAGTAGGTAATATTTTTAATATAATGTCCGCTAGTACAGTAAAGGTTTTATCAATAAAATTGTCATTTTTTTGTAAACGAGGCATTTTAGTTAATTCTATTTAATAATAATTTGTTATAAAAATAGTTTATATATTATTTATATTTATTTTTAGAATAATTTTAAAGCTTCTATATAAAATGTCCTTTCATTCTTCTTATATCAATTTGTTTATTTAATAAGTACACTATATTATATATTTATAATAATAAAAAAAAATATGATTAATAAAATATTATTTAAATATTATTTTTTTCCGGTAATAATTAAAGATTTTAAATTTAATTTTTGTCATTTTAATGATTATTCAGATTCAGTTGTTTTGCTTAAAATACCACTTGTAGTATATCATCGTCATTTAAATGTTTTTCCTAAAAAACAGTTAGTTAAAGATATTATTCTCAATAATATTGAAGAAGTAGAAACTTCAGCTGTAATTAGTTTTTCTTCTAAAGATAAAGAGAAAAAAAGTAAAATTAATACTCGTTTAGATAGTAGTGAAATCAAAAGTGACTTGAAGAAAAATAAAATAAAATCAAAAAAGAAATATAGAAATAAAATAAAATTAGATAGTAAAGATATTTTGCTTGAACAAAATTTTGTTCAGGAAGATGATCATCTAGATCTTGACTTAATCAAATCTTTAAAATTAAGTAAAAGTAAAAAAAAATATAAAATTGAAAAAAAATATGATTATGCTAATAATCAAGTGAATCTACAAGATAAATTATCATCTAAGCAAATTATTTTAAATAAGCATTTAACCATTAAAAAGTTATCGGATAAGTTATGTATTCCGGAGGCAGCTATAATTACCTGGTTATTTTTGCAGGGTATTTCTGTAACAATTAATCAAGTTGTTGATCTTACAATTGCAAATAAAGTAGCTGAGCATTATAATTTTCATGTTATAGATAGTGAAAATATAGGTGTATCCTATGATGAAAAAAAAACAAATATAAATCAATTTTTGCCAGAAGTCTTACATCAATCTTTTCAGAGGCCACCTATTGTAACAATTTTTGGACATGTTGATCATGGTAAAACAACTCTGCTAGATAGTATTTTAAAAACTAATTTCGTGTCTAAAGAAGTTGGTGGTATTACTCAAGCCATCAAAAGTTATGAAGTTGATTTTGAGTATTTAAATATAAAAGAAAAAATAGTCTTTATAGATACTCCTGGTCATAAAGCTTTTACTAATATGAGATTACGAGGAGCAGAAGTAACAGATATTGCATTGTTGGTTGTAGCTGCAGATGATGGTTTAAAACAGCAAACTATTGAATCTATTAATTATATATTAAAACGAAGAATACCATATATTGTTGTTATAAACAAAATTGATAAAATAGATTTAAATCTTGATAATGTAAAGCAACAACTTACGGAATATAATATTGTTGATAAAGCATGGGGTGGAGAGAGTACTATTATAGAAGTTAGTGCGTTGAAATCTCTAAATATTAATTTGTTGTTATCTGCTATATGTGATTTAGCTAAAACCCAAAACCTTCAAGCTAATACTTTATCATATGCTCAGGGAGATGTTTTGGATAGTTATTTGGATAAAAAAACTGGTACAGTAGTAACGCTTGTTATTAAAGATGGTACACTAAAGATAGGTGATATTATTGTTTCAGGTAATTTGTTTGGGCGTGTAAAAAATATAGTATCTAATGATGGAATTAAATTGTCTGAAGCTTTACCTTCTGCGGTAGTTAATGTTTGGGGATTCTCTGTAAATCCAAAAGCTGGATGGAAATTTAATGTTGTATCTAATGAAAAAACTGCCAAAAATATTGTTAGTCATAATCAAGAAATATATAAAGATAGTTTAAGTATTTCAAATATATTAAATACTAGAGTAACATTTAGGAATTATCAAGAAGAAAAAAGTATTAAAATTATTAATATAATTTTGAAAGCTGATACTCAAGGATCAATAGAAGCTGTTATTAATTCTTTTGCAAATATTTCACAAAAAAAAGTTCAAATTAATATTATTTCTGCTAATTGTGGTTTTATTTCTAGTAATGACCTAGAGTTTGCTGTAGCAAGTAAGTCTATTATATTAGGTTTTAATGTAGGTATAAGTTCTTCTTTAAGTCAAAAAGTTAAAAAGCTTGGTATTATAGTATCTTTATTTAATATTATTTATGCTTTATTAGATTATATTCAAAATTACATGCTTAGTTTTGTTGATCCTGAATTTGATCAGCAATTAATTGGCAAAGCTAAAGTTCAGACAGTATTTAAAATTAATAAAGGTTTAGTTGCCGGTTGTCTAGTAAGTTACGGGAAATTAAAAAAAGGCTCACAAATTAGTATTTATCATAATCAAGATTTAGTGCATAAAGGTTTAATTGATTCTTTAAAGCGTCTTAAAGATGATGTCAATGAAGTTTTGGAAGGTAATGAATGTGGAGTTATGTGTTCTAGTTATAAGTCTTGGCGTTCATGTGATATCATAGAAGCTTATGAATTAATTGAAAAAGCTAAGGTTTTATGATTTTTATATATAAAATAAAGCAGTAAAATTATTAAATAAGATTACTGTTTATAATTATATTGAAGTTTTTATAAATAATAATAATTAACAATTAGTCTTTATTTAAAAAAGGTAATAAAGCAAGTATGCGTGCTTTTTTAATAGATTTAGTTAATTTTTTCTGTTGTTTTGCTGTTAATCCTGTTGAACGTCTAGATAAAATTTTTCCTTGATCTGTAATGAATTTTCTTAGTAAATCAATATCTTTATAGTCTAAATCTTCCTTTTTTGTAGTTAATGCAGGTCTCTTATTATATAAGATCATATGAATGAATTATTTAATTTCTTTGAAAGTACTATGGCAATTACAATTAGGGCAAAATTTGTTAAGTTGTAAACGATGAGGTGTATTTCTTCGATTTTTAGATGTACTATACCTAAAAATCCCGCTTTTACGTTTTATGAAGTCTTGTGGATATTTGCATTCGCACTCTAGAGTAATAGTAGTACGAGCTCCTTTATTTTTTCCCATTAATATGTTTATAATTTATTAATTAATAATTATTTCTATTATCTCATTTTTATATTTTAACTATCAAGTTTTTTTAAATATTGTCTTATTATATATTTTATCTTGTACATATATTAAGCTCATGTTATAATTATTTTTATAGAATATAATTGTTGAGTTATCAAAATTTATAATTAAGATATTATTATTTTATCCTTATGTCTAAATATTCATCTGCAGTGAAAAAAACACAGATTTCTCGCAGAAATCGTGCAAGAAATAGATCTTATAAAGCAACTATTAAAACTTTAACTAAAAAATATATTATTAGTTTAAATAATATAAGTGATTCTAATTATAATAATGTCTTATATAATTTAGCTTCTGTTTATAGTAAAATAGATAAAGCTGTAAAAAAAAGAGCTTTACACAAAAATACTGCTGCTCGAAAGAAATCAAGTTTAGCTCGTTTTATGAAAAATACTTATAAATAATTATATTGTATTAAACTAATAGTTTTAGGTGTTGTTTGCTATGTTTAAATATCATTACGATTAATTCTGTGATAATTATAAAAAATTTATATCACAAATTCTAATGTAGATATTTTATAAATAAAAATTAATAAGCATTTATACTTATTATTTAGTATTAAGTGTTATAAAACAAGAATTATGGTATTTGTATTTTCAGACCTAGCTGCTATTCAAAGAGAAAGTTTTAGATCTTTTTTATATCAAGGTTTAGGAGAAGTTTTAGATTCTTTTCCTATTATTACAGATCCTACTGGTAAGTTGGAACTACAATTTTTTGGTAAAGAATATAAATTAAAATTTCCTAGATATAGTGTTAGAAAAGCTAAGAGTAGAGATCGTACATATAGTGCTCAAATATATATACCTTCTAAATTGACAAGAAGAGATACTGAATTAATCAAAAAAAATAAAAGTACAGGTTTTTTAAATATTTTACATAACGATAAAAATAAAAAATATAAAAAAAGACCTGTATTTGTTGGTGATTTACCTTTAATGACTAATCGGGGAACATTTATTATTTCTGGTACGGAAAGAGTAATTATTAATCAAATTGTAAGAAGTCCTGGTATTTATTATAAAAAAGAGTTAGATAAAAATGATAATCATATATATAGTGCTAGTTTGATTTCTAATCGTGGTTCATGGTTGAAGTTTGAAATAGATGCTAAAAATCAAATGTGGGTTAGAATTGATAAAACTCATAAAGTGAATGCATATATCTTTTTGCGAGCAATTGGTTTAAGTTCTGATGAAATAAAAAAGAGCTTAACGAAATATTCATTTTTACTTCATGCTTCTGCTTTATATGAGACAAAAGAGTTAAATAAAGAAATTGGTAAAAAATCGGTAGAAGAAGTTACAAATGAAGAAGCATTGTTAATTGTCTATGGCAAGCTTCGTCCTAATGAACCAGCTACTGTTAATGTAGCTAAACAAATGCTATATACGCGTTTTTTTGATCCTAGAAGGTACGATTTAGGAGAAGTTGGAAGGCATAAAATTAATATAAAGTTGAGCTTGAAGCTTCCAAAGTCTTTTCGCGTTTTATCTCCTCAAGATATTATATCATCAATTGATTATTTAATTAATATTAGAGAACAAAATATAGGTAGATTCGATGACATAGATCATTTAGGTAACAGAAGAGTGCGATCTGTTGGTGAATTATTGCACAATCAAATTCGAGTGGGATTAAATAGATTAGAAAGAATTATTCGTGAACGTATGATGATTTGTGATTTAGATTCTTTGAGTTTGTCAAACTTAGTAAATCCTAAACCTTTAATGGCTTCTGTTAGAGAATTTTTTGGTTCTAGTCAGTTATCTCAATTTATGGATCAAACAAATCCTCTATCTGAATTAACACATAAAAGAAGAATTAGTGCTTTGGGTCCTGGAGGATTGAATAAAGATCGTGCTGGTTTTGCAGTTAGAGATTTGCATCCCAGTCATTATGGTCGTATATGCCCTATTGAAACACCAGAAGGACCAAATGCTGGTTTAATAGGGTCTTTAAGTATTTATGCTCGAGTGAATCAATACGGTTTTATTGAAACACCATTTTATCAAGTGAAATCTGGTTATGTTTTAAAAGATAAATATCCTATTTATTTAACAGCTGATGAAGAAGATGATTTACGTATTGCACCAGCAGATATATCTGTGGATCAAAATAATCATATTAATAATCAAGTAATTCCAGTAAGATATAAGCAAGAGTTTATTACAACACATGTTAATCAAGTAGATTATATAGCTGTTTCTCCTATACAAGTAATTTCAGCAGCTACTTCTTTAATTCCTTTTTTAGAACATGATGATGCTAATCGTGCTTTAATGGGATCAAATATGCAAAGACAAGCAGTACCTTTGTTATATCCAGAAAGACCTATTGTAGGCACTGGTCTAGAGTCAAAGGTTGCGAGAGATTCTAGAATGGTTGTTGTAAGTAAAACAAAAGGAGTAGTGAGTTATGTTTCTGGAACTAAAATTGGTATTCAAGATGATAAAGGTTGCACTATTCATTATAGATTAAAAAAGTATTATCGTTCTAATCAAGATACTTGTATTAATCAAAGACCTATTGTATGGCCTGGTGAAACAATTGCAGTTGGTCAAGTTATTGCTGATGGAGCTTCTACTGATGGTGGTGAAATAGCATTAGGTAGAAATATATTAGTAGCTTATATGCCTTGGGAAGGATATAATTATGAAGATGCCTTTTTGATTAGTGAACGTTTAGTATATCAAGATATTTATACTTCTATTCATATTGAAAGGTATGAAGTTGAAGCAAGACAAACTAAATTAGGTTCTGAAGAAATTACTCGTGATATTCCGAATGTAGGAGAAACATCTTTAAGTTCATTGGATGCTAATGGAATAGTAGCAATTGGTTCTTGGGTTGATTCAGGTGATATTTTAGTTGGTAAAATTACTCCTAAGGGAGAAGCAGATCAGCTACCAGAAGGAAAATTATTAAGAGCTATTTTTGGGGAAAAAGCTAGAGATGTAAAAGATACTTCTTTAAGGTTACCAAATGCCGCTAAAGGTCGTGTTGTTAATATTAAAGTATTTACAAGACAGAAAGGAGACGAATTACCACCAGGTACAAATGCAATGATTCGTGTATATGTTGCTCAAAAACGTAAAATCCAAGTTGGTGATAAAATGGCTGGACGTCATGGTAATAAAGGTATTATTTCGCGTATCTTGTCTAAACAAGATATGCCATATTTACCAGATGGTACGCCTATAGATATAATATTAAATCCATTAGGTGTTCCTTCAAGAATGAACGTTGGGCAATTATTTGAATGTTTACTGGGCTTAGCTGGAGAATATATGGGGAAACGTTTTAAAATTGTCCCCTTTGATGAAATGTATGGAGCAGAAGCATCACGAGCATTAGTAAATAATAAATTAAAACAGGCAAGTTTATTAAAAAAGCAAATGTGGTTATTTAACTCTCTACATCCAGGTAAAATAGTTTTATTTGATGGTAGAACAGGAGAGCCATTTGATAATCCAGTGACAGTGGGTAAAGCTTATATGCTAAAGTTAGTTCATTTAGTAGACGATAAAATACATGCTAGATCTACAGGTCCTTATTCTTTAGTGACTCAACAGCCCTTAGGCGGTAGAGCTCAACATGGTGGACAAAGATTAGGTGAAATGGAAGTATGGGCTTTAGAAGCCTTTGGTGCAGCTTACACCTTACAGGAGTTATTAACAGTAAAGTCAGATGATATGCAGGGAAGAAATGAAGCTTTAAATGCTATTGTAAAAGGTAAACCTATTCCTAAACCTGGTACTCCTGAGTCATTTAAGGTTTTAATGCGAGAATTGCAATCATTAGGTTTGGATATTGCAGTTCATAGAGTAGAACTATTTGAAAATGGAGATAATAAAGGTATTGAAGTTGATTTAATGTCTACTGAATTTCAGCCAGGAATTTTTTCCAATGATAAAAATGATATATCGTCTAAAGACATATTCGTTAATAAAGTTAACATTTATTCTGATTTAGATATCACTAATGATTACTGATTTTTTTGTAGTATGGTAAAAAATATATACATATGAGTAAATTTGAGCAACATTTTGATTATGTAAAGATAAGTCTTGCCTCTCCTGAAAAAATTAGATATTGGGGAGAAAGGGTATTACCTAATGGACAAATTGTAGGGGAAGTTACTAAACCAGAAACTATTAATTATAGAACTTTAAAGCCAGAAATGGATGGTTTATTTTGTGAAAGAATTTTTGGTCCAGTAAAAGATTGGGAGTGCCATTGTGGAAAATATAAGCGTTTTCGTTATAAAGGTGTAGTGTGTGAAAGATGTGGTGTTGAAGTTACAGAATCAAAAGTTCGGCGTCATAGAATGGCTTATATTGAACTTGCAGCACCAGTAACTCATGTATGGTATTTAAAAGGAAGCACTAGTTATATTGCTTTAGCATTAGATTTAACAGTCAAAGAGGTTGAAAAAATTGTATACTTTCATTCTTATATTGTAACTCATCCTGGTAATTATGAAAAATTAAATTACAAACAGTTATTAGAAGGTTATGAATGGAGGTCTTTGGAAGATAAATTATATCCACAATCATCGAATTTATTTGGTATAGAGGTTAGTATAGGTGCAGAAGCAATTTTGAAATTGTTAAAAGATATTAATTTAGAAATGACTGTAGAAATATTAAGAGAGGAAGCTTTAAAACCGCCTAAAGTATCAAAAAATTCTTCTCCCAAATTTAATAAAAAGATGAAAAGATTAAGGTTATTAGAAAATTTTATTTCTACAGGTGCAAAACCAGCCTGGATGGTTTTTTCTGTAATACCCGTAATTCCTCCGGACCTAAGACCAATGGTTCAATTGGATGGTGGTAGATTTGCTACAGCTGATTTAAATGAGTTTTACCGTAGGATTATTAATAGAAATAATCGTTTGGCTAGATTAAAAGCTATATTAGCTCCGGAAATTATCATTAGAAATGAAAAAAGAATGCTGCAAGAAGCAGTAGATGCATTAATGGATAATGGTCGTCGTGGTAGGACAGTTGTTGGAGCTCATAATAGACCTTTAAAATCTTTATCTGACATAATTGAAGGCAAGCAGGGTAGATTTAGACAGAATTTATTGGGTAAACGCGTAGATTATTCTGGAAGGTCAGTTATTGTTGTAGGACCAAATTTAAAGTTGCATCAGTGTGGTTTACCTCGTGAAATGGCTTTAGAATTATTTCAACCTTTTCTTATTCATCGTTTAATTTTGCAAGGTTTAGTAAATAATATTAAGGCTGCAAAAAAAATAATACAAAAGAATGAGCCTATAATTTGGAGTGTTTTAGAAGAAGTAATTTATAGTCATCCTGTTTTATTAAATAGAGCGCCTACTTTACATCGTTTAGGAATTCAGGCATTTGAACCTATATTAGTAGAAGGAAGAGCAATTAAATTACATCCTTTAGTATGTCCTGCTTTTAATGCAGATTTTGATGGAGATCAAATGGCAGTTCATATACCTTTATCCTTAGAGGCTCAAACAGAGGCTAGGTTATTAATGTTAGCTCCTCATAATTTTTTATCTCCCGCTACTGGTCAACCTATATTAATGCCTAGTCAAGATATGGTTTTAGGCTGTTATTATCTAACTTCGAATAATCCTTCTTCTCAAAAAGGCCAAGGTCAATATTTTTCTGATTTAAGTGATGCATTAAAGGCTTATCAACAAAAAAAAATAGATTTACATGCATTTATTTGGGTACGTTTTAATGAATTCTTAGAAGTTGATAATGAAAAGTTAATCGAAAAATATATTGATTATAATAATATTACTACATATATTTTTAATAATAGAATAGTTAAAAAGAATTATGATAATAAAATATTAGTTCAGTATATACGTACTACTCCTGGTCGTATCCTATTTAATAATGTCATATATGAATCTTTAGTTTAATTTAAATTTACTCTATACAAATATTAATTATGAAGAAAAGCTTTGCAAATCCGTTATTTATTAATAATGTTGTAGATAAAGTTCAATTAAAAAAAATTGTTATATGGGCTTTTAGGAATTATGGTATTGCACGGGCTGCTAATATGGTAGATAAATTAAAGGATTTAGGATTTTATTATGCAACACAAGCAGGTATTTCATTAAGCTTAGAAGATTTACGAATACCACCTCAAAAACAAAATCTTTTACAAAAAACAATTCTATCAATTGAATGTACAGATAGGTGTTATAAAAGGGGCGAAATAACGGCTGTTGAGAGATTTCAAAAAGTAATTGATACTTGGAATAATGCTAGTGAAGCTTTAAAAAAAGAGGTGGTGATATATTTTAAAAATACAGATCCTTTAAATACGATATATATGATGGCTTTTTCTGGTGCTCGTGGTAATATTTCTCAAGTAAGACAGCTTGTTGGAATGAGAGGTCTGATGGCTGATCCACAAGGGCAAATTATTGATTTACCTATTTCTAGTAATTTTAGAGAAGGTCTGACAGTTACGGATTATTTTATTTCATCTTACGGTGCTCGTAAAGGTTTAGTAGATACAGCGTTAAGGACTGCTGATTCTGGTTACTTAACAAGAAGATTAGTGGATGTTGCTCAAGATGTAATTATTCGTGAAGTAGATTGTAAAACTTCTAGGGGTATATTGTTAGAAGATATGATCGATCATAATAAAACATTGATTAATTTAGATCAAGCATTATTAGGTAGAGTTCTTGCAGAAGAAATTAGAGATCCTCTTACAAATATTGTTTTAGCACGTGCTGGGCAACTTATTGATCCTTGGTTAGCTACTACAATTGTTAAACTAGGCTATAAGAATGTTTTAGTTAGATCTCCTATTACTTGCGACGCTGTAGGTTCAGTATGTCAATTATGCTATGGTTGGAATTTAGCACATGGTCAGATGGTGGACCTTGGTGAAGCAGTTGGTATTATTGCTGCACAATCTATTGGTGAACCTGGAACTCAATTAACAATGAGAACTTTTCATACAGGCGGTGTGTTTACTGGTGAATTAGCTCAAAAAATTATTAACCCAATTGATGGACGAGTTAAGTATTTGGATAATATGCAGGTGGTAAATACTCGTACACGATATGGCGATTCCGCTATGCTTATAGAAGAAGATTGTAAGATAAAAATAGTAAATCTATCTGGCAAAAAATATTTTATTAATCTAGTACAAGGTGCTTTATTATTAGTTAAGGATAACCAACAAATATATAAAGGCCATGTAATAGCTGAATATCCTCTAAGTAATCGTATTATAAAAAAAGAAAAAGCTCAAAAACCAATAATTGCAGATTTTTCTGGTAGTGTTTATTTACAAGATTTTAATTCTGGGGATATTTATTTTGATAGAAATATAGCTCACACTATATCTAGTAGTGGTGTTTTATGGATTTTATCTGGAATTGTGTATAGTATACCGGATGATGCTCAGTTAATTATTGAACAAAGTCAACAGATTTATGAAGACAGTTTATTAGCGAAAATTCAGCTTGTTAGTAGTTATAGTGGAATTATCGAAATTTTAGAAAATCAATCTCCGTATAAAGAAGTACAAATTATAACTTCATCTAAAACTTGTACTAATGTACAAGTTTATTTAGATAAACAAAATACTTATAGTAATTATATTCTTTCAGTAAATGATATAGATAGATTCCTTTTAAACATTGATATAGAACAAAAAGTAGTTCATGATCAAGTTATAGGTGATTTAGTGACAAGTATTTATAAAACAAAGACTGGTGGAATTATTAAATATTTAGATCTTCCGATTTCTAAAAAAAAGTTTCATAATAGTTATGAATATTATGATATTCTAGGATCAGGATATATTTTGTGGATACCTGAAGAAACCCATGAAGTTAATAAAGATGTATCTTTATTATTAGTTAACCATGGTGATTTTATAAGTGTTGGAACAGAAATTATTAAAAATGTATTTGCAAATAGTGCAGGTATCTTAGAAGTAGTCCAAAGAGATGGAATTATTCGTGAAATAGTAATTAAGCCTTGTAAGGTTTATTGCATTGAGCAAAAAAAAGTTTATATACCATTATATCTTAATAAACGTAGAGGTTTTTTAAGACCTGGCGAAAAAGTAATAGATGATATAATAGTGGATAAATTAGTTTATTGGGAGTATATGCAAAATCAAAAAGAAGGTTTTATCTTAATTAGACCTGTAATTGTATATTCTGTCCCTAAAAAGGTCCTTACTATATCTTATACAACAGACTCTTTTGGATTAGACATGTTCAATTTAGAAATTATAAGACGTACTTATTATCGTGATGGTGCTAGAGTAAAATCTATTTATGGTATTGATTTATTAAAAACACATTTAGTTGTAAAATTGAATACTTCCGTGTTTAATTTAGTAAGTAAAATTAACTTAGTACCTTGTTCTGAATCATTATTCTCTTTGAAACTAACTACTTCAGATATTTTGTCTTTTAAAGAATTTTCTGTAGAAAATAATAGAAATTTTTATACGAAAACTTTAATAAAGGTAAAAAATGGTCAATATATAAAATATAATTCTGTTATCGCTCAAACAGATTTATTATCAAGCATATCAGGGACAGTTCAAGATATTCAAAAGAACAAGTATTCTAATCGTCGTATTTTAATTACTACTTCTATAGATATAAAATATATTCCTTTTAATAATAACCAATTAGTAAAAGTAAAAGTAAATGATTGGGTTTATGCAGGGGATGAAATAGCTTCTGATTTAGTTACTTATCATTCAGGAAAAATAATTGCTATAAGAGATAATCAGATTATTTTAAGAATAGGTCAACCATATTTGATTTCAAAGGGATCTATATTGCATGTAGCTGATAATGGTTTAATACAACGAGGAGATAATATAGCTACTTTAATGTTTGAAAGGGATAAAACTGGTGATATTATTCAAGGTTTGCCTAGAATAGAGGAAATACTAGAAGCACGTAAAAAATCTGATAATTCTTTTAATCCTCATTTGATTTTAGAATCAACATTTCGATCATATTTATGTCAAGGATTAAGTATATATGATGCAACAAGATTAAGTTTATTAAATACTCAGTTATCTTTAATTAAAGAAGTTCAATTAGTATATCAATCACAAGGAGTAGAAATTGCTGATAAGCATATTGAAGTCATTGTTAGACAAATGACTTCTAAGGTAAAAATTGAAAAAGGCGGTGACACAGAGTATTTACCTGGAGAAATTGTAGAATTACAAAAAGTTGAATCAGTAAATCATTCATTGTCTGTTTTAAATAAAGAAGAAGTATCTTATTGTCCTATACTTTTAGGAATTACTAAAGCTTCATTGAACACAGAAAGTTTTATCTCAGCAGCTAGTTTTCAAGAAACTACAAAGGTATTAACAGAAGCGGCTATTTCTGGTAAGTTAGATTGGTTGAGAGGTTTAAAAGAGAATGTCATTATTGGTCGTCTAATACCAGCTGGTACAGGTTTTAATAGTTATAGTCCTAAATTAAATAAATCTATTAATCAATCTAATATATTAGATGCTGTAACTACAAAGTCTGATAGAGTTATCTCTAACTTTGAAGATATTATTGTGGATGATAGAAGTATTCGGAATTATAATTCTAATATTAATAAAGAGTCAAATAATATGAAAGATAATAATTGATATATTTGAGTTTTTTGTATTTGCTTATTATAAATAAATATAATAATAGACTTATGTTTTTTTATCTATTATGTTATTATTTTTATAATTTGCTAGTATTTTATAAAGTGGTTTTGAAAAAGTTTATAAGTTTTTACTTTTCATATTATTAAGACTTAATTTAATTATTATGGCAGTAGTATCATTATCGGAGTTATTAGAAGCAGGAGTACATTTTGGTCATCAGTCAAGAAGATGGAATCCTAAAATGTTTCCTTATATATATACTGAAAGAAACGGCATACATATAATAGATCTAGTACAAACAGCTCAATTATTAACTGAGGCTTATGATTTTGTTAAAAATTGTTCACATGAGGGAAAAAAATTTCTATTTTTAGGTACTAAAAGACAAGCTGCAGGTATTGTTGCTCAAGAAGCTTTACGTTCTAATTCATATTATGTCAATCAAAGATGGTTAGGTGGGATGTTAACTAATTGGGTTACTATTAAATCACGTGTTCAGAGATTGAAAACTTTAGAAGAAAATGAAAAATCTGGTCTAATTGATAATTTACCCAAAAAAGAAGCTGCAAAGACACGTAGGGAATTATATAAATTGAAAAAATATTTAGATGGTATTAAAGAGATGAAAAAAATACCAGATTTAATTATTATTATTGATCAAAAACGAGAAACTACAGCTATTCAAGAATGCATTAAGTTAGGTATTCCTACAATTTGTATTTTAGATACTAATTGTAATCCAGATCTTATAGACATACCTATACCAGCTAATGATGATGCTATTAGATCTATTAAACTAGTTATGAGTAAATTGGCAGATGCTATTTTAGAAGGCAATCAAATTAGTTAATGAATTTTGACAAGTCATTATTTTGTATATAATTTTCAAAAAAGTTTAATTTTTTATCTATTTATTTAGCTTATAATAAGGAGCAATAATAATGAAGATTCCTGCTAAATTTGTTCAAGAATTACGTAATAAAACTGGTGCTGGTATGATGGATTGTAAAAAAGCATTACAATCTTCAGATGGTAATATGGAATTAGCTATGGAAGCTTTGCGAAAAAAAGGTTTAGCATTAGCAGAAAAAAAAGCTAATAGAATTGCAGTTGAAGGTATAATAGAAAGTTATATACATGCTGGATCTAGAATAGGTGTTTTGGTAGAAATTAACTGTGAGACAGATTTTGTCGCTCGAAGGTCTGAATTTCAGAACTTAGCAAAAGACTTAGCAATGCAAATAGTTGCTTGTCCTTCTGTTAAGTATGTCTCATTGGATAATATTGATTATAGTATTATTGAATTTGAAACTAGAATAGAATCTGAAAAAGAGGATTTATTAAATAAGCCTGCAGATATTAAGAAAAAAATTGTTTCTGGAAGAATAGAAAAAAGGTTGAAGGAAATGTCTTTAATGAATCAACCTTTTATAAAAAATACAGATATTTCTATTGAAGAATTAATTAAACAGCATATTGCTTTATTAGGGGAAAATATTAAGGTAAGAAGATTTGAAAAATTTTTATTAGGAGAAGGTTTAGAGAAAAAAGAAGATGATTTTCTTGCTGATGTTGAAAATATTATTAATAAATAAAAGTAAATTAACTTAATAATGTTCAATAATTGTTAATATACATATATAATTATTTGTAATAGTATTTTTTTATAGCGTTATAGCAAAATTAGTTTAGTGTTATTAGATACTTTAATAAATTAATAATGTATTGTTTTATATTAAAATTAAAAGATTTTTTTACTAATCATAAATATTATGGTTTCTATATATCAAAAGGGTATTCAGGACTTATCTTTAGTAGTATCTGGAGTTGAAGTCGGTAAACATTTGTATTGGGAAATAAATAGTTATAAAATTCATGGTCAAGTTTTTATTGTGTCATGGTTAGTTATTTTCGTCTTATTATTATTAGCTTTTATTGGTACTAAAAATTTAGAGCGTATTCCTAGAAAATGGCAAAATTTAATGGAATTTGTACTAGAGTTTTTACAAGATATTGCTAAAAATCAAATAGGTGAACATGAATATCGGCAATGGGTTCCCTATATTGCTACAATTTTTTTATTTATTTTGGGGAGTAACTGGGCCGGTGCTTTAATACCATGGAAATTAATTGAGTTGCCAGAAGGTGAACTAGCAGCGCCTACAAATGATATTAATACTACTGTTGCTTTATCTTTATTAACTTCTTTATCATATTTTTATGCTGGTATTAGTAAAAATGGTATAGGCTATTTTTCTAGGTATATAGAACCTACTCCTGTTCTTTTACCTATTAATATATTGGAAGATTTTACTAAGCCTTTATCTTTGAGCTTTAGGCTATTTGGTAATATATTAGCAGATGAATTAGTTGTTTCTGTATTTACTCTGTTAGTACCTATTTTAATACCCTTACCTGTTATGATATTAGGATTATTTGCAAGTTCAATTCAAGCTTTAATTTTTTCAACTTTATCTGCTGCATATATAGGAGAAGCTTTAGAAGGTCATGGTGATCATTAAATATATTCTTGATGTATATTATTATATTATGAAGAATAAAGAAATCTGTTAATTGTCTATTTATTATATTAAATTTATATATATTTATTATGGATTCTATTATTTCCGCTGCATCTGTAGTCGCTGCAGGTCTTGCTGTTGGTTTAGCTGCAATTGGTCCTGGTATTGGTCAGGGAAGTGCAGCAGCAAATGCTGTTGAAGGTATTGCAAGACAGCCAGAAGTTGAAGGTAAAATTAGAGGAACTTTATTATTAAGTTTAGCTTTTATGGAGTCTTTAACTATTTATGGATTAGTAGTAGCGTTATCTCTTCTTTTTGCTAATCCTTATACAAGTTAGTTAACTTTTTTAGCGCTTAGTTTAATGATATTAAAAACTAACCTAAGCGTTTTAATTAAATCTTATTTCGTTATATTATTTTATAAATTAACTAAAAACAAAAATGATAAATTTACCTCTTTTATTTGCTTTACAGGCATCCAGCAGAGAAGTTGAAGGAGGTCTTTTTGATTTTAATGCAACTTTACCATTAATGGCCTTGCAGTTTGTTATATTGACTTTTATATTGAATTTCATTTTTTATAAACCAGTTAGTCAAGTTTTAGATGAGAGAGATGAATATATTCGTAATAGTTTAACTACTGCTTCAGCATCTTTACTTAAAGCAAATGAATTAACAAAAAAATATGAGCAAGAATTAGCTCAATCCCGAAAAGAAGCTCAAAATATTATTAAAATATCTCAACAAGAAGCACAACAAATTGTTTCTATTAAAATTAAAGAAGCTCAGTTAGATGCTGAAAAACTAATTTCAGAAGCATCTTATCAGTTAAATATTCAAAAAGAACAAGCATTAAAAACTTTAGAAGTTCAAGTTGATGCATTGAGTGATAAAATTCAAGATAAGTTATTGGAAAATCAATCACTAATATAAAAAAATATAGTCATATTATAGTCATAGTAATAATTATATTGATAATAGGAGAATATTATGAGTAGTATTATTCGAATATTTACTATATTTGCTAATGAAGGTAATCATTCAGCAATAAGTTTAAATTCGAATTTTTTAGAGGCTAATGTTATTAATATATTGCTTCTTCTTGGTGGTTTAATATATGTATTGAGACAGTTTTTGGGTTCAGCATTGTTAGTAAGGCAAAATAAAGTTTTATCTGCTATTCAAGAAGCTGAAGAACGTTTACAACAAGCAAATCTTCGTCTAGAAGAGTCTGAAAAACAATTGGCACAAACTCAAATAGTTATTAAACAAATAGAGGAAGAGGCCAGTATAACAGCTCAAAAAGTTCGTGAATCCATATTAGCGCAAGGAAAACTTGATATAGAACGTTTAACATCTGCTAGTAAGGCCACTTTATCTATTGCTGAAAATCAAGTTAGACAAGAAATACAGCAGCAAATTATAACTTTAGCAGTTAGTAAAGTTACTGCACAATTGCAAAGTCAAGTTACTCCTGTAATTCAATCAAAAATTGTAGACTATACTATTATGCAGTTGGGAGAAAAAATATGAGTTCTCAAAATGCAAATGATAAAATAGCTTTGCCATATGCAGAAGCACTGCTAGAATGTGCCCATAAGAATAACATTGTAGATGATATGAACAATGATGTATCTTCTATTCAAAGTTTATTAGCTGAATCTACAGATTTTAGAGTTTTTTTGAATAATCCGTTGACAGGTATAGAAGCTAAAAAGAGTGTAATTAGTAAATTATTATTAAATCAAGTTAATAGTTTTTTATTAAAATTTTTATTAGTGTTAGTGAAGCGTCGTAGAATTAATTTAATTAACTTAATTATCGATAAATATTTTGATTTAGCATATAAACTAGACTCAATTACTATTGTTACTGTATCTACGTCTGTTGCTTTCACTGAAGCACAACAAGAAGCACTTATCAATAAATTAAAAGATATGACAAGTAGTCAAACAGTAAAACTTGAAATGAATATAAATACTAGTTTACTAGGAGGTTTTATAATTCAAATTGGTTCAAAAGTAATTGATACTAGTTTAGCTGGTAAATTGAAAAATATGGCATTTTATTTAAGCAATAAATAAAAAAGAAAATCATATAAAAATTTTTATAATTTTGATAGTACCACTAAATAAAAATAAATAATATATTATATATACAGTATTAATAATATGGTAAATATTAGACCTGATGAAATTAGTAATATTATACGTCAACAAATTGATGAGTATGATCAGCAAATAAAAGTTGCTAATGTAGGAACTGTTTTGCAAGTAGGTGATGGTATCGCTCGCGTATATGGGTTAGATGAAGTAATGGCCGGTGAACTGTTAGAATTTTCGGATCAAACAATTGGTATTGCTTTAAATTTAGAAAGTGACAATGTTGGTGTTGTTTTGATGGGTGATGGTAGAGAAATTTTAGAAGGAAGTTCTGTAACAGCAACAGGAAAAATTGCTCAAATTTCAGTTGGTGATAATTTTTTAGGTAGGGTAGTTGACTCTTTAGCACGTCCTATCGATGCGAAAGGTACGCCCAATACATCAGATACACGTTTAATTGAGTCATATGCACCAGGAATTATTGGTAGGCAGTCTGTTTGTGAACCTTTACAGACTGGTATCACGGCAATTGATTCTATGATACCGATCGGTAGAGGTCAAAGAGAATTAATCATTGGAGATAGACAAACAGGTAAAACAGCTGTTGCTTTAGATACAATCATTAATCAGAAAGGTCAAGATGTTGTATGTGTTTATGTAGCAATAGGGCAAAAAGCATCTTCTGTAGCTCAAGTTGTATCTACTTTAGAAGAAAAAGGAGCTTTGGATTATACTATTATAGTTGCAGCTAATGCTGATGATCCTGCTACTTTACAATATATTGCACCTTATACAGGAGCTGCATTAGCTGAATATTTTATGTACAAAGGTAAAGCTACATTAGTTATTTATGATGATTTAACTAAGCAAGCGCAAGCTTATCGTCAAATGTCTTTATTGTTAAGAAGACCTCCTGGTCGAGAAGCTTATCCAGGTGATGTATTTTATTTACATTCTAGATTACTTGAAAGAGCAGCTAAATTAAATGCTGATCTTGGAGGTGGTAGCATGACAGCCTTGCCTATTATTGAAACACAAGCTGGAGATGTATCTGCTTATATTCCAACAAATGTAATCTCCATTACAGATGGTCAAATATTCTTATCTGGTGATTTATTTAATTCTGGTATTAGACCAGCCATTAATGTTGGTATCTCTGTATCTAGAGTAGGGTCTGCTGCTCAAATTAAAGCTATGAAGCAAGTAGCTGGAAAGTTGAAGCTGGAATTAGCTCAATTTGCTGAATTGGAAGCTTTTTCTCAATTTGCTTCAGATTTAGATAAAACAACACAAAATCAATTAGAGAGAGGACAAAGACTTAGAGAAATTCTAAAGCAAGCACAAAATTCTCCTATACCAGTTGAAGAACAAACAGCTGTAATTTATACTGGTATTAATGGATATCTGGATGATATTGCATTAAGTCAAGTAAAAGATTTTATTATTGCATTACGAGAAGATTTAAGAAATTCAAAACCAGAATTTGGAGAAAGTATTCGAAATACTAAAAAACTAAGTCCTGAGTCAGAAGAATTATTAAAAAAATCTATAGAAGATGTAAAACAAGCTTTCTCTGTAGTATAAGTTTGTGAAATATATTATCCATATATATAATCTTTGTATAAATAATAAAAAATAAACAAGATCAATTGACATCTTGTTTTATTTTTATTATCTTACTCTATAATAATGCAAATTAGGCAATTATTTATTTTGTATGATACTTTGGTAGCCATATGTTTCTATTTTTTTTGCTGTATCTGCATTACCGGTATATATAATTTTTCCCTTTTCCATTATGTGAATATAATTAGGTTTTATGTAATCTAATATTCTTTGGTAATGTGTAATAATCATTATAGATTTTTCTTGTGTTAATGTAGAATTAATATTATGGCTTATATTTTTTAATGCATCTATATCAAGACCTGAATCGATTTCGTCTAATATGCCAAGTTTACTATTTAATAGAATCATTTGTAAAATTTCATTTTTCTTTTTTTCTCCTCCAGAAAATCCTTCATTAACATTACGTGATAAGAACTGTTTATCTATATCAATTTTTTTAATTTGTCGATTTATAAACTCAAAAAAGGATAATGGGTCCAATTCGGTTTTATTATATGCTTTTTGTTTTGCATTATATGCAAGACGTAAAAAATCTGCATTACTAACTCCAGGAATCTCGATTGGATATTGAAAAGCTAAAAAAATACCTTTGATGGCTCTTTCCTCTGGTGTTACATTAATAATACTTGTTCCATTAAATTTAATATCACCTTTATTAATATTATAACTAGGATGTCCTGCAATTACTTTGGCTAATGTACTTTTCCCTGAGCCATTTTTGCCCATGATAGCATGTATTTCACCAGGTTTAATGGATAAATTGACTCCTTGTAATATAGGTTTATTATTAATGCTTACATGCAAATTATTAATATTAATTAAGTTATGATTCATATTGTTTTACCCTATTGTTCCTTCTAATTTTAAATTAAGTAATCTATCTGCTTCCATCGCAAATTCCATAGGTAGTTCGCTAAATACCTCTTGACAAAAACCACTAATCATTATAGATAATGCTTCTTCTATTGAAAGACCTCTTTGTAAAAAATAAAATATTTGCTCTTCACCAATTTTAGATGTGGATGCTTCATGTTCAATTTTGGAAAGAGAATTTTGAACTTGTAGATATGGATAAGTGTTGGCTTTAGATCTATTACCTATAAGTAAAGAGTCGCAAGATGAGTAATTACGAGAATAATTGGCTTTTGGTCCAATTTTGACTAAACCGCGATAACTATTAATTGATTTACCTGCAGATATGCCTTTTGAAATAATTTTACTTCGTGTATTTTCACCTAAATGAATCATCTTACTTCCAGTATCTGCTTGTTGATAATTGTTGGTTAATGCTACAGATGCAAATTCTCCTATTGATTGTTGACCTACTAATATACAACTAGGATACTTCCAAGTGATAGCAGACCCAGTTTCAATCTGTGTCCATAAAATTTTAGAATTATTGCCAATACATAAACCTCTTTTTGTTACAAAATTATAAATACCTCCCTGTCCTTTATTGTCACCAGAATACCAATTTTGAACAGTAGAATATTTAATAGTTGCATTATCTAAAGCAATTAATTCAACGATTGCAGCATGTAATTGATTATTATCAAATTTAGGTGCTGTACAACCTTCTAAATAGCTTACATAACTATTTTCATCGGCGATTATTAATGTTCTTTCAAATTGTCCAGATTCCTTATTATTGATTCTGAAATATGTTGATAATTCGAGTGGACAGCGTGTATTAGGCGGTATATAACAAAAAGAGCCATCACTAAATGCAGCTGAATTTAAAGCGGAAAAATAATTATCTCCTATTGGTACTACAGACCCTAAATATTTATTAATTAAGTTAGGATACTTGTATATTGCTTCCGATATAGAACAAAAAATTACACCAACACTAGCTAATTCTTTTTTAAATGTTGTAGCAATAGATACACTATCAAAAACTGCATCTACAGCAACATTAGTTAATCTTTTTTGTTCATTTAATGGTATTCCTAATTTTTCAAAAGTTTCCAAAATACTTGGATCTACATCATCTAAACTGTTAATTTGTTTTTTATATTTTGGAACAGAATAATAAACAATATTATTATAATCAATTTTTTTATATTGTAATTTACCCCATGTTGGTTCTTGCATTTTTTTCCATTTTTTGTAACCTCTGATTCGAAAATTTAATAGGTATTCAGGTTCTTGTTTATTTACACTAATTAATTTAACAATGTCTTGTGTTAAACCTTTAGGAAAACTTTGTGATTCTATATTAGTTTGAAATCCATATTTATATGGTTGATTTATGAAATTATTTAGGTCATTTGTTGTACTATTATGATACTCTTGCCTGTTCATATATATTTTTTTTAATTCTTTGTTTAGTTCCAATTATAAAAAATGTCATTAATAACAAGTTTTATTCTTCTATATGAATAATAGAAAAAGTACTGTAATTAATGTTTTTTATTTGTATGATATATGATATTCTTGCAATTTGAAAATAACTAAATTCTAGGAGATTTGTGTAGAAAGAACATAGAGTATTGTTTATATTGGATTTTAATATGTATGAGTTATTTTTGATAATAATAGTCACATACAGCAAAGAAATTTTTTGTGATATTAATAAAATTAATTGAGAAGATAAAGCTAAAATAAATCCTATTTTTTTATTTTGTATAAAAGATAAAATATATAATATTATCAGTTCATATTTTGCTGTCAAAAAAAGTATTTTTAGCCATAGATGGTATGTGATTGGAATTAAGATAGATCTTGTAAAAAATTCTGATATTATTATTGTTATATTTTTTTCTTTTAAAATGTTATATATATCATCTTGGCTTTTATATTTAATATATAAAACTATATTAATAATAAAAAAAAACTTATTACTGCATTATTAAAGGTAAATATGAATTTTTTACTTGGTACAGGTAAATTAATGAAGATAATCAAGGATATGATTGTAATAATAACAATACATATAGTATGAAAATAATAAAACAAAGATAGACATATTAAAACTATAAATGCTTCCTGATAATCTTTCAAATAATGCAACCATGTCTTAGGGGATATGATATATTCATTAAAAAATGTAAGAGGAATAAAGTAAGTAAACATAATTAAATTTATTTTTTAATATTTTATTGTTATAATAATATTTATATAAAAAAATCGTGACTATATTAAGAGGGTAGATGGCGAAATTGGTATACGCATCACACTCAAAATGTGACAACTATAGTTTTGAGGGTTCAAGTCCCTCTCTACCTATTTACTATATATTAAATATTACAAAGAATGATGAGTTTATTAATTTTAGGTGGTACTGGTACATTGGGAAGACAGATTGTAAGACGTGCATTGGACGAAGGTTTTCAAGTTAAATGTCTCGTAAGAAATTTTCGTAAAAGTTCATTTTTAAAAGAATGGGGAGCTGAACTAATTTATGGAGACTTAAAAGATCCAGAAACAATTCCCTTGACCTTAATTGGGATTACCGCAATCATAGATGCTTCGTCTGCTAGACCTTCTGACCTATATAGTACAATTCAAATAGATTTATATAGCAAATATATTATAATTGAAGCTGCTAAAAAAGCAAATATACAAAAGTATATATTTTTTTCTATATTAAATGCTTATAAATATCCTGATATTCCTTTAATGAATATGAAGTTAAGAATAGAAAGATTATTAAAAGAATCGGGATTAAATTATACCATTTTTCCTTTGGCAGGTTTTTTTCAGGGCTTAATTACTCAGTATGCTTTACCAATTTTAGAAAACAAGTCTGTATGGATTACCGAAAGTAAAACAACCATTGCTTATATGGATACTCAAGATATAGCTAGGTTAACTATTAAAAGTTTATCAATTGAAAAGTGTAATAAATGCATTTTGCCTTTAGTTGGCAATTATGCATGGAATTCATTAGAGGTTATCAAACTTTGTGAAAAATTATCTGGTCAAAGATCGAAAATTATAAAAATTCCAGTTTATTTATTAAAGTTTACTCAACAATTTACTAAATTATTTCAATGGAGCTGGAATATTTCTGATAGATTAGCTTTTACAGAAGTTATTAGTAGGGGTGATGATTTTAATTCTTCAATCAAAGATGTTTATAATGTGTTAAATATTAATAGTCAAGAAATTGTAGAATTAGATATTTACATGCAAGAATATTTTACTAAAATAATGAAAAAACTAAGAGATTTAAATAAGAAAGAAGTAATAGAAGTTACAAAATTTTAACAAAATTAATTTTATGAATTTATTTATTGGTACAGTAAAAATAATTCGCAACCCAAGGCTATATCGTATTAAACAAAAAATATTCTTAAAAATTAATATAGTACTATTGAAAAGAAAGAAAAAAGTTTACTTACGTTCCGCAATTTGTACTATGAAAGGTAGGTTGGCTATTCATATATTTAATACATTAAAAAAAAATGATGTTATAGTTATCGAGGGATATATTAAAATTAAATCTTTTCAAATTAGCAATAATTATAAGAATATAAAGATAGTAGCTATGCAAGCAAAAAAAATATATAATTTAAGAAAAATGGTAGAAGGAATAGTTTAACTGTCTGTTAATTAAATTATTTTAAATTATCATTTTTAGTGTACAATATGATTTAATGTCTGTATTTTGTTATAGTTTCGTATAATTTTAAGGAAATATATTATGTTTACATTAAAGATTTTTGTTTATACAACAGTGATATTTTTTATTTCTCTTTTCTTTTTTGGTTTTTTATCTAACGACCCGTCAAGAAATCCAAATCGTAAAGATTTAGAATAAGCATTTTTTACTAATAGCTAGTTGAATCTACGCTATTAGCCTTATTGATGTAAAGTTTGATATCAGAGGTAAGACAAATAGCTTTATATTTATTATGTATTTTTATGATTCCAAATGATAATTTAAAATTTGTGTTAATAAAATAAATATATTCTATATATCTAATATTATTTATAAAATTTGTGATTTTTAGAATTTTAGTAGAATTAAAAAGATATATATACTGTTTTATTTTTTTATTTTTAATCTTATTAATAAAACCCTGTTTTTTATTTAACAAATTAGGGCAAGAATATTGATAAGCCGTATATTGATTATCAGTTTTTGTAACACATATTGTATTTTTCAAATTAATATCGTTCAAAGTTTTTAATGATGGTATCTCCGTAATAAATTTATTATTGTCTATTTTTTTATTTTTTAGATTATAAATAGTTTGATTAGATATCCATTTACCTTCTAAATAGTTTGTTAAATTTTCCAATGTTAATGTCATAAAAATAAATAATTAATTATTATTAGTACAAGATGAAAATAATCTTATTTGATAATGATTTGTTTTGTGTTTATTAATTTTATATTCAAAACGAATTTTAGGTAATCTTTTAATAGGTAAATTTATCTGTATTCCTGAACCTATAATATAATTATATTGAAAAGCTTTATTCTTATTATAAAGTTTATTATTAATATTACTAAATATGTAATAAGAATAAAATTGACCTAGAAATATGTGGTATTCTAATTGATAAAAGTATTTTGTATTATACTTTATAATTCTTTCATACTTTTTTTGAAAATATATTTGTAAACATGTATGATGAATTTTACTTAGAATATTTTTATGATTATTTTGAATAATGAAAGAATTAATATTTATAAAAATATTAAGTGTATTTTTTATAATAAATTTTAAATATTTAGGTAATAAAATTATCTGATAGTATTTAAGATCTATATTGTTAGATTCACTTATATTGATAATATTTTTTTTTATAATTTTCTCAGGTTTGAGAAATAAAAATTCTAGTATCAAAAATCTTCCTGTTTCTAAAAATTTGCTATATTCTAAATGGCCATACTTTATTTGAGTATTTACTAATGTAATTTTTTGTTTAACTATCTTATTATAGTAATTGAAATTGTTTGACTGATTGAATGATCTTTGTAAATATAAAAATTTTGCTTTAAATGTATTATAAATATTTATGTATTTTAATTGATAATTAAAGTTTTTGAAGATTTTTTGATTAACTACCGTACAATTACCTATTGATTTTATATCAATATTCTCTATTATTTTACTTTTTTTTCTATTTTTATTTGGGCATATTTTTTTAGTATTGTATATTTTCTTATATAGATTTGATTTTATAAAATTAAGTACAATTTTATTAATTTTCATATAGGGCGCAAATATTGCAAGTTCGAATTGAGGGATATTGTTGATAGTTTGTATATTAATTTTGTAGCTATAATTTATGTAATATAAATAATATTTAAAATTAAAGATTTTTATCAAATTATTTTTGTATTTTAAATAATTAATGTAGACTTGATTTATTTTTGAAATTTGATGAATAAATTGTTGTAAAATATTCGGTAGTAAATTAAAATTAATTGAAATTATCAGAGGATAACTATAGTTTATAATATTATATAATACTGGATAGTTTGTCTGTATATTTGAATTGTAATTATAAATATAACCATTAGGTTTAGTAAATATAGAATATTCAATATTTAATACTAAGCCTTGTTTATATTTTTTTATTTTATAATCGCATGTTTTCAATAATTGTATATTTTTCAGGTATATAATTCCTTTATCAATTGTTTTTTTGTTAAATATGGATGTTTTTGATATATTTAATTCTTTTATTAATATGTTATCTATTTTATTAACTATATTTGAATTTAAAACAATATTTGGTTTGTGTATTAAATGACTTTCAATAATTTGTCCTTCAATAATTTTTAAATACAGGCTTTGTATTGGTCTTTTATAGTTCAATTTAATATATATATATGTAAAACCTCGATATATATACCATCTGTAAATTCTATTTATAGCATTGTGTATTTTAGAATAGTGGATTGGAGAACCCAATTGAGGCTTCAAAATCTTTATAAGTAATTTTTTAGGTATTGTTAAATGTTTATAACTTTGAATTTCTATTTTTTTTATATCATCATTTAAATAAAGACGTATAATATAATACTTAAAGTTATTTATATTAAGAATAAAATAATCTAATTGATGTAAAATACCTGTATTTTTCAAATATTCTAAAATTTTTTTTATATTTATTTTATATTTAATTATTTGATTTTTACAACTTGGTAAAATTTTTGCAAAATATTTTTGATCATGCGTATGCAAGTTATTAATCTGAATTTTTTTTGTATGCACCGTATATGTCTGAAATGCCAGTCTTTTATTATAGCTTTTATTTTGATTTATAAAAATAGGTAATATAAAATAAAAAAGAGGAAATATCTTATCAGTGTTTTTTAATATATAATATATTATAGTAGTAAAAAATTTATATTTTACATACATATTCTTAATTATTCTTTCTATCATTATTTTATGTTTACATTTTCACTAGATGGTAAATAATAATTGGTTTTATAATATTTTATTATTATTAAAAAAACAATGAAGTATTGGAATTTGAAGAAAATTAATAGGTCAGCATTAGATAAAACAGGTCTTATACCTAGATCTATTAGTAAATTATTCGAGAAATTTAAAAAAGAATTAGATCCAAATGCTGAAACAGAATTATTAGAAGAATTTAAGGTATCGCGTTATCAAACCGTAACATCTGTTAAATATTTACTTATTTTGTTAATTATACCTATACTTGTAAATCAAATATCCAAAAGCTTTATTTTTGGGCCTTATGTAAATTATTTATGGAATCAAAATGAGCATAGCATTTTTTTAAATGAATCACAGGAAGAACGAGCATTTGCTGAATTACAACGTTTTGAAGAGAAACTGCATTTTGATATATTAGTTGGTGAAACAAAAAATCCTTCTAGTATTTTTATAGATAGTCAAATGACTCAAAAAGCATTAGAAATAGCAGCAGAATATACTGATGAAAGTTCTACTGCTATCAAAAATATTCTGGCAGATGTTTTATCTGGAACTATTTTTTTATCATTATTAATTATTAATAAAAGACAAGTCTCAATTTTAAAATCTTTTGTCAATCAACTTATTTATGGTTTAAGTGATACAGCTAAAGCTTTTTTGATAATTTTATTGACTGATATGTTTGTTGGTTTTCATTCTCCACATGGATGGGAAATTATTATAGAGGTTATTTTAAGACATTTTGGTTTACCTGAGAGCAGAGATTTTATTTTCGTATTTATATCCACATTTCCCGTGATTTTAGATACTGTCTTTAAATATTGGATTTTCAGATATTTAAATAGAATATCTCCTTCAGCAGTTGCTACATATCATAATATGAATGAATGATTGTATAAATAACTAAGAAAATATAGTAAAAATCTTGCTTTTAATAAGAAATCATTTTAGAATATCTACTAAGCATCTGTGGCCGAGAGGCCGAAGGCAGCGGACTCATGTGTGATCCGTTTGTGTTAAAGGTTCAATAAGAGTAGTAAAGACAGAACCACAATACATTAAATACTTTTGATACTCAAAACTTCTAAAGAATTTAATAACTATATTTTCATTGCTAGTATAATAACTAGCTATTCTGAATCATGAATATACTCAAATGATCAACTTTTATTTATATTAGCCTTGATTATATAAAAGTTTAAGCAGATTATTTGGATTATTGATAGGGTTAGGAAAACGAACCCTTATTTAAAGTACTAATTATAAATTTAAATAGTAAAATAATTTAAATTATTGAACCCTTAAGCATAATTATTGTGAGTTAATATATGCATGATTTTTTATTGAGGTTATTAGTATATAAAGAGGAACCTAAGTCAATTAAAGTTTTGAAAATATGGAACGGAGTAACTAATAAATATTATTGTTTATAATATAAATTAAAAAACTAAGTTAAGGCAACGATTAATATCTATTAGTAAGAAGCAATAAGAAGCAAAAAAAATGCAGACGTATTGCGCCTATTTATCATATAAGATTTAAAATTAAATCTACAATAATATAATGACTGAAATAATTTTGAATTCTTTAGTACCTTGGAGATTATTACCTTGGATAAAAATATCGCAAAGAATTTTTATACTTCAACAAAAAGTTTATAAATTTTCTAGACGTTGTGATCAGTATAAAGTTCATAAATTTCAAGATTATATAATGAGCTCTAGTGATATAAAGCTTTTTTCTATACAAAAAATTATTAATAATATTAACAAATATTACAATGATTATAATAAAGAAAAGTATAAAATTAAAGATATTGAAAAATTATATATGTATATAAATTTGTTCAATATTCAGAAATTTGAAAAAAGTATAAAAATAATTTTAGAATACGTTAAACAATATTTAATATATATATGCTTGAAACCAGAATGGGAAGCTAGATTAGAACCTGCATGCAAATTTGATATAAGTATATTTAATCAATCTACTTATATAAATCATATTAGCACTTTTTCATATGACAAGAAATATATTTTTGCTTTGTTAATTAATAGAAAGACACAATATTTAGTAATAGTATATTGTATGAAAAGAATTCAGTCGTTGCCCTCTATAAAATATTATGTAAATAATTGGCTTAATTGTCAAAATATAAAAAATATTTATCATCATTTATATATATCTATATTTAATTGTTTATATATACTAATTAGTTGTATTATATTGAATGGATTAGAGTGGTACTTAGTATATATACTTAATATCTTTCAAAAGAATAATCAAATATTTATATGATGTTTAACAATTATGATATGAAAATAAAAAATAGGTAGTAGCCGTATGAAGTGAAAGTTTCATGTACGGTTTTGCAAGAGAGGTATCCATGATATCGACTCTAATAATCCGCCATCCTTAAAAGGACGTCGCTGGTTCGAATCCAGCCAGATGCATAATATAATGAGATAAAGCCAAAAATACCAAGCGGGTAGCGGGAATCGAACCCGCATCATTAGCTTGGAAGGCTAAGGTTTTACCACTAAACTATACCCGCTGTACGTTAAATATATCACAAACATATTAATTAACTCAATAGCGTATTATTAAAATATTTATAAATTTATTAGTCCATACCTTCTAAAATAACATTTAAAAATTTTGCTAAAAATGTTGCTTTTTCTTCAATTTCAGAGAGTAATAGAGGTTGTCCAACAGATGTCAAAGGAATTTCCCGATTGTCCTTTGTTTTCAAATAAATTTCTCTTTTAGGTGAAATTCCTTCCCTAATATTTACTTTAATAGCTTGAATATCTTTAATATCATATTCTAATTTCAACATACGATTTTTTCCAGGAAATCCTAGTCTAAAAATTATAATTTTTCCTTGATCATTATTAAATTCATTGTATCCCGATCCTATATTCCAAAATATACTTAACCATAAGAATAAACTAATTAATATAGCTATAGTACCATAGAAAATCATTATTATACCTTGCGGTATAAACAAAATTTCTGAAGATCTTGTGAAGGGTAATAGTTCTATCTGTAAATAACTAGATAAACCTACTAAAAAAAAACTGAATCCGCCTAATAATATACATATAGCCCACCAATAATTACTAAATCTACGAGAACCTACAATTTTATCAGTTTTAACATTAAACATATTATATATTTGAATTTTAAAATAAATATGCAATTTATATAAATAATAATACCCAGAAAAGGCATTCCTATCTGGATTATCAATCTTCAAAATTTAATTGGTTTTTATTTAATTTTAAATTAATTTTATAGCTTGTAAGCCATAAAATAAACTTAAAGCTAATGTAACGAAAATAGTCATAAATAATAAATAGCTAAGAGTAATAGACATAACAAAAAAAAATCCTTTTTTACAAAAATATATATTTATTAATAATTATTACATATATATTTAAGATATATGTAATAATTATAGCCAAAATCTATAGATCTTGCTATCGTATATATTATTATATATCTTGTGGAGTATAAACTTATGTCAGATTTTATCCAACCTTATAATAATGATCCTTTTGTAGGAAATTTATCAACACCAGTAAGTACCTCAAGCTTTACTAAAGGCTTATTAAGTAACTTACCTGCTTATAGACGTGGCTTATCTCCTCTATTAAGAGGTTTAGAAATAGGTATGGCTCATGGATATTTTTTAGTAGGGCCTTTTGATAAATTAGGACCTTTACGAAATACAGATGTTGCTTTACTGTCAGGTTTTTTATCTGCAGTTGGTTTGATTATTATTTTAACAACTTGTCTATCTATGTATGGCAATACTTCATTTACCATAGAAAATTCTAAAGATTTATTACAAACAAAAGAAGGTTGGAGTCAATTCACGGCCGGTTTTTTAGTAGGTGCAGTTGGTGGTGCGGGATTTGCTTACCTGTTATTAGCAAATATACCTGTATTACAAAGTGTAGGCCTAAGTTTATTTTAAATAAATTTAATAAAGCTAGTAAAGGGACTTGAACCCATAACCTGCTGATTACAAATCAGCTGCTCTACCAATTGAGCTATACTAGCAATGATAAATAAGATGCTACTTTATCTTAGCATCATTAATGTGAATTTCTAATTTTTCAATATTCTAGTCCGTATTTATTTGATTTTCCTCAAACTCATGATGATCATAAATCGAATTATGTTCTATGTAATAATTTAATGTTTGATTAAAACAAACCGATGACCATCCAACAGGTTGATAATATATCATTTCATCATTGCTATAATCTTCATTATTAGTTAAAAATAGTTTATCTATGTATTCCATTTTTTTCTCCCAGAATAATCTTAATTTATACTACAGTTCATGATATCATAATTTTTTATAATTGTCACTACCTATATGAATATATATTATATTTTGTTTAGTTTTAGGCCTAATTTTTTTTATAAAAAGATTTCAGAGCTTTTGTTGAAATTCTTACTTTAATCCATGTATTTTTCTTATAAGACCAAATTTTTTTATTTTGTAAGTTTACTTGCTGTATTTTTTTAGTTCTAGTATGGGAATGTGATACGGTATACCCGTTATTAGATTTCTTTCTTGTAATTTGACACATTTTAGACATAGATGCTTATTTTTATTATGAATATTTTTTTATTTGTTGTTTATGTAAATATTTTTCTAATGTATGTGATAAAGTTGTTTGAGGCACAGCACCAATAATAGTATCTATTCTTTTACCATTTATAAAAATCATTAATGTAGGAATACTTCTTATACCGTATTCTGTTGCTGTTGTTGGATTTTCGTCTGTATTAATTTTAACAACTTTTATTTCATTTTTATATTCTTCTGCAATAATATCAACTACAGGTGCTACCATTCGACATGGACCACACCAAGGAGCCCAAAAATCAACTAAGACTAATTGTTTAGTATGTATAACTTCTTGATTAAAAGAAGAATCATTTACTTCAATTACAGGCAATATACAATCTCCACATTTTTCTTCTCTCTGTACAAATTTTATCATATAGAGTCTTACATTTTCTATGATTGTTCTTTTTATTTAGTCTAGTTTTAAATAAATATTTCTGACATTAAAAAAACTTATTAATATTATAAATAAGCTTGCAATTATTTAATGCAAATATAATGATAAATTTATTACTAAGGTTAAACTAATATAAATCAGAATAGTCTATTTTATATTCACAGTTGTGGTTGAGATAAATAATTATAGTCATTATTTTATATTTATATCTGAAACCACTACTGTACTAACCATAACCTAATGATACTGCCTTAAATTCAAGGAGGAATACATGTCTCAATCTGTAGAAGAACGGACAAGAATTAAAAATGAACGTTACGAATCTGGTGTAATCCCATATGCTAAAATGGGATATTGGGATCCTGAATATGTAGTTAAAGATACAGATGTATTAGCTTTATTTCGTGTAACTCCACAACCAGGGGTTGATCCGGTTGAAGCTTCAGCTGCTGTTGCTGGTGAATCATCTACTGCAACTTGGACAGTTGTTTGGACAGATCTTTTAACTGCTTGTGACTTATATAGAGCAAAAGCATATAAAGTAGATGCTGTACCTAATACATCAGATCAATATTTTGCTTTTATTGCATATGATATTGATCTTTTCGAAGAAGGGTCTATTGCAAATTTAACAGCTTCAATTATTGGTAATGTCTTCGGTTTTAAAGCTGTTAAAGCTTTACGCTTAGAAGATATGCGTATACCAGTTGCTTATTTAAAAACTTTCCAAGGGCCAGCAACAGGTATTGTTTCTGAGCGTGAACGCATGGATAAGTTTGGACGTCCGTTTCTTGGTGCAACTGTAAAACCTAAACTAGGTTTATCTGGAAAAAACTATGGTCGTGTAGTTTATGAAGGTCTTAAAGGTGGATTGGATTTCTTAAAAGATGATGAAAATATCAATTCTCAACCATTCATGCGTTGGAAAGAAAGATTTTTATATGCTATGGAAGGTGTAAATAGATCTGTTGCTGCAACAGGTGAAGTTAAAGGACATTACTTAAATGTAACTGCTGCTACAATGGAAGATATGTATGAAAGAGCTGAATTTGCTAAACAGCTTGGAAGTATCATTATTATGATTGACCTTGTAATTGGTTATACTGCTATTCAAACTATGGGAATTTGGGCGCGTAAGAATGATATGATTTTACATTTACACCGCGCTGGTAATTCTACATATTCTCGTCAAAAAATTCATGGTATGAATTTCCGCGTAATTTGTAAGTGGATGCGTATGGCTGGTGTTGATCATATTCATGCAGGTACTGTAGTAGGTAAATTAGAAGGTGATCCTTTAATGATTAAAGGTTTCTACAATACTTTATTATTACCATACTTAGAAATTAATCTACCTCAAGGAATTTTCTTTGAACAAGATTGGGCATCTTTACGTAAAGTTACTCCAGTTGCTTCTGGTGGTATCCATTGTGGTCAAATGCACCAACTTCTTGACTATTTAGGTAATGATGTTGTACTTCAATTTGGAGGCGGTACTATTGGACATCCCGATGGTATTCAAGCTGGTGCAACAGCTAATAGGGTAGCTTTAGAATCAATGGTTATGGCTCGTAATGAAGGTCGTGATTATGTTGCTGAAGGCCCACAAATTTTACAAGATGCAGCAAAAACATGTGGTCCTCTACAAACAGCATTAGATTTATGGAAAGATATTACTTTCAACTATACTTCTACAGATACAGCTGATTTCGTAGAAACTCCAACAGCTAACGTTTAAATAATTTTAGTGCATTATTAACTAAAAGTTATATAACAAAAACGAGATGAAAAATCTTATATAATTGCTTAAATATTCAAGGAGTACAAGTAGTGAGATTAACACAAGGAACTTTTTCATTCCTACCAGATTTAACTGACGAGCAAATTACTAAACAAATTAATTACGCAATATCTCAAAATTGGGCAATTAATATAGAATATACTGAAGATCCTCATCCAAGAAATAGTTATTGGGAGCTTTGGGGATTACCTCTATTCGCTATTAAAGATGCTTCTACTGTAATGTATGAAATTAATAGCTGTCGTAAACAACACTCAAATATTTATATTAAAGTAAACGCTTTTGATAATACTAGAGGTGTTGAAAGCTGTGTTTTATCTTTTATTATTAATAGACCAGCTTATGAGCCAGGTTTTGAATTAATTAGATCAGAAGACATTTCTCGTAACCAAAAATATTGCTTCCGTAGTTATGCTACATTTAAGCCTGAAGGTTCTCGTTATTAATATCTTGAATTCATAAAGATAATATATAACATTATAATTATACTAAAATATATGGAAAAAATTACTATCGTAATCTTTTCTATATATACATATTTCGATAAATATATTAAAAATTTAATCTTTTTATGACAAAATATTTTTCAGATGATACTCTTGTAAATTTACAAGAAGAATACGATAAAACTCAAATACAAGAAGTAATTGATGAATTAGAACAAGAACTAATAGGTTTAAAACCAGTAAAGACACGTATAAGAGAAATAGCAGCTCTTTTATTAGTAGATCGTTTAAGAAATAATTTAAATCTTGTTTCAGGCAGTCCTGGTTTACATATGTCATTTACTGGTAGTCCTGGTACAGGAAAAACAACAGTTGCAATGAAAATGGCGGATATTCTAAACAGATTAGGCTATATTCGTAGAGGACATTTATTAACAGTAACACGTGATGATCTAGTAGGACAATATATTGGACATACTGCACCAAAAACAAAAGAAGTTTTAAAACAAGCTATGGGTGGTGTTTTATTTATCGACGAAGCATACTATTTATATAAGCCAGATAATGAAAGAGATTACGGAGCGGAGGCTATTGAAATTTTATTGCAAGTAATGGAAAATCAAAGAGATGATTTAGTTGTAATATTTGCAGGGTATAAAGATAGAATGGAAAAATTTTATGAATCAAATCCTGGTTTATCTTCTAGAGTAACTAATCATGTAGATTTTCCTGATTATACTGCAGGAGAATTACTTGAAATAGCTAAACTTATGTTAGAAGAACAACAGTATAGATTTGCACCAGATGCAGATAAAGTATTATTAGAATATGCAGAAAGAAGAATGAAACAACCTCATTTTGCTAATGCAAGAAGTATTCGCAATGCTATAGATAGAGCAAGGATGAGACAAGCAAACCGTATTTTTATTAGTGGTGATAAAGTGCTAACTAAACATGATTTAGTAACTATACAATCAGAAGATATTTTAAAAAGTAGATTATTTACCAGTTAATCTATTCAATCCATATATTTCTTGACAAAATTAAGTATTTTTAAATATTATTAATTGTACTAAGTACTAAGGCGGTATAGTCAAGTGGTAAGGCAGAGGATTGCAAATCCTTTATCCCCAGTTCGAATCTGGGTACCGCCTAGTAAATATAAAAAATATGTGGGGGTGTGGTGGAATGGTAGACACAACAGATTTAAAATCTGTTGATCTATAATGATCGTGAGGGTTCAAGTCCCTCCACCCCCAATAAATAAAAAGAAAAAAAAATGTGTATATGTATTAATTGTCAACATGTAAAAAATTGCACAATATACAAAATTATTCTAATACAACATAATCAACCAATATCAAAAAGACATCATACGCTATTTACTCCTAATAATACATTGCTTCAAGTTAGTATAAATCAAACTTACTATGATATAAAATTAGAATGGGATTTAGTCGAATGTTCATCTTTTGTAGAAAAACCTGGTTTCTGGCTAACTTGATAAGTGTAACCTAATTATATGTTATTTTTGTTTCTTGTAATGTATTTCTTAGAAATTCTGTATCTACATTAGAAGCTCTGGTTAAAGAAATTTTTCCAGTACGTGCAATCTCTACAATACCATATTGACTCAATAGTTGTTCAATAGCAACCATTTTTCCTGGGTCTCCAGTTACCTCTAGAATTAAAAATTCATGAGCCATATCAACTATTTTAGCCCTAAATATATTTGCTATTTCTAGAATAGAAGATCTTGTGACTGCAGAAGCTTTAATTTTTATTAAAACTAATTCTCTCTCAACACATGGAATATTAGTAATATCTTGAACTTTCAGAATATTAATAAGTTTATATAGTTGCTTAGTTAATTGTTCTATTGTTCTATTATCTCCAGGAACTATCATGGTTAATCTAGATATGCCAGGTTTTTCAGCAGGCCCCACTGCAAGACTTTCTATATTAAATCCACGCCTGGCAAATAAACCAGCGATTCTAGAAAGAACACCAGCTTCATCTTCTACAAGAACAGATAATGTATGTTTCATAAAAAATTGCTTTTGCTTATAGTTAACTTAATGTTATTATTTATGTAATGGTATAATAATTTGCAGATATTTGCCAACTTTTTATATAAACTTATATATTTTATTATTAATCAGTGTTAGAAAAATCAAACAAAATAAAAAAAAGAAACAATGATTATCCTCTTGTAAATGAAGAAATTAAAATAGGAAAAATTCGCTTAATTGATGTAACGGGAAAACAAATGGGAATTTACACATCCACTGATGCATTAAATCTTGCCATAGAACAAAACTTAGATTTAGTAATGATTAGTGATAAATCTACTCCTCCAGTTTGTCGCATACTAGATTACGGTAAATACAAATTTATTCAAGAAAAAAAAGCTAAAGAAGCTCGTAAAAAACAACACCATATAACTTTAAAAGAAGTTAAAATGCGTTATAAGATAGAAGAACATGACTATAAAGTACGTATAAATCAAGCTTTGCGTTTTTTACAATCGGGAGATAAAGTAAAAGCCATTATTATATTTAGAGGTAGAGAAATTCAGCACATAAATTTAGCTATAGAATTATTAAAAAAAATGGCTCAGGATCTAAAAGACATATCAGATATACAACAACCACCATCTAAAGATGGCAAACAAATGATCATGATATTATCGCCGAAAAAAATTATAACTAAATAAGTTTTATATAAAATTTTATTTATATTATATATTGTACTTAAATAATCAGTAGTAAATAAAATAAGGAATAATTATGTCTCGTTATCGAGGACCACGTTTAAAAATTTGTCGTCGCTTAGGAAATTTATCCGGATTGACAAGAAAAAAATCTAAAAAACAATCTTTACCTGGAGAACATGGAGATCAGTCACGTAAACCATCAGAGTATTCATTAAGACTAGAGGAAAAACAAAAGATAAGATTTAACTATGGCTTAAATGAAAGGCAACTTTTAAGATATATTAAAAAAGCTAAAAAAGTACAAGGTGCAACAGGTCTTATACTACTACAAATTTTAGAAATGAGATTAGATAATATAATTTTCAGATTGGGTATGGCACCTACTATACCTGCAGCTAGACAATTAGTAAATCACAATCATATACAAGTTAATAACAAAAATGTATCTATTTGCAGTTATCAATGTAAGCCAGGAGATATTATTCAAGTTAAACAAAAAAAATCTTCACAAGTTTTAATAAAAAAATATCTAGATTTTCCAGGTTTATTAAGTATACCTAGTCATTTAGAGTTAGATAAGAATCAATTGACTGGGAAAATAAATGGAACAGTAGAAAGAGAATGGGTAGCAATCGAATTAAATGAATTACTAATTGTTGAGTACTATTCGAGAAAATAGTACTCATAAACGAAATTATTAATTATTATATATTAGTTTGATTATATTTTACATTCGCAATAAAAACTATAAATTTACAGGTTGTTTACTAGTTAAAGACCAAATAATTCTGTTAATTATTGTTTTTATTGTCATTAAATTATATGCAAAAGTTTCGTAAGTAGTTTGTTGTGATTTTAAAAATAAATTCGATGTTAGAAAATCAAAAGATTCTTTTGAAGGAATAAATATACAGTTTCTTAAATATGCATTATTATTATATTTATTACTACTATGATTTATAAAATCTTCTAAATTATATACAATTACAGGCGGTTGACTTGGTAAATTATAATGCATATTATCTTTAATAAATTTCTTCCAAGCAAATAAAACAACATTGTAATTTAAAAAAATATAATCATTAATTTTTTGATCTGTTTTTTTCTTGAAAGAATAATTATACTTGATAGCCTCTATTTTTTTAGTTCTTTTATTTTTTACTATTAATGGCTTAATCAAATATATTGGTTGTCCTTGAAATGAAGATAAGCTATGTTTTTGTCTTTTATGAAAAGAAACATTGTTTTTATGTTGATAAATATTAATTAATTTCCCCAATTCTTTTAAATCAGGAATTAAATAAAATTGTATTTTTAATGATAATTTATAAAGTAATTGATAATAAAAACTCAAATTACATGGTAAAATACTTATATTTGACTGCTTATTTATCAATTCATGCTTATATTCAATATATCGCTTATATTCTACAGCATCATTGGGATTGATAAAAAATAAACCTTGGTATACAGGCTTATTTTTATTATTTATAGAAAATCTATAAAAATACCATTGATATAATTTATCTAAAAAATGTTTATTATAAATTAATTCATCAGATGGTTCAGAAATAATGATCTGAGATGAATTATTAACAACAGTAAAAATAGGAAAATACTTGAATTGTAAATTGTTTAGTAATTTCAATCTTTGATTATTAAAAACTCTAATTTGATGATATTTAAGGAATAAATGTAATACATTTTGTGTTATCAAACCATTAAGTCCTTTTCTCCATATGTATTTAACATCATGATTGAATGAATTATTCACTTGACAGTCTTTGTTATATTCATTAAAAGCAACTTCTATTCTACCAAACGATAAAGCTTTACTAAAATCTGATAAGAATTTCTTATATTGATTTTTATATATTGCTAATCCATCTGACTTTAACTGATTACTATAATGAGTAGATAATGAATTCGATTTTGAAACAAAAATAGTTTCTTGCCAATACATATTTAATAATTTGATCATAAAATTACGAGAAATTAATTTTTTATTTGCCAAACTTTTTCTATCCTCATAGAAATCATCATAATTTTTTTTAACTCTAAATAAACCTTCTATATTATCACTGATACCTGACATGGCAAGATAATTATGATAATTATGTTTTCGAGTCATTATACTAGAGATAAAATTAATATTATTTACGTTAAAAGAGTGATATTTTAATAATTGATAAATGATCATTAGTAAAGAAGTTAATATTTATTGATACTATAATAATATAGATATTCATGAGCCAAATATATTATATATTCATTTAAGAAATCAAATAAAAATATACAGAAATATATATTGAAAAATAAAATTTTATTTTTCTTACTTAATATCTCAAATATAATATAATTAATGTTATTCTTTGCGTAATAAATAAATATAAATACTTAAAAATATTTCATGGAACTGGTGAGAATTGAACTCACGTCCATATAAATATAGTATGCAAAGCTTACTTTAATAAAATAAAATTATTTGGTATAAAAGTGAGAGACATATAAAGAATTAATATTCATTTACTTAACTTAAAATCTACAAGAAACTAAGAGTAACCATAATTCACAAATTAAAAAATGTCATGATAATATTTTTTAATCTTCCAAAAATACATAACAGACTAAGATATAAAACTATGCTGATATTAAGTTTTTAGATAAAGAAACTATTTGATGCTTTGCATTTATTTTAAATTATATATAAATTTAAGTTTCATTTTTGTCTCAACTTTCAACATACTATAATACATGTAGAAGCCTAACAGTCCCTGTATTTTAATTATAACTTAAAATTTCAAACTACCGATAGTATGGATTGCATAATAAGTCAAAATATTATATGAGCAAGGAAGGATTTGAACCTTCGACTATCAGAATCGGAATCTGGTACTCTATCCACTGAGTTACATGCCCTTAATTATACTTTGACAATATACTTTAGTTGCTAATAATAGTCAATTTTAATAAATATCAGTCTTGAATATACTCTTGATTAAAAATTAAGGCTAATTCTGCTTTATATAACTCTTTTCCTAAATAAAGATAATGTTCTAAAGAAAAAAAGTAAAAATAATTATGTAGAGACATCAAAGCATACATACTATTAGATGTTTTAGCTGTAATACAAATAGGATGGTTATCCTTGATAGAAAATAAATATAATGAAATATTAAAATTTTTGGTAATACTAATTAAACAATAATTACAGTCCATAACAAAACATATTTGTATAATAAATGCTTCTTAAATTATTATACAATATCAATATATTAGAGACTAAATAAATACTATAAAATAAGAATTATCTTATTTCGAATTATATAATCAAAAAATAAAATATATCAGTATCATTTGAACAACAAACAAATATTTATTTGGAGACATAGACCATGAAAGATGCAATAACAAATATATTAAGCAGATATGATGTAACAGGAAAGTATTTAGATAATTTTGCATTAAATACAATACAAAATTACTTTTCTAATGCTTCTAATAGAATAAAGGTTATAGAAATAATTAATAGTAAATCATCAAAAATAGTTAAAGAAGCGGCAGCAAGATTATATAGTGAACAGCCTGAATTACTTAGACCAGGAGGTAATTCATATACAACTAGAAGATATGCAGCATGTTTAAGAGATATAGAATATTATTTAAGATATGCTAGCTACGCAATAATAGCTGGAGATATGAATATTCTAAATGAAAGAGTTTTAGATGGACTAAAAGAAACTTATAATTCATTAAACGTACCTATTGGTCCAACTATAAGAAGTATAAAAATACTAGAAGAAATTATACAAAATGAATTGCAATTTAATACGCCTGCGCTAAAATCAATAATTAATGAGCCATTTGAACATATGGTTAATTCTTTAAGTGAAGAAAACATATAATAATATTATGATACTATGTATTGTATGTTTACAACAATAATATCTTCAAAGTATTTAAATGACCAGTTTAGATATATAAAATGTAAAATAATTTGTTTATTATTTGGCTTTTTTATTGCAACTATACTCTCTACTGTATCTGCACAAACAGGGGATTGGAGTATTATAGCAGCAGCCATTATTATAGCATACAATGAAATTATTAGTAAAATAGTATATAGACGTAAAAACAATAATTTTATTATTTTTACAATTATTAATAATCTAAGAATAGGTATAATATACGGTTTGCTAGTAGATGCATTTAAATTGGGCAGTTAATTTTATCGAAAAGGAGTTAATAATATATATTATAATATTAACTCTGTATAAATTAAATATATAAAAACTATTTTATACCAATAGGAGATACATCTAATACCATGTTTAAAAATAATGCTGGATCTCCAGCTTTAGGTCTTTGCTCTTGTGGTCTAAATGTTCTTACTGATCCTGACCATAACAGTTGAGGCATAACTTGTTTTGTTAAAAAGTCTTGACCCATGCGTGGAGTTTTTAAATTAAATGGTATTTCACCTTTACTTCTTTGGGCAATAATACGTCTTCTCTGATAAGGAACAGTATTATCTCCAAAATTCTCACTATATTCATCACTATTTAGTAAAACATCAAAAAAAGCTTCTAATCCTTCTGAAGCAATAATAATAGAAAAAGCTAATTTTTCTCTTTCATTATATATGTCACGACCAAGTACTCGTTGAATACACATTTCTACAAATCGATAATTATTATTAAAATTATAATTTAAATCACGAAACGATTTAGATAATAATAAACCCTTAATAAAATCTATGACTTTGATTTGATCAAACCTTAATTGAGATTCTAAAAAAGGTTCTGCATTACTACTCAAAATCTGATGCTCGCTAAATATTTGTCGATATGCTGCCCATATGATTTCATCCATTTCATAAGCTGTAGGCAAATTTTCAGTTGTATAAATTTTAGGCTGTTCTTCTCCAGGGTAATATTCAAAACCATCAACTCTTTGATTCTGAGTCGAAAATGAATAATTCAGTACAGGTATAGACATATTTATCTCCAAATTTATTTATAATTTCTATAATTTTAAAAGTTAATTTTAATACATACCAATTATTTATCTATAAGCATTATCATAAAAAACTTATAAATAGACTATAAATGCTTTATATCTATTTATATATAAAATAATATTATATATAAAAATAATCTATTAACCCACAGCTTTTTTTAAATATATTAATTATTAGAATTCAATAATTTAAGATAATTAAATACAATATAAATTATATTACAAATCTGTAAAAATTTTATGAACAATAGTAATAATCTAACTCTTGAACAGGAATTTAAATTAACTATTTATAAACAAAAAGTATATAAACTAAATGATATAAACACAAAAAAACATTTAATTGCTATATTAAAGCAAATGATGATAAAAGATAATATTATTAAGTATTTTATTAAAAATTCTACCGTATAAAATATTAAAAAATATTAATTTGTTTTTCATTCAAACTTGTAAATATAATATATTATTATCTTGATACTAATACATCAGCTGACATAAAAAATAACAGCTGAAACAACCAAATCCTTCAAAAAATAAGGGAAATTCTATGATTGATGCATTTTCTAGAGTTGTATTAAATTCAGACGCTAAAGCTGCTTATGTAGGTGGAAGTGATCTAGAAGATCTTAAAAAATTTATAGCAGATGGTAATAAACGTTTAGACGCTGTTAATTCTATTGTTTCTAATGCAAGCTGTATTGTTTCGGATGCTGTATCTGGCATGATTTGTGAAAATCCAGGATTAATTGCACCGGGTGGCAACTGTTATACAAATCGTCGTATGGCTGCTTGCTTACGCGATGGAGAAATTATTTTACGTTATGTCTCTTATGCTTTACTTGCTGGTGATTCTTCTGTTCTAGAAGACCGCTGCTTAAACGGTTTAAAAGAAACTTATATTGCTCTAGGTGTACCAGCTAACTCTTCTATTAGATCTGTAACAATTATGAAGTCAGCATCAGTTGCATTTATTAACAATACAGCTTCTGAACGTAAAACTGAAACTACAAGTGGAGATTGTTCTGCATTAGCAGCAGAAGTTTCTAGCTATTTTGAAAAAGTTTCTTCTTCAATTAGCTAGGCTAATTAAATAAAAGTATAAAGAAATTTTATATACTACAAAAAATACAAATACTTAGATATTCATTAAGGAAATAAAATGAAATCAGTTATCACTACCATTATCAGTGCAGCGGATGCTGCCGGTCGCTTTCCATCTAGTTCTGACCTTGAATCAGTACAAGGTAATATTCAACGTGCCTCTGCAAGACTAGAAGCTGCACAAGCACTTTCCGAAAATTATGAAGCTGTTGTAAAAGAAGCCGGAGATGCTTGCTTTTCAAAATATTCGTATTTAAAAAATCCTGGAGAAGCCGGAGATACTGAAGAAAAAGTTACCAAATGTTACAGAGATATTGATCATTATATGCGTCTTATTAATTATTCATTAGTAACTGGAGGTAGAGGACCTCTTGATGAATGGGCAATTGCTGGTGCTCGTGAAGTTTATGCTACTCTAAATCTTCCTGTAGCTCCATATGTTACTGCATTTGTATATACTCGTGACAGATTATGTGTACCCCGTGATATGTCTGCTCAAGCAGGTGTAGAATACACAGCAGCATTAGATTATGTTATTAATTCGTTCTTTTAATTAAATTAAAAAACATAAACTCATTAAAAACAATAAATTTTAAATCTATGAAAAGAAAATAAGATTTAAAATTTATTTTTTTATTTTCTACTAAAAATTTAATTCTCCTTAATAGGATATATTATGTATATAGAATATATTAAATCTTTATAAATATTTTGGAGAAAAAATATGAGTTGGAACTTAATAGAAAATAACTTAATTAACCTATCTTTCGCCATATTACTAATAACACTAATAATATATTGGTCTAATATTACAATCAATAATAATAAAATACTATCTAAAATAGGTACTATATGTACCATCATTATTAACTTATCCTTAGGTACTTCACTACTTATAAGGTGGATCAATAACCGGTATTTTCCTTTAAGTAATTTATATGAATCATTAATATTTTTAACATGGGCTTTAACTTTTATTCATTTAATTATTGAAAAACAAAATAACAGTAAACTTATAGGAGCTATTAATATACCCATATCTTTATTTGTAATTGCTTTCTCCAGTCTTGTTTTACCTCCAGAAATTAAAGAAGCATCTCCATTAGTTCCAGCACTAAGATCTAATTGGTTAATGATGCACGTAAGTATCATGATGTTTAGCTACGGAACACTTATACTTGGATCATTATTATCTATACTATTTTTAATTCTTTCTATAACAAATAAATATAAAGTGAATAAAACGAAATTAGTGTATGGTAATAATAAAACATACTTACTTTTTAATAGATTAAATCTATTACAAAGTGTTGATAATTTAAGCTATAGAATCATTAGTTTGGGATTCCCAATGCTAACAATAGGTATTATTGCAGGTTCTGTATGGGCAAATGAAGCATGGGGATCTTACTGGAGTTGGGATCCAAAAGAAACATGGGCATTAATTACATGGATAATATTTGCAACATATTTACATGCTAGATTAAGCAAATCATGGCAAGGTGAAAAACCAGCTATTTTAGCATCTCTAGGCTTTATAGTTGTATGGATCTGTTATCTAGGAGTCAATTTTCTCGGTAAAGGTTTACATAGCTATGGATGGATTTAAAAAATATATATATTAATTGTTGTCTACTTTTTTTTTATATAACGTAAATTTAATTTAATATATAAATATATAAAAAAATCAATATCAAATTAATAATGAATATAAATACAACTATGCTATTAACTATAATACCAAATACTACTACATGGTCCTTACAGCATGCTAGTGTAATGATTATATGTAATCTAATTTGTATAGGAATTGGAAGATACGCTATCAAAATTAGAGGTTTAGGACCTGAAATCCCAATTGTTGGGTTAAAAGAATTTGGATTACCAGAACTACTAGCAACTACTAGTCTTGGTCATGCTGTAGGAGCTGGAGCAATTATTGGACTTAGTAGTATAGGAATATTAACTTAAGCATATTTAAATGGCTTTATAAAATATAAAGCCATTAATCTTAGTTTACGTCAAAGTTCTCTCGTAAAACATACCTATACGGCGAAATTTTTTATATCTTTCTTCTTTTCTCCTTTGATAATTCAATTTATATAATTTTTTTAATTCTATTAACAAATATTTTTTCAAAGTTTCTGCAGCAAACAGAGGATCTGCTTGTGAACCGCCAATAGGCTCTGGAATAACTGTGTCAATAACACCTAGAACTCTTAAATCAGAAGATGTAATTTTTAAAGCTTCTGCTGCTTCTAACGATTGCTTACTATCCTTCCATAAGATAGCAGCACATGCTTCTGGTGTTGCAACAGTATAAACTGCATACTCCAACATTAAAATTCTATCTCCTATACCAATACCTAAAGCACCACCTGAACCACCTTCACCAATAATAGTACAAATAATAGGAACATCAAATGAAAACATCTCTCGTAAATTCACTGCTATTGCTTCACCTTGACCTAACTTTTCTGCATCTATACCTGCCCAAGCACCTGGTGTATCAATAAAGGTTAGTATTGGAAATTTTAAACGATTAGCTAATTGCATTAATCTTAATGCTTTCCTGTATCCACCAGGAGATGCCATACCAAAATTTCTAGCTATATTTTCTTTTGTATCTCTACCTCTTTGATGACCAATACACATAACTGCAGAACCATTTAATTTTCCAATTCCGCCAATAAGAGCTAAATCATCGGTACCTCCTCTATCTCCATGTAGTTCAAGCCAATTATCTAAAATTAATGGTATATAATCAAGTGTTGTTGGTCTATTAGACTGACGCACTAGATGTAAACGCTGTAAAGGAGTTAAAGACTCAAACACTTGCTTTTTTAAAAAATTCAAACGTTTTTTGAGTATACTGATTTCTGCATGTATTGGCAATTTATTTGAATTAACTATTCTATTTAATTGTTGTATTTGATATTCTAATTCAATAACCGGTTTTAAAAAATCCAAGGACAAAGCTTTTCTACTTATCATAAGATCAATAGTAGTGAAAATAATAATTTTAAATTCTAAAAATTTTATAAATATATAAGGTATATTCGGACTAAGTATAATTAAATAATATATTTTTCAAAAAATTATATAATATTACAATAAAATCAGATGCATTTAAGGTTATATTTAAAATATCATCCGATAAATCAATACTATTTTGCAAAAATAAATAAAATATGTTAAAAAAACTAGGATCATCAAAACGCTGAGAAATGCGCGTAGCTGCTCTAACTAAATCATCATAGTTTAAACCTCTTTCCCCTTGTATATAATTTAAATGGCAAACTATACTAGATGTGTAACATTCTTTAGAAAATACATTAACTTTGTGAATAAACTGATACTTCAATACATCTAGAGGAACTATATCTATAACAGTTTCATTTAAAAGACCTGTTTGATTTGTTTCTATAATAGAATTTCTAGGAATCACAATATTCGTAGATTTAACAAACACTAATAATAAAATAGAATTTAAATCTATTTTAATTTTTTTTACATAACCTATATTAATTCCTCTCATTCTAATATTAGTACCTTCACGAATACCATAAGCGTTTTTAAACTCAATAAAAACTGAATAACCAGCTTTACCTATATTAATATTAATTAAAAAACATAAAGATACTGTCAAAATAACAAAAACAAACAGTAATATAATGCTCTGTATATGTTTCCATAAATTAGCTGATTTTATCATTATATTTAAAGCATTTCATAAGTAATAAATATATAGTATTATGTCATTCTTTAAATTATATGTTAATTATTTTTTAAAAAAAGATGTTTATAGAACTATGTTAATGATAAAAATATAGAGATACAATAGATTTATTTATATAATAGTTGATAGATAATAAATAATTTTAAAGCTATTCAATAATCAATTGAATAGCTTTAAAATTCAAAATCTATATAGTTAATATAAATTTAATAAGCAAGACCCATGCTTCTAGTTGTTTCTGAACCTAAATAAACTCTAACACTCAAAAAATCTGTCGGACAAGCTGTTTCACATCTTTTACAACCAATACAATCTTCTGTTCTTGGAGCGGAAGCTATTTGTTTTGCTTTACATCCATCCCAAGGGACCATTTCTAAAACATCACAAGGGCACGCGCGAACACATTGTGTACATCCAATACATGTATCATAAACTTTAACACTATGAGCCATAAGGGAATAACTTTTAATATTTATCCAATTTTAATACTATCATATAAAAACCAAAAACATATTACATACTCTTAAAATTTATTCTAATATATAATAATATGATTGATAAAAAACTTCATAAAAAGTCATAGTTTTACATTTATCTTGAAATAGCACAAAAAGATGAATATTCAATATTAGTCAAAGGACTCAAACTCTCTGAAGGAGGGACCATTTGCCAAAACATATTTAAATAATAATCCCAATTATTTAAAATATTTTTAGCTTTATTACTTTTAGTTTTTATTTCATATAATTCAATAATATTTTTTAACTGTTCTTCTGCCTCTCGGGTCATTATTCTTTGAGGATTAATTATTTCATGATTAACTTTTGATAAAATATCATTATCTTCATCTAAAAAATAACATAAACCTCCTGTCATACCAGCTCCAATATTACGACCTGAAGGGCCTAAAACTACAACTAAACCTCCTGTCATATATTCACAAGGATGATCGCCAACACCTTCTATTACTGCTTGAGCTGCTGAATTTCTAACAGCAAACCTCTCACCTGCTTGACCATTAGCAAATAAATAACCCCCTGTTGCTCCATATAAACATGTATTACCAATGATAACTTGATTACTGGGATTACTATATTGATTATTTGGAGGAGAAATAATTATTTCTCCTCCGTTCATTCCTTTTCCAACATAATCATTTGCTTCACCAACTAAATTTAAATGCATTCCTTTTAATATAAAAGCACCAAAGCTTTGACCGGCAACTCCATCAAAATTCAACTGTAAATTACCTTTAAAACCATAATTGCCATACTGTTTTGCAATTACACCAGAAATTCTTGCTCCAACTGCTCTATCTGTATTTTGAATTTTAATTTTTTTTATGGTATCTAATTGATTGCTAATAGCATTTAAGATATTCACATCGCTTAATAAATCATTATCTAATACAGAACCATTCGTATGAACTACTCGATGAAAACTCTGCGAAGTATTTTCAGTACTGTACCATAATAATGTTTGCAAATTTAAATTATTAGTTTTATCTAAATTTTTAGGATTGTAAATTAATAATTGTCCTAAACCAATAATTTGATTCAAGCTAGAATAACCTAAAGAAGCCAAAATTTCTCTTACTTCCTCAGCAATAAAAACAAAAAAATTAACCAAATCTGATGGAATTCCTGGATAACGATTTCTTAAATCTTGTCTTTGAGTAGCAACACCAACAGGGCAATTATTTGTATGACAAATTCTTGCCATGACACAACCTGTCGCTATCATTGCAACTGTACCAAAACCAAACTCTTCAGCTCCCATTAAAGATGCTAAAATAATATCTCTACCAGTTCTCAAACCACCATCAACTCTTAATATTACTCTTTCACGTAAACCATTTTCTACTAAAGTTCGATTAACTTCAGTTAAACCTAACTCCCATGGACTACCAGCATGCTTAATAGAACTTAAAGGTGATGCTCCGGTACCACCATCATGTCCAGAAATTTGAATTATATCAGCATTTCCTTTTGCAACTCCTGCTGCAATAGTTCCTATGCCAACTTCTGCAACTAATTTCACAGACACATAAGCAGAAGGATTAATTTGATGTAAGTCAAAAATTAATTGTGCCAAATCTTCAATCGAATAAATATCATGATGAGGTGGCGGAGAAATTAATGTAACACCTGGCTTACAATTTCTTAAAGAAGCAATATAAGAACTAACTTTTTTTCCTGGCAACTGACCTCCCTCACCAGGTTTAGCTCCTTGTGCAATTTTAATTTCTAACTGTTTTGCATTAACTAAATACTCAGGTGTAACACCAAAACGACCTGAAGCAATTTGCTTAATAGCAGAACTCGCAGTGTCATTAAGCTTTAATCCTTTAAGATGTTTAAAAGACTTAGATGTACCAGAATCATCAATATCATCTATCATTTTAAAACGACTAGGATCCTCCCCTCCTTCACCAGAATTTGATTTACCACCTATTCTATTCATAGCTATAGCTAAAGTTTCATGAGTTTCTCTAGATAATGCACCTAAAGACATACCACCTGTGCAAAAACGTTCTAAAATTGATTCTATAGATTCAACTTGCTCTAAATCAATAGAAGACCTATTACTTTTAAATTTTAATAAATCTCTTAAGTTAGTTGGCGGACGATCATTTAATAAAAGTTTATATTTAGAATAAAGTTTTTTATCTTTATTACGCACAGCTTTATGTAAAGTTTTAGACATTTCTGGATTATTAATATGATATTCGGCACTTGGTCTATACTGCACATAGCCTAAATTTGGTAACTTCTTAGGCAAAACAGAAATAAAAGCTGAATTATAAGTCTTAATAGTATGATCAAACAATTCATCCAATGTAATTCCATTTAAACGAGATATTGTACCAAGAAATGCTATATTAACTAGTTGACTACTCAAACCTAAAATTTCAAAAATTTGAGCACCATGGTAACTTGAAAGTAAGGATATACCCATTTTAGATAAAATTTTCAATAACCCTTTTTCAATAGCAACACGATAATTATCCTGTGATTGTGTAATTGTAAGTTGTGGCAACTTTCCTTTAGACATTAATTTTTGAGTTCTGGAATTATGCCACCAACTTCTTACAGTTAAAAAAGCAGCATAGGGACAAATAGCGCTTGCTCCATATCCAATTAAACAAGCAAAATGATGGGTATTCCAGCATTGCGCTGTTTCTACAACTAATGAAACTTTATGTCTTAGTTGGTGATTAATTAAATAATGATGTACTGAACCAACTATTAATAATGGAGGTATAAATACTTGCTCTTTTATTAATTTATCTGTACGATCAGTAAGAATAATGATTTGAATACCAGAAAGCACATCATTTGCACACTTTTGACAAATTTTATTAATAACTTCATTAATGATATCTCTATCTGACTGTTTAACATAAGTACTAATAGAAGAAACTTTAAAACCATAATTATATAAACTTGCAAGTTCTTGCTCATTAAGAATAGGTGATTCTAATTTGATAGAACTGGCCATATAATCCTCAGGCATTAATAAGTTACCTTTTGGCCCTAAACAAACATTTAAAGACATGACTAAACTCTCTCGCAATGGGTCTATGGATGGATTTGTTACTTGAGCAAAACGCTGCTTAAAGTAATCATATAATAAATGTGGTTTCTGTGATAAAACGGCTAAAGGTATATCATCACCCATGCAAAATGTTGGCTCCTTGGCAGAACTGGCCATATGTTCAATTACTAATTCGACATCCTCATTTGTATATCCAAAAGCTGTATGTAGACGACTGATATTAATAGAATCCAATATTAAATTGTCAAGATACTCTTGAGACTCAAAAGGTTTTTGATACTCTTGTAACCATTTTTTATAAGGAAATTTACTTGCAATAACCTGTTTAACAGTCCAATTATCTAAAACTTTTTTATTAACCATATCAACACACAAAATTTGACCTGGACCTAACCTACCTTTTTGAATAATTTCCTTTTCACTAAAATGAGATACACCAACCTCAGAAGACAAACTAATAAAACCACTATTGGTAATAAAGTAGCGAGCTGGCCTAAGACCATTTCTATCCAATATTGCACCAACTGTCTTGCCATCACTAAACACAACTAAGGCAGGACCATCCCAAGGTTCTTGTAAATTATCATAATATTCATAAAAATCTATGATTTCTGGAAAATTTTTTAATGCTGGTTGATTCCTATAAGACTCAGGAATTAAAATCATCAATGATTCTTGAGGACTTTTGCCTGATTGTACAAAAAGTTCTAAAACAGCATCTAAATTAGCAGAATCACTGTTTTCACTATTTGTAATAGGTAAAAGAACTTGTTGACATGCATCCCAATATTTATGACTTAATAAAACTTCTTTAGACTTCATCCAATTTAAATTACCTAAAAACGTATTGATTTCACCATTATGTGCCATGAACCTCATGGGTTGAGCCAAAGGCCATTTAGGCATCGTATTAGTGCTAAATCTTCTATGATATAAAGCAAAATTACTTTCATACATTATATTGGATAAATCTAAATAATAATGTGATAAGACTTCTGAACGAACCATTCCTTTATATACTACAGTCCTGGAAGAAAAAGAACAAATATAAAAATGTTTATTAAAATCTGATAATGTTTGAGCAATTAGTTTTTCTATTTTTTTTCTGGTGATATATAATTTTCTTTCTAGGCTATCACCATTTAATTTAGAAGATACTACTAACTGCTGAATAAAAGGTTGAGTTATATTAGCGTATTCACCTATTACACATGAATCCACTGGAACATCTCTCCAACCTATTAAAGACAATTCCTCTTCCTCTAAAACCCACTCACATATTTTACGTAAAGACTCAAAATTTTCGTTAGGAAAAAAAATGTTTGCAACAGCCATATAATCAACATTATAATCAGAATTCAGAAAAATATCTTTTAAAATTATTTTCCATGGTATCTGCGTCATAATACCTGAACCATCACCTGAAACACCATCAGCACTACAACCACCTCGATGCTCCATACAAGTTAAAGCATTTAAGGCTTGCAAAACTAAAGCGTGTGATGGTGAATAGTTGATTTGAGCAATAAAACCCACACCACAAGCATCTCGTTCAGTAATAAAAGAAGGATAACCTGGATATTGACCTAGTTTATTAGTAAAGTTTTTAGATATTTGCATACAATAATATTATTTATATTAAACTAAAATATATCAAGATTTTTTTGTTTACATATTAAAGAAAAATATTTCATGCTCATAATTTATTAAAATACAGAATTAAAAGATAAAGCAATAAAAAAATTCATAATATATAATAATCAATGCTAATTTAACTCACATTTTATTATTTATTAAATTAAAAAAATATCATAAATATTAGATAAATACTTACAATATACATCAATCAAAAAAATATGATGCACCTAATATTACATATTAAAGAAAAAAAAGTGCACTAAACAATGTACTCATTATTAATATATATATAAATTTTTTTTCAATGAATGAATATAAAAAAATTAAATCTAGTCAAATAATATATAAAACAGAAGAATTACTAGAGTTATCAAAGAATAGATATAGAATGACAATTCAAATTGCCAATAGAGCAAAAAGAAAAAAATATGAAGATATGGAAACTATTGAAAATCCACTTATTAAACCTATTATAAGAGCTATACTAGAAATGTTAGATGAAATTACACAACCTGAAATAATCATTGACTAAACTAAGTATAGAAGAATATCTTTGTAATATTTTTTTTTAAAAAATAATAAATAAAACTGTATAATAAAATTATAAGAAATAATAGTTAAATAGAAAATATCTATTAGTTCTTGAATCGTTATTATAATTGCCAATAAAGTTCAAGGAGAAATATAATATGCTAGATGCATTTGGTAAAGTTGTAGCACAAGCTGATGCTCGAGGAGAGTTCTTAAGTAGTCAACAAATAAGTGCTTTAGAATCTATGGTTTCAGAAGGCAACAAAAGATTAGATATAATAAATAAGATTAATTCTAATGCTTCTGCTATTGTAACAAATTCTGCTCGTGCTCTATTTTCAGAACAACCTCAACTAATTCAGCCTGGCGGCAACGCTTATACTTCTAGAAGAATGGCAGCTTGTTTACGAGATATGGAAATTATTTTAAGATATGTAAGTTATGCAATGGTTGCGGGAGATTCTAGTGTATTAGATGATCGATGCCTAAATGGTCTAAGAGAAACATATCAAGCTCTAGGAACACCTGGGTTATCTGTAGCAGTAGCCATACAAAAAATGAAAGAAGCTTGTATTGCCTTAGCAAATGATCGAAATGGTGTAACATTAGGAGATTGTAGCTCTTTAACTGCAGAATTAGGTGTTTATTTCGATCGTGCAGCAGTTGCAGTTACATAATGTCTTAATATTTACTAGAACTTATATACATCATATTAAATAAATTAAGGATATAATTAATTACTATGAAAACACCTATTACAGAAGCAATTGCATCAGCTGATAGTCAAGGAAGATTCTTAAGCAACGGTGAACTGCAATCTATTAATGGAAGATATCAAAGAGCTACTGCCAGCTTAGAAGCAGCAAAAATACTAACAAGTAATGCACAAAAATTAATCACAGGTGCTGCACAAGCTGTTTATACTAAATTTCCATTTGTAACCCAAATGCCTGGTCCTACCTATGCCTCTAGTGCAGTTGGCAAAGCCAAATGTGCAAGGGATATTGGCTACTACTTAAGGATGACAACTTATTGTTTAGTTGTAGGTGCAACTGGGCCAATGGATGAATATTTAGTTGCTGGTCTAGAAGAAATTAATCGTAGCTTTGAATTATCACCGAGTTGGTATATAGAAGCATTACAATATATTAAATCTAGCCATGGCTTATCTGGCCAATCAGCAATTGAAGCTAATACTTATTTAGATTATGCTATTAACGTATTAAGTTAAATTTTATTTATAACTAGAAAACTGGAAAAAGTTAAATATAATTAAGTCCTATAATTACTTTATTTCTAGTTTTCTATTTTCTATATATATTTTAAAAGGATCAAGACTTGACTTTAAAAAGAAAAACTGTTAATTATACCCTTGTCAATCAAGATACAAATATAATATAAATAAACAGTATTCTTTTATCCTGTTTTATAATAAACCCACAATTTGACTTTTTAATTTAATATTATGGAAAACAAAACTCTTCATCCTATCATTTTGACAATTCTTGATGGTTGGGGATATAGCAGTAACTCACATGGTAATGCTATAAAACTAGCTAATACACCTATTATAGATTACTTATGGAATAGTTATGAACATACACTTTTAAATGCATCTGGAAAAGACGTTGGTTTACCGGATAAACAGATGGGTAACTCAGAAGTAGGACATACCACCATAGGAGCAGGAAGGATTATAAACCAAGACTTAGTAAGAATTAGCACCTCTATCCAAGATAAAAGCTTTTTCAAAAATTCAATATTAAATGATATTTGCAAAAAAACTAAATCAAACAAATCAAAATTACATCTTATTGGTCTTTGTTCCAATGGTGGTATACATTCACATATTTCACATTTACTAGCATTAATTGAAATAATAAAAACTTACCATATTCAAACTTGTATTCACGTTATTACTGATGGAAGAGATACGAAACCTAAAGAATCTCAACTATTTATTAAACAAATTATGCAAAAAATTCGAAATATACAAAATATTGATATCTGCACAGTTAGTGGAAGATACTATAGTATGGATAGAGATTGCAGATGGCCAAGAACACAGAAAGCATATGAAATTTTGACTCATGATGAAACTTATACTAGCGTCGATCCTACAACTTTAATTCAAAACAATTATGACAACGGTATTTTTGACGAGTTCATTATACCTACTAGAATATACCCAGGAAAAATCAGTAATAATGATGGTATAATTTTTTTCAATTTTCGCCCAGATAGAATTAGGCAATTAATTCACTGTTTCACAAAAAAAAATTTCAAAAGTTTTCCAACTTCCACTATAAAGAACCTAAATATAATTAGCTTTACTCAATACGATTCTAGCTTACGCATCCCTGTAGTATTTCCTCCACAGCATAAAAATCATTTTTTAGGAGAAATTATTTCTCGACAAGGTCTCAAGCAATTTAGACTAGCAGAAACAGAAAAATATGCACATGTTACGTACTTCTTCAATGGTGGTCTTGAAGAACCATTTCCTGGAGAAGATAGAGAATTAATATCCAGTCCTAAAGTTGAAACATATGATTTATCACCAGAAATGTCAGCTTATAAGTTAACAGAAAGCATTATTAAAGCAATAAAAAAAAAATACTATCATTTTATAGTAGTTAATTATGCTAATCCAGATATGGTAGGACATACAGGTAACCTATCTGCTACTATAGAAGCTATTAATATAATAGATAAGTGTATTGGAAAATTATTTGAAGCAGTTCAATCAGTAAATGGTAATTTAATCATTACATCAGACCACGGCAATGCAGAATACATGTTAAATGAAAATAATGAACCATGTACTTCTCATAGTACTAATTTAGTACCATTTATACTTATAAGCAATAATAAACAACAAAAAATGAAAAAACTACGTGATAATGGCTGCTTAGCAGATATTGCACCCACTATATTAGAAATACTTAACTTGCAAATTCCCAAAGCAATGAATGGCAAATCATTATTAAAAAAAATATAAAAGTAATACATAAAAATGGAAAGTAATATAAAGATATGTATTCACATAAAAATGAACTTTATAAATGTATCATTCTAAATAACCATAAGATCAAAAATCAGTCTTATATTAACAAACTAATACCAAAAGCATGGCAATTGATTTTAATGAATGATGGATCTTTTACTAAAACTCTAGCATCTTTAACAGGTCAAAAAATACAGATTAATATATTAAAACAATATACAAAAAAGCTCATTAGTAGTAAAAAAAAAGAGAAGTTTGGTTAGAAGATTCTCAATATCAAAAGTTAGCTTTTGCTAAATCTTTATGGTCAAATAAAAACCTTATTAATTTACCAATATATAAACCTATAGGTGAATCTATAATAAAATATAAAATCGATATATATAAAGATATTCACGAAATCTATTTCGGGTATTCCAAATACTTAGAAGATCAATTTCAATGTAATGGACCTATATGGGGTAGAAAATATACAATGTACTATAAGCAAGAAAGCTTAGTAACTTTACAAGAAACTTTTTCTCCTCAAATAACTGGTTTTTTTATTAACAAATAGTCTCATTAAATAAAATTTAGGTATAAATGAATATGTTCAATTTCATAAAAAATCACAATAATCATAAGTTCTATAAAACAATAAATAAAATAAAAAATCTCAGTAATCTTTTTAGTGAATATTCAGATAATGAACTCAAAAAACAAACTAAAAAATTACAACTAAAAATAAAAAGAAATGAAAACCAAGATGAAATTTTAGTTGAAGCATTTGGAACAGCAAAAGAAGCTATTAGACGTGCGCTCGGACTAAATTTGTTTGATGTACAAATTTTAGGAAGTTTAGTAATTAATGAAGGAAAAATTGCAGAAATGAAAACCGGTGAAGGCAAAACTATAGTTGCTATTTTACCTTCTTATTTACATGCACTTCAAGGAGAACATGTACACGTAATTACAGTTAACGATTATCTTGCCAAAAGAGATTCAGAACTAGTTAAAAAGGTTTACCAATACCTAAATATAAGCATTGGTTTAGTTCAGCAATCCATGACCAGTGAAGAAAGAAAACAAGAATATAACAAAAATATTACTTATATAACAAACAATGAATTAGGCTTCGACTATCTTAGAGATAATATGGCTATTAACATAATAGATATTGTGCAATCTCCTCTTGATTTTGCAATTATTGATGAAGTTGATTCTATTTTAATAGATGAAGCCAGAACACCATTAATTATTTCTGGACCTTCTGAAGCTCCCATCAACAAATACATCATATCATATGATATATCTAAAAAATTAGATAAACGTACTGACTATGAAATAGATGAAAAAGCTCGAAACATCATTTTAACAGATCAAGGTATACTAAAATGTGAAAATATACTAAATACAAATAACTTATATAACTTAGATAATCCATGGATTCAATATATTCTTAATGCATTAAAAGCTAAAGAACTATTTTTAATTAATATACATTATATTATCAAACAACAAGAAGTAATAATAGTAGATGAATTCACAGGACGTATTATGGAAGGTAGAAGATGGAGTGATGGATTACATCAGGCAATAGAAGCAAAAGAAAAAGTTGAAATCAAACCAGAAAATCAGACTCTTGCGTCTATTACCTATCAGAATTTATTTCTACTTTATAGAAAATTATCTGGCATGACGGGAACAGCCAAAACTGAAGAAACAGAGTTAGATAAAATATATTACATGGAAGTTCAAGAAATACCAACTAATAAAAAATGCAAAAGAAAAGATCTAGCCGATTTAGTTTATAAAACAGAATATAGTAAATGGAAAGCTATTGCCAATGAATGCTATGACATGTATATATTAGGAAGACCAACTTTAATTGGGACAACTAACGTAGAAAAGTCAGAATTTTTAGCTAAAATTTTAGATGAATTTAATATACCGTATAATCTACTTAATGCAAAACCTGAAAATATTGCTAGAGAAGCAGAAATTATTACGCAAGCAGGAAGAAAGTCAGCAATCACAATATCAACTAATATGGCAGGAAGAGGTACAGATATTGTACTAGGAGGTAATCCTGAAATAATGACTAAAATTGTGATATGTAACCACTTATCTAATATCCTTAATTTAAATAAAGAATACTATTTAAAAGAAATTGAGCCACATATTAAATTTCACTTAGATAAAATCAAAAAAAAAGATATTAAAATAAATGTTCATATCGAAAAACATATAGAAACACAAATTAATTCTATAAATAGTAACAAAGAAAAAAACAATAAGATACAAAATATTTACTTAGAAATCTTAGATGAATATAAAGTTTTATTTAATAAAGAAAAACAAGAAATATTAAAATTAGGAGGTCTACATGTCATAGGAACAGAAAGACATGAATCAAGAAGAATAGATAATCAATTAAAAGGACGTGCAGGTAGACAAGGAGATGTGGGATCATCACGATTTTTTTTAAGCTTAGAAGATAATTTGTTAAGAATTTTTGGTGGAGACAAAATAAGAAATCTTATGCAAAGCCTTAATATCGATGACAATACTCCCATAGAATCAAATATTCTAACTAAAAGTTTAGATTCAGCACAAAAAAAGGTTGAGTCTTATTTTTATGATGTACGTAAACAATTATTTGAATATGATGAAGTAATTAATAATCAAAGACAAGCTATTTATTCAGAACGGAGAAGAATTCTTAAATCAAAATCCACTAGAGATTGTATACTCGAATATGGAGAAAACACAATAGATGAAATATTAAATTTATATAAGAATGAAGATACAAATCAGGGAAAAATGCTACTTGTTCAAAAAATAAAACAACTACTCAGCATCAACGATAAGTTTCTAATAAATAATATATTAAACATGAAAGTAGAAAAAATGAAATACTTTTTATATGAACAATTAGTCATTACATATGATCTAAGAGAAAGTTATATGGAACAATTAAGACCTGGTTTAATTAGACAACTTGAAAAATATTACTTGTTACAACAAATAGATAAAGCTTGGCAAGAACATTTAGAAAAAATGATTATCTTAAGAGAATCTATAGGATGGAGAAGTTATGGCCAACAAGATCCACTAATCGAATATAAAAATGAAGGTTTCCAAATGTTCATCAACATGGTCACTTATATAAGACAAACAGTTATATATTTAACCATGAGATCACGTTTGATTGTAAAAACTGAATAAACAAATTAAAAGGTTGACATTCAAAATAAAATTAGTTAATGTGTATTCTATGTTGTTACTTGATACGATACACTTAAAATTCTTTGGCCCCCATCGTCTAGAGGCCTAGGACATCTCCCTTTCACGGAGGTAACGGGGATTCGAATTCCCCTGGGGGTACTTTACATTACGCTCTATTTTATAGTCCTTTTAATTAGATTACAAAAATTTCCTACTGACTCAATAGACTTTGAAGAAGAACTATTAAGCATAAGTTTCATGAATGCACTCCCTATTACTATTCCATCTATACTCCATTTAGATAGATCCTTAGCTTGTTCTTCATTAGAAATTCCAAAACCCAACATTATTACTTTATTTGCTTGAGTCTTAATATCCTTAGCCAAAATATTTACTCTACTACTTATTTCATCTCTAAGACCAGTAACGCCACAACTACTAACTAAATAAATACATCCTCGTGATTTAGATATAATACGCTTTATTCTATTGCTTGAACTTGTTGGTGCTATAAATAAAATCAATTCTATATTACACGCATCACACAATTTCATTATATAATCAGATTCTTCCAAAGGTAAATCCGGAATAATTAATCCTGATGCACCAGCTGATGATATATCGCAAATAAAATCTGCAATACCTTTTGCCAAAACCGGATTATAATATGTAAATATAATAATAGGTGCATTTAAACTTGGGGTTACTGACTTCAACATTTTAATTATATCATCTAAATGAATCCCTTGATCTAAAGATATCTTAGAAGATTTCTGTATTATCGGACCGTCAGCTAATGCATCAGAATAAGGTATACCTAATTCAATAACATCCGCACCATTACTATCCAAAGCATATAAAGCATCTATAGTTGTTTTAATATTCGGAAAACCAGCTGTAATAAATGGAATTAAAGCGCAATTTGGACTATTCTTACGTAATGTATCATAAATTAAACTCATATATTAGCCACAAGTATTAATAAAAAAGAAATAAAATAATAATAATTATATTATATATATAAAATCTCACTCAATTATACTAAAAAGTATAAATAGGCTGCCCGGGACTCGAACCCGGAACTAATCGGTTAAAAGCCGAGTACTCTACCATTGAGTTAGCAACCCTATAACTGGCAGTATAGATCATAAATCTAAAAATAGACAAGAAGATAAAAAAATATTAAACAGTTGTAAATATTTTTACTTATACAATACTTATGAATGCATACATAGAAAAAAGATTTAATCAAAAATTAGATATATTTTTATCAAAAACTAAGTTAAAAACAATACTTATAGCAATTTCTGGAGGTCAAGATTCTATATGTCTTATTAATTTAATTGAAAATTTCCAAAAAAAATATAACAAAGAACTCATTATTACATATATATATATAGATCACCAATGGACAAACAATAGTCAAGAACAAATTAAACATTTAATTAATATAATGAAAAAAATAAAAAAGAAATTTGTTATTTATCAAATTAACCAATTAACTCATTCTGAACTGAAAGCAAGAGAAATAAGATATAACATATTGATTAAATACGCAAAAGAGAATAAATATACACATATAATAACTGCACACACACAAACAGATAAAACAGAAACTTTTTTACAACACATAATACGAGGAACTAGCTTAAATGGCATTACAAGCTTTAATGAATACAGAAAATTTAATGAAACAATACAAATTTATAGACCTTTACTAGAATTCAAAAGAAAAGAAATAAAATGGTTTTGTCGTAAGTTATACTTACCTATTTGGTCTGATATTACAAACTATAATTATACCATTAATAGAAATCGCTTACGTTATGAGCTTATACCGTATATTCACAAATATTTTAATAATGATATAGATAAAAAAATCAATTACTTTCTTACTAATTCAAAATTAGAAAATGAATATATAAACCAAAATGCAATTAAACTATATTTAAATAGTAGACATAACATTAATGTAGCTTTAAACTATCACTTAATTCATAAACAACATATTGCTTTACAAATCAGAACATTACAAATTTTTTTTTTCATAATTCAAAATACAATATTAATCTAAGATTAATTAAAAAAATAATTTCCTATATGCACAATAATAACATTTCTTATAAAATAATGCAGTGGAAACATTTTTATATAACTTTATTTTATCAATGGATATATATCAAATAAATATATAAAAAATCATGCAAAAAAACTTCAATACAACAATAGAAACATTAATTAAACAATATCCTATTGTCTTATTTATAAAAGGTGATAAATATTCTCAAAAATGTAATTTTTCTAAACAGGCAGTAGATATTTTGAATAAATTCAATATTGAATACTATACAATCAACGTCTTAAATAATAAAAAATTGAAAGATCAACTTAAAATTCATTCTCAATGGCCCACTATACCACAACTTTACATCAATCAAGAATTTATTGGAGGTACAGATATAATAATAAATCTTTACCAAACATTAAAACTGCATGAAATATTAGAAGTACACATAAATTCTTAAATATTAAAACGATTATTAATTTTCATAGTTATAAATAAAATATCATATAAAAATAAAAAAAAAGGTATAATTAATACATATATAATATTTACTAAATTCAAGAAGGAAGATCAAATATATGATTAATTGGCAGGTAATTGGTCAACTTGTATCACTAGGTATTATCGTCTTAGTTGGTCCAGCTGTTATAATTTTGTTATCATTCAAGAAAGGCAACTTATAAAACCTATATTTTATTATAAAAACATAGATAATATGCAGGTACTATAAATATATTTATACCTGCGTAATAAAATTTATAAATTCAAACTACCTATTGAATATGTTGTAATAATAAGTTTTTATCAATTTTTTGATAACTACCAGCAAACTCACTATCTGGATTTAAAAATAACATACAATGACATTCTTTTCTTTCTCTCATAGGAACACAAGGACAATTCCAGTAAGCATTTATAACTTCTTTTGTTTTATCTTCATAATGACGACATGGACATAAAGGAGAACCATATACATCTTTATGTTTTGCCAAACCTTCAATAACTACTGCTGTTACACTAATATCTGAACAAAAATAAGTACCTGTTCTTTGTGCATATACTTCGGAAAATTTACGCATTGCTTCTAAATTAGACTGCTTTAATTTAGATAAGTGATTAGTCATAATAAAAACATCCTACATATTTACTATGTATATAAATTATTTATATTGCAAATATAAAAATATTACATTTTACAATATTTCAATAACCAAATAAAAAAGTCATACTATACTTTTAACATTATCAAGCTTATAAATACAAATATATATGACTGCATCGTATTTACCATCTATACTAGTGCCCTTAGTAGGAATTATATTTCCTGGTTTAACAATGGCATTACTATTTTTATATATTGAAACTGAAAATATTGGGTAATTTATTTTATAAATTACATTTAACTTATAATCTTAATTAATAAAATGAATCAGTCGCCTATCAAAAAAGCGACTGATTTGAATAATTTGTTACACAATTTTTTAAAATTTACAATCAAACTAAAAGTTTAAAAAACTATAAAGAAGAGCCAATACCAGAATAAGAACCATAAATAAAAATTCCTAATACAGTAATAGCAGCTATACCACCTACTGTAGCAACTAACCACAAAGGAACTCTACCTGTACCTGTCATTGTTATAAATCTCCAATTATAAATGATAAATATTAAAATTATACGTTTAATAAATACTTTGTCTCAACAATAAAATTATACTGCATTCAATTAATTAAAGAAATAACTAGAAAACAAAACTGCAAGAACAAAAATCAATAACAAACCCCAGAACAAAGATGTACGGTTTAATTCTACAGGCTCTTTATTTGGATTAGGACCACTCATAAAAATCTCCTATCGTTGAATAAATTGCATAGATGTAATTGCACCTAAAAAAAATATAGTTGGAATAGCAAGACCATGAATTGCCAGCCATCTAAATGTAAAAATGGGATATGCTATAGGTTGATTTAAATTGCTTCTACTCATAATAACTTTTAAAACCTCCTTTTTAGATTCCTTTAGTTAAATCCTCTAATTCCTGTTTTGCACTAAAACGATCATTAACTAATGGTACTTGCTGTCGATCTTGTGTAAAATACTCATTAGGTCTAGGAGTTCCAAAAATATCATATGCTAAACCTGTGCTAACAAATAACCAACCAGCAACAAATAATGCTGGGATAGTTATACTATGAATAACCCAATATCGTATACTGGTGATAATATCAGAAAAAGGACGTTCACCAGTTGATCCTCCTGACATAATAACTGCCTCCTAAATAATATATAATATGAAATCAATTACCTTTATAAATTATAATAGATAATTATATACTGAAATATAATACTCAAATGCTTTTAGTATATATCTATTACAAATAATATAATTATACTACTTAAATAACATTTTTGATAAAAATGTTAGTTATTATATAAAAAACATCAATATACTTTTTTATTATCAATTCTACTATTAAAAAGATAACTTATATAAACCTTTAATATATATAATATACCACATTAGATAAAATCAATACTTAGAGCAAAAATCATCTAAATATCAATCAACTCTTATTAAATCAAACCATAAACTTGTACCAACAAATGGTTGGCTTTGGAGTGTAATTTTCGTTTTATGTTTACTCAAAATATCAGTAACAATTGATAAACCTAAACCAGTACCTTCTAAGATATGTACATGATTTTCAATTCTTACAAATCTCTGAAAAACATTTTTTTGATCTATTTTATCAATACCGATGCCCTCATCAATAATTTCTACTCTTACTCTCTTCTTCGATGAAGTATCCAAACATTTTTGATGAACAGAAGGACTTGTAAGAACGTATAATCTTAAAACAATATTTCCATTCAAAGGAGTAAATTTTATTGAATTACTAATAAGATTTACAAACACTTGTAATAAAGAATTTTCATGCGCCCAAACACATTTAATACTTGCATCATATTCAAATATGATCTCTATATTATTATAATTAGAAATTAAATAAGATGTATTAATTGAATCATTAATAATGCTAATAATATCAACCGGCTTTAAAACATAACTAGATACTGATTCTAACCTAGAAAGTTTCAATATATCATTGACTAAAGTAGATAATCTTTTAGTTTCATTATTAGCTATTTTTAAAAAATGCACTTTTTGTTTAATAGTTAAAATATTATCATAATCTAGAAGTGTTTCCAAAAAAGAACTAATACTAGACAAAGGAGTTCTTAATTCATGAGAAACATTTGATATAAATTGATTCTGAGCATCGTTTAACTGAACTTCACGACTAATATCTTGTACAATTATAGCCACACCGGTGAGTACATTACTTCTATGTTCTACAACAGTTGTTAATAAAAAACGAAAAGTTTTCTTTAAATCATAGTCTAAATTAATACATACTTCTTTTGTCTGATATTTCGTACCTTGTAAATAATGAGATTTAATAAGATTATTCAAAATAGGTAATAATGCTTCATTAACATGTGCAGGTAAATGGAAAAAGATTCTTTGACCAATGATATCTGGATTAGACCAGTTAAATGCCTTTATTGCTATCTGATTTACAAACAATATACGTAATTCTGTATCTACTAAAATAGCTCCATCAGCTATTGTCGAAACTATTGTTTCTAGTTTCATCTTTTCTAACATTAATTTATCAACATTCTTTTTTTCATAAGATTCTAAACGCTCAGCCATATCATTAAAACCTACAATTAAATCCCCCAATTCACCATCAAAACTTAAATCTATTCTCTGGCTAAAGTTACCAGAAGAAATATTTTTAAGACCTAATAATAATTGTTTAATAGGCTCCGTTAAAGTCAATATATTAAACGCTATACCAATTATAACCATAAGCCAAATAGAAACAAAAATAGACATACTAACGCCTCTAATTAATCTTGAAGATGAAACAAGAATCGGATTTAGATTCATACCCAAATCAAGACTTCCAAAATTTTTACCATTTTTTGTCAAAGGTATAGTTATATCTATAATATAATTATTAAATATACTATTATATTTTACTAATGGAATACCAAAAAAAAATTTTTGAGTTTCAAGTTGAAATAGATTTCTATGCAACTGCAATAAACTTTGAACCTTATTATTGTAAACAGGCAAACTAAAAAACAAACTTCCATCTGTATGAAATAATAAAATATATCTAATACTGGATGTATTTAAATAAATTTTTTCTACAAAACTAGCAAGTTCTTGCTTATTATTAGTCTCTACAAAATCTATTATATTTGATGCAAATAATGTACCTAAATCTTGACAAAAACGAGTATCTGTGATTATTGAATCTTCTTGAATAATAGTTAAAGAACAGAATGTTAAACCACTCATAACTAATGACACCAATAGTGTCATAAATACCATAACACGTGTTTTCAAATTAATATTATACCACCAATTAGAAACATGTGAAATAAATTTCATATATATCATAATCATATAATTTTTAAAGAACTACCTAAATCACTAAACATATAATAAGAAAGTAAAAAATTGAAAATAAATATAGATAATAAAGATAAGACAACCGATGAAGTGGTAAATTTTCCTACGCCTTTGGCACCACCTTTGGCCAGTAATCCCCATAAACAACTAATAATAGATATCAGCAAACCAAAAAACATTGACTTAAAAGAGGATTTAAATAAATCAAGCAATAATAGAGAAGAAAAAACAGAATTAAAGAAAACACTAGGCGTAATAGAATATAAAGTAAAACAAACAAATGCACTACTAGCTAAACTTGTTATAAAAGAAAGAAAATTTAAAGCAGGTAATAATAAAATACAAGAAAGGATTCTAGGAATAATTAAATAAAATAAAGGATCTGTATTTAATACATATAAAGCATCAATTTGTTGAGTGACTTTCATAGTTGCTAATTCAGCAGTAAAACATGAACCAATACGTCCAATAATAATAATAGAAGTTAAAACGGGAGATAATTCACGAAGAAAAGCCATATTAACAACTGCACCCACCAAAGCTGTAGCATTCAAATAAAGAAATTCTTTAGCTATTTGTAAAGTAAATACAATACTGACAAAAAAAGCTGTTATTAAACTTATAGTTAAAGATTCTGGACCAACTATAAACATTATCTCTAACAGAATTTTAAGTTCTAAATCTGATGCTTTATAATTTATTATTTGATAATAAATTGCTTTACTAATATTGACAAAATATTTATATAAATAAATACTCAAATGAAAAACCATTTATATACTTAATTTACTTCAACTATATAAAATAACAAAAAATATTATATTGCATAAATAAAAAGTTTAGATTAAAATTAAAACATAAGGGCGGTTAGCTCAGTGGTAGAGCGCCTGCCTTACAAGCAGGTGGTCACTGGTTCAAATCCAGTACCGCCCAATCAAATAACATTAATAAAACATAACTGGGCTCATCGTCTAAGGGATTAGGACAGAGACCTTCTAAGTCTCTAATGTAGGTTCGAATCCTACTGAGCCTATTCAATAAAAAATTGATTCGACGACTTGTTTCACTTTAGAACCAGAATCAACTGTTTCTAAAGGATCTTTACGAAGTCTATGACGTAAACATAAAATAATTACTTTTTTAATATCTTCTACTTCGACATTTTCCCGTGAATTATAAGCAGCATATGCTTTAGCAGCTCTATTGGTAACAATATCACCACGTAAACCATCTACGTCCAATTCACCACAAACCTCCGAAATCTTAACTCTCAAATCATAATCAATAGTTGTTTTAGGTAATATTCTTTGAGCATTAATAATATTACTTTTTAACTTATTTTGCTGATCTTTAAATTCAGTTAAACACGACTGGGGATTACTATCAAACTTGTTACGTTGCTCAACAATTTTAACTCTTAACGAAGGTTCTCTAACTGTACGAATTTCAGCATGCATACCAAATCTATCTAATAATTGAGGCCTTAGTTCACCTTCTTCAGGATTACCAGAACCAACAAGAACAAATCTAGAAGGATGACGAATAGAAATACCTTCTCGTTCAACAGTATTCCAACCTGATGCTGCAGAATCAAGCAATATATCAACTAAATGATCATCTAAAAGATTAACTTCATCTACATATAGAATACCTCTATTAGCTTTTGCTAATAAACCAGGCTCAAAAGTTTTAATACCTTCAGTCAATGCTTTTTCAATATCAATTGTACCACAAACTCTATCTTCTGTAGCTCCCAAAGGTAAATCAATCATGGGAACTTTAGTAAAAACAGTATTAATATTTTTTCCTTGACATAATTTTTGCTTTACTGCATCTGTCATTAACTCAGAATCAGAAATATGTGAATTACAAATATCATCTTCAACTACTTCTATTTTAGGTAATAAATCAGCTATCGCTCTAATCGTAGTTGATTTACCTGTACCACGATCTCCCATAATCATTACACCACCTATTTTAGGATCTATTACATTAAGAATTAATGCTAATTTCATTTCTTCTTGGCCAACTATAGCAGTAAAAGGAAAAATTGGTCTTGTTATATTTTTTGCAATACTCACGATAATAATTATATTATTCTTAAAAATAAAAAGTAAAAAAATAAGTAACAATAAAGAAGATGTAACGCCTTATTAAAAAGCTACATCTTCAAATATTGATCTTGATCAAATTCAAAACTCACTATTGGTATAAATTTGTACCTAGCTGTATTGCAAGTACAGCTGAAACCAAAGCAAAAAGTAGAGCTACAAAAATTTGGCTGTCACTAATCATAATAATCCTCAATAATCTATAATTATATAATATTTTCTATTTATTAGATATTATACATTAAACAATATTTATAATTATAGGAAGTAGATAAAATAAAGTATTAATAATAAAACAAATATAAGATTAAAGATATAAATTTATTAAAGTACAAGTGTCAACAATGATTATTGATACTATTATGATGCTAATCTCACTTTACCTAATTTAGCCCATTCTTGCATAGACTCTATTTTAACATGATCTGTAAATGCTAAAGGTATAATATCAGAAATAGCATTAATAATATCATTATTATTAAAATCTCGTTTTTCATAAAAAGCATTATTCATTGCTTCTATAATAGACTGTTGTATTTCCGAACCAGAAAAACTTTTAGTTAATTTACTTAACTGGTCAATATTATACTGTTTCCATGTTAATGGCCTTACTTTCATGAGGTGAATTTGAAAAATCATTTCTCTCTCTTGTAAATTAGGCAAATTTAAAAAAAATACTTCATCAAATCGACCTTTTCTTAACATCTCAGATGGTAATGATAACGCATCATTAGCTGTAGCAACTACAAACACTTGCTTTGTTTTTTCAGATAACCAAGTCAATAAAGTACTTAAAACTCTATTGCTAGTTCCACTATCACCATTATTAGTAAAACGATTAAATGCTTTATCTATTTCATCTATCCACAAAACACAAGGGGAAAGATCTTCTGACAACTTAATTACTTTTCTAATGTTTTTTTCAGATTCACCAACAATACCACCAAAAATTTTACCAACATCCAATCTAAACAAGGGTAAATTCCAATGTTGAGCTATAACTTTAGCACTCAAAGATTTACCTGTACCTTGAATACCAACTAATAATAAACCCTTAGGAATAGGCAGTCCATAACTTTGAGCCTGCTTTGAAAAAGCATTAGATCTTTTCTGCAACCATTGCTTTAAAAAAAATAAACCACCAATGTCTTGTATTGTATTACTAACGGAACAAAAATGTAAAATATCCGTTTGTTTTATAAACTGTTTTTTTTCTTCAGTAATAAAATTAAGAATATAAGATGTAGATTTTTGTGTAACAACTAATTTAGCTATCAATTTTCTAATAAAATCCATTGACATTCCTCTGCAAGCAAATGCTAAATTATCAAGATCCAATTTATACTTTATGTTAAACATACTAAATAAACGTTCTAATTCTGAACTAATCTCTACTATATTAGGCTTAGGAAACTCTAGCAAAGAAATCCTATCCTTAAGAAGAATAGGAATACTAACTTCAGAGGACACTATGATAATATTAAAATTAATATTCTTTAATTTTACTGATAGATTTTTTATTTTACGAATTATACTAATATCATTCATGAATAAATGAAAATCTTTTAAGATAAAGACTTTCGTGAGACTAAAATCTAAAGTTTCAATAAACTCTAAAGCAGCTAAAGGATTACGTTTAGCATGACCTAAATAGTTAGGATTGCTTGTATATCCATCTATAAAATCCCAAGAATAAATATTGCTATTAAATTGTTGACATACCAACTTACTAATTACATATTCTAATCTTTCTTCTTCATTTGTTAAAATATAGATTAATAAATGTCTTGACGATATTAATAACTTTAATTTTTGCTCAAAACGCATATTCTCTTAATATATAATTCAATAAATAAATCCATTATCTCAAACTAAAACATTTAGACATTAATTTTCTTTCTTCCCTTCCTACGTTTTTTATTTAGAATACGTCTACCGCTTGAAGTTTTCATTCTTGCTCTAAAACCAGATTTTCTGATTCTTTTACGATTACTACCTTGTAAAGTACTTTTACTCATATATAAACAAAACCAAAAATGTATAATAATATTTTATAAGACAATAACTAATAATAAAATTTATTCCGACCATTCACATAATACCATAATGATAAAGATATATTTAAACTTGTTAATACTAATTTTATCTACTGCTTGCCTTATAACAACCCTTGAAATATATAAAACTTTCAAAAACTATAGTTTTTTATACTTAAAAAGTAATAAAAATCACAATGAATTTTTTGAGTTATTACAAGTTCATATCAAACAAAAAAATTGGCTAGCTTGTATTTTAGAAATAGAAGAAAAAATTAAACAAGAAGAGAACTTACAAATAGAATATTATAATATTATAGGATATTGTTACTATTCAATAAACATATACAACCTCGCTGATTATTACTATCAAAAAGCCTTACATAAAGAATCTAACAACATAATTACACTATTAAGCTTAGGTAAAATCTATACAATTACCAAAAAATACCAACAAGCTTACAGTACTTATCATAGAATTAACATGATAAAACCAAGCAATAGAGCACAAAAAAAACTCAAAACATTAAAAAAATATTTAGAATCGGGATAGCAGGATTTGAACCTGCGACATCCTGCTCCCAAAGCAGGCGCGCTACCAAACTGCGCTATATCCCGTATAATTAATATGATAAAAATTATATAATATAATAAACTTTATGTCTACTATTACAAAATATTATCTTGGATACCAAAACATACCTTTTACACCATCAGGATCTGCAATAAAACCTACATTATGATAAAAACTTACAACATGAGGGTCCGCAAATAATGTAATAGTACTAATATCAGCATATCTTAACTCAGCTATAAGTTGATTCATTAATATTTTGCCTAATCCTTTTCCTTGAAAATCTGGATGAATAACAACATCCCATATAGTAGCATGAAATACCGCATCAGATGTGGCTCGAGCAAAACCTATTAATTTTTTATATCGATCTTCTTTATAAAAAAGACATATTGTAATAAAACTATGATCAATGGCAGCTTTTACTTTTTTCAATGGTCTACGTACCCATCCAACTGCATCACATAATTGTTCTAGTTCATATAAATTAATGTTTTTCTCTGTAGTTAAATAAATATCTACAAACTCACCATTGTTTTCTAAATGCTCTACTAATATAATATCTTTCAGCGAAGACTTAATACCTATACTATTATTTCCTTCAAAAATAGGATTAACTTTAAAAAATTTTTTCCAAAAAGTCATAATGATATTATTATTTTCACAAAATTTACAATAAATACTTGTAATTATTACTTATAAAACATTTCAATTAAATTTTGTAATTCAAATTTTCAATAAATGTTACTATGTGTATAAAAAAATGTATTTATCAGCTATTGTTTACAATATAAACAATTATCATATATTACTTTATATATAACCCTTTGTTATATTAAAAATTATTGCATAAGGAAGAAAATCTAAATTATGAAACAAATATTTATCACCATATGGATGATTACATTAATAACATTGACAAGACCTATCAATACATTTGCAGAAATATCTAATTTACAACCCTGTAAAAACTCTTCAGCATTTGCTAAAAGACTAAACAATAGCATTAAAAAACTTGAAAACAGAATGCAAAAATATGACCCTACAACACCACCCGCTCTAGCAATTCAAGAACAAATGAAAAAAACACAAATAAGATTCGATAAATACAGTCAATCAAATATATTATGCGGAACAGATGGATTACCTCATCTAATAACTGATGGACGATGGAATCATGCAGGTGAATTTATGGCCCCTGGTCTTTTATTTATATATATTACGGGATGGATAGGATGGATAGGAAGAAAATATATACAAGAAATTTCTACAACTAATAAACCTACTGAAAAAGAAATAATTCTTGACGTGCCTCTTATACTTAAATTCTCCGTTTCTGGATTTACGTGGCCATTAGAGGCAATAAAAGAGTTTACAAGTGGACAATTATTGGCTAACGATAACGACATTACTGTATCACCACGCTAAATAAATAAGATTACAAATATTAATAAAGCAAATTTATGAATAAAAACTTATTAAAATATCTATCGACAATCCCAATAATAGGAGCTATCTGGATTACATTTACAGCTGGCTTTATCATTGAAATCAATCGCTTCTTTCCAGACATTTTATTCTTTTCATTATAAGACCATAATATAACTAACAAGCTATATATCATAAGCTTGTTTTTTTTTATTTCACTGATTATTTTTTATTAGTATTTTTAATATTAATAAGATAATTTATAAAAAGTAACATGAGTTTAGTTAGTCAAATAATTCTAGAAGCTGATAATGAACTAAGATATCCTAGCATAGGTGAATTGCAATCTATACAAGACTATTTGATAACGGGCGAAAAAAGAATACAAGTAAGCAGAAAATTACGCGATAAAGAACAAGAAATTATACAAACAGCTAGTAAAAATATTTTTCAAATTCACCCAGAATATATTGCACCAGGTGGTAATGCAGAAGGAGCACGTAAAAGATCTTTATGTCTAAGAGACTATGGATGGTATTTAAGACTAATTACTTATGGTATTTTAGCAAGTGACAAAACATCTATCGAAAACATAGGAATTATCGGTGTAAGAGAAATGTATAATTCATTAGGTGTACCAATCTTAGGTATGATAGATGCTATTGAATGCTTAAAAAAAGCAACTATAGAAACACTAAATAATGATGAAAGTGAATTAATATGTCCTTATTTTGACTTTATTATACAAGGTATGTCACAATAAATATCAAACAAACAATAGTTGATTAAGAAACATCTGTAATGTTATAATTATAATATACTCGGAAAATTACACAGGTAATAGCTAAAATTTGTCAGAACTGGAAAGTAGCAGCAATTAAGCTAAATTACACAGGTAAATTTTCCGGGTTTTACTATTTGATATATAATCAAGAAGAAAATATCAAATATTAATTTAAGATTCAGTTAAAAATAAAAGCCTAACTGAAAAATAAAATAAAAATATGAATATTGATCTTAAATATTCAATGTAAAATATTGATTTTTTATAATTCAACTGAATTTTAAAAGTAATATGGTATTATCAATTCTACAAGGAGCAAGAATTCTTGCAACAGGCTCTGCCGTTCCAGACTTGTGCATAAAGAATGAAGAATTAAGCCAAATAGTTGACACATCAAATGAATGGATTATTAATCGTACCGGCATACAAGAAAGAAGAATATTACATAAAAAAGAAGAATCTATCATAACTTTAGCTTCTCTAGCATCAATCAAAGCATTAAAAAGTGCTTCAATGAACCCATTAGAAATAGACTTAATAATACTAGCAACATCGAGCCCTAACGATCTTTTTGGAAGTGCAGCACAAGTTCAAGCAGAGATTGGAGCCCATAATGCTGTTGCCTTTGACTTAACCGCAGCATGCTCAGGCTTTGTATTAGGCGTTATCACTGCAGCACAATTTATACAAAATGGTAGTTATCAAAATATTCTTGTTATTGGTGCAGATGTTTTATCTAAATGGATAGACTGGTCTGATAGGAATACATGTATTTTATTTGGCGATGGTGCAGGTGCAGTCATTATACAATCATGTCCTAAAGAAGATAATGGTATACTTGGTTTTCAACTTAATACAAATGGAAAAGAAGCACACCAATTATCTATCCCCTATAAAAAAAATTATATAGTTAAGACAAACAATGACATACTAAAGATTAATCAAGGTCAATTTAAGCACTTACATATGAATGGAAAAGAAGTTTATAAATTCGCAGTATCTCAAGTTCCTATTAGCATATCAAAATGCTTAAAATCACTCAATATATTACCCGAAAATATACAATGGCTTCTATTACATCAAGCAAATAAACGCATTTTACATGCTGTAGCTAATAGATTATCAATAAACTTTAGTAAAATCATCTCTAACTTAAATAAATATGGTAATACATCCGCAGCATCCATTCCACTTGCTTTAGATGAAGCACTAAAAGATAAAAAAATCAAAAAAGACGATATTATAGTTATATCAGGTTTTGGTGCTGGACTTACGTGGGGAACAGTAGTAATACAATGGAAATGTTAATAAGTAAGTAAAAGATTTAAAACTCATATACAAATTAGCTTTAAAATATTGGTATATAGTCAATAAAAATATAATAATATATATAAATAAAACCCATTAAATTATAAAAGTTTATTGATTAATAAATTAATCTTTACCTTTAAAATATATAAACAAGGATTTAATATGACATCATCTTTATCTAGTTTTTTAAATAGCTTAATTTTAGGCGCACTTATTGTAGTTATACCTATTACCCTAGCATTATTATTTGTAAGTCAAAAAGATAAAACATTAAGAAATTAAAATATATCTAAGGAGAACATAGAAGTCAAATTTTTTGATAGATATGTCATCTCCTTAAATTAAAAAAAATAAAACTTTTATTCTATATTATACTTATATCAAAAATTATGTCTTTATCTGAATGGCTAGCCATAAAAAAAAATATATCTATTAAAAATAATATAAAAAAGATATCTTCAGAAATTCCTGAAGGTTTATGGATCAAATGCAATAATTGTGGATTACTAATGTACTATAAAAACTTATATAAAAATCAAAAAGTATGTCCAGAATGTCAAAATCATTTTCCTACTTCTAGCTATGATCGCATTGAACAAATAATTGATAAAGATACTTGGCTACCTATTAATGATAATCTTGCATCCACAGATCCGCTCGGCTTTTATGATAAAAAACTTTATGAGAAAAGACTTCATGATATGCAAATTAAAACAGGCTTATTAGACGCCGTACAGACTGGCATAGGCAAGATAAAAAACATTAGCATAGCATTTGGTATTATGGATTTTCGTTTTATGGGTGGTAGCATGGGATCTGTAGTAGGAGAGAAATTAACAAGATTAATTGAAAAAGCAACTCACATGAAAAAACCCGTTGTCATACTTTGTGCTTCAGGAGGTGCTAGAATGCAAGAAGGCATGCTTAGTCTAATGCAAATGGCAAAAATATCTTCTGCCTTGCAAAAACATCAACAAGCAGGACTACTTTATGTTCCTATTTTAACTTCTCCAACAACAGGTGGAGTAACTGCCAGTTTTGCTATGCTAGGAGATATCATAATAGCAGAACCACATGCTCTTATAGCATTTGCTGGTAGAAGAGTTATAGAACAAACTATAAGAGAAGATTTACCTAAAAACTTTCAAACTTCTGAATATCTTTTTAAACATGGTTTTATTGATCTAATTATTCCAAGAAAAAAATTAAGAAATACCTTACATCAAATACTATCTTTTTACTACAGTGAATACGAATAAATATATAATAATATTAAGAAAACTTGATTAAAGATATTTACTTTAAAAGTAACACTACAATAACTATAATTAAATAATTAATTTTAATTACTATTGATAAAAAAATCAAAAAATATATACTTTACAAGTATTTTTTAATTTATTTATTTATTATAAATATTATTACGAAAAATATTAAAAACTATTTAGATATAATTATGAAACAACAACGTATTTGGCCATTTTTTATATTTATCTCTTTAATTTCTAGTCTATTATGTTTTTCAGCAAACGCAATAGAACTAGACGAAACTACTAGAACTGTACAACTAGAAAATTCTGGTAAAACCACGCTTTTGACTCCAGAGCAAGTTAAAAGAGGTAAAAGGCTTTTCAATAATTCATGTGCTCAATGCCATAATGGAGGAATAACAAAAACAAATCCCAATATTGGTCTTGAACTTGAATCATTAAAACTAGCTACTCCACCAAGAAATAGCATTAACGCTCTAATTGATTATATGAAAGACCCAAGAAGTTATGATGGAGAAACTTCTATTGCGGAATTACATCCTAGCATTAAAAGTGCAGAAATTTTTCCTAAAATGAGAAATTTAACAGATGAAGATTTATTTGCTATTGCAGGTCATATATTAGTACAACCAAAAATAGGAGCAGAAAAATGGGGAGGAGGAAAAATTTATTACTAATAAAAATATTCATCAAAACCTATTAAAATTTTTATATAATATATACTAAAATCATATACTCCCTAGGAGAACATCCAATAATGAAACTTTTATATACATTATTTTTTATTTCTAATATCTTCTTTTTTTCAGGACAATGCTTTGCTGCAGATCTTGAAGCTGGTGAGCAAATTTTTACAGCTAATTGTTCAGCTTGTCATGCCGGAGGCAATAATGCTATTATGCCAGAAAAAACTCTAAAAGAAGACGTACTAGAAAACAATGAAATGAAAAGTGTAGAAGCTATTACTACACAAGTTAAAAATGGCAAAAATGCTATGCCCGCTTTTGGTGGACGTTTAGCAGATGAAGATATAAACAATGTTGCTAATTATGTATTATCACAAGCTGCAAAAGGGTGGTAGATAACTATAATAAATCCTATTATTACTAAAATTATAGATAGTTTAATTAAACTATCTCTTTTACAACTTTACAATATATAAACTAATTCAATCAAAAAAAATGAAGCGTAAGCATTATCCGGCTATACTCTTACTAGAAGATGGCACTAAATACTATGGATGGTCTTTTTCTAATTCTATTAAATCCACCGGTGAAGTAGTATTTAACACAGGTATTACAGGATATCAAGAAATTATGACGGATCCTAGTTATGCGGAACAGATTATTACATTCACATACCCAGAAATTGGTAATACTGGAATAAATGAAGAAGACAATGAAGCTAATAAGATATATATAAGAGGTATTATAGCCAAAAATATATCAAACAAACCAAGTAACTGGAGACAAACAAAAAATCTTATAGACTATTTAATACAAAAAAAAATTCCTCATATATTTGGAATAGATACACGTGCATTAACAAAACATTTAAGACATTATGGTGTAATGAATGGATGCATTACAGATAGTATAATCAATACTGAAATGATACAAGTAATAATTGAAAATACCTCTAAAATGACAGGAAATAGATTAGTTAATAAAGTAACAACTAAAAAACTATATCCATTTCTACTAACTAATAAAAACTCTGGAATATATTCTCACCTAAATCAGAAAAATCCGTTTGAAAATCACTACTTATTTCATATTGCAGTAATTGATTTAGGTGTTAAAAATAATATATTATCACGATTAATAGACTATAACTGCAAAATAACTGTATTACCAGCTGACAGCAATTATTACACAATTAAACAACTACAAGTTGATGGAATATTATTATCCAATGGACCGGGTGATCCATCATCTATGACTGATATTATCAATAACGTAAAAAATATTATTGATTTTTGCAATATACCTATTTTTGGCATATGTATGGGCCACCAAATTATAAGTCTAGCACTTGGTGCTGAAACATTCAAATTAAAATTTGGACACAGAGGTATTAATCATCCAGCAGGTATGAATCAACAAGCTGAAATTACTAGTCAAAACCATGGATTTGCAGTTAAATTAAACTCATCATTGAACAAGAAATTAGCAATTAGTCATTTCAATTTAAATGATTCTACTGTAGCAGGAATTATACATAAAAATAGACCCATCTTTTCTGTACAATATCATCCAGAAGCAAGTCCAGGTCCACATGATTCAGACTATTTATTTAAACATTTCATATACCTAATAGAACAATCAAAGATCAATCATTAACACACATTAATTTGTCCAAGCTGTATGATGAAATAAAGCAGACAAAACTTGTACACCTCGTAATTGATTAAATAAAGGTAAATGCCCAGAAGGAGCATTTAAAGTCCAATTAAATTCATTAGGATAACGAAGTGGTTGACTCTCATAAGTCCAACCTATATTTTGCCATAATCTATTCCAATTACAATTATTAGCCAACCATATCTGTCTTTGCTTAGAAAAACCAAACTTTTCCATAGAATATACTCTCCATAATAAATCTATCATTAATAAATCATCTGAAGGTATCATCTGTACATCTGTAAAATATAACCAATTTCTTTTATCATGATCATCCAAGCCCACTAACTTACATAATTTTTTATGTGTTAAGCGATCTGCCTCTTGATAGTGATAATTTTGTAATAAACTTTGTAAATCTCTATAATCTAAATCAAATGATGGTTCAAGTTCAATTAAACCATTAGGAAAATAATTTCTTAAACCTTGCTGAATTATACGAAACTTAGAAGGATAAAGAATTTGAAACAAAGCACCATCTAAACAAGATATATTGACATTTATAAGTATACGACGACGTATTAGTAAATCTAATAAAGCTTCTTGACCTACTAAACCATAAGAAAAAATTTCTTGAACTAGACTTAATTGTTTTTTTAATGAAGTATTAAGTTCTAATTTATTGATTTTTTTTGAAACTTCTAGATTACTGTTTAGCTTTTGACTCATTTGTAAAAAATAAAAAATAAAGAATACATATAGACATTATAATCATAACTATCTGAAAACATTAAACTATAATAAATAATCGAGCAATATATATTGCAATACAAATTATCTATAATCATTATAAACACTGCTTAGTATAAAACGTATACAAAATATTACACTATTACCGAAAAAACTGACTAAAACGTATAACAAAATTTTACTTATAACAAAAACAAATTTTTCTACTTGAGGAACTATTAAATCTTGTATTTCGACTAAACAAAATATGACCAATTGCCATTTAGAAAGCAAATAAATATCATCTAATCTAGAAACATAAATATATTTTGCAACAAGACCAGAAGAACTTAATAACCATACTTTATATCTAGAATTATAAATATATTTAGGCTGATTAATATATAATTGAATAACATTCTGAATTAACAAAGTATTAAGAAATAAAGCAATAGATCTAATCGAAAAATAAGAAATATTAGATAGTTTATTATTTTTTATAAAATCAATAATATTAAATAAAGAATTCATCTTACTAACAATACAATATATAATTGCATCACTTACTTGAACGAGTAAATTTTCAAATAAAATATATACATGACTTATAGGTGTTTTCTCATAATCAAAAACAAAAACTCGACTCTGCATTTTAGAAGAACCATGTGTCAGATAAATCAACAAATACTCAATAATTATATGATATTCATTCATAATATTTTTTAAATACACGGAAAAGTCAGTGAAAAAGTCATCGTGATGATATTTTAAATTAGGTATAAATTTCTTCAAAGATTTATAAATTAAATCAAATAAAATTTTAGAACTCAACAACTTAAGACTTTCAATTGTTAAATCTAATGCAATAACATCCAAAATGATTATCTCTAGTTCTATCAAAACATTAGAAAATAATCTTTGTTTATTATTATTATCTAATAAATCAATATATAACATGCAATTTGTACTATTTGACAAATTATAATATATTTTTTGTCGTGTATTATAGAATAAACTTACAACTTGTTTATTTAATTCAAGACTTTGATAATGTGGCCAATACTCAATCATAATTTTAATAAGATTCTAATAACCAATTTTACATATACTTCAATAATCTATCATAACATATATAATTTTCTATATATTATTCATTTATTATAAAAAACATATGAAATTGATTAGTTTAATACTATAATAAATATGAAATCAATAACTAATATTAAGTTAATTACTCATATGAATAACTATTATTTTGCTATTGCAAGCAAAAAATTTTTGGCTGAAGAAGAACCTATTGAAGAAATTTTAAGAGAAAGAACAAATTATTACTTAAATAATAAAAAAAAAATAGACTTTTGGTTTGTTAATAACCCTTCATTTATTTATAAACCAGAATTTAAAGATCTGAAAAATAAAATTAATAGCACACCTGCTGCTATAGTATCTTTAGACAAAGACTTTATTGAATGGATAAAACTAAGAATAAGCTTTGTATTGACAGGAGAATTCAAATCTGAATCTTTATAAAAAAATAACTACTGAGTCTTCAACCTTCAATAAAAATTTTATCTTGCGCAGGTGTCACAAATAAAGTTAAAATTTCTTGACTAAAAGTTTCAGCTGCTTTAGATTTATACCTATTAGGATTTACAATAATGGACAACATTCTTTTAATAGTTACATTCTTAATTCTTGCCCAATGCAATATACCTAACTCTAATTCTTTTGCAATTGCAGAGACTGATACAAAAGCAGCACCCAAACCAGATTGTACCGCATTTTTTATAGCTTCTATAGAATTTAATTCCATTTCTATCTTAAATCTACTACTGTCTATATCATGCTGATTTAATACTTTATCAATTACCTTTCGAATCGTAGACTCAGTATCTAAAGCAATAAATCTTAAATGATATAAATCTTCTTTTTGTATATCAGATAATTTAGAGAATGTATGAGAAGTTGGTAAAATCAATGCTAATTCATCTTCAGCATAAGAAGTTACCTGCAAGACATCTTTCAATTCACTAGGTACTTCTCCACCGATCACAGCTAAATCAATCTGTCCATTTGCAACACTCCAAGATATGAGTCTTGTAGAATGTACTTGTAACTGAACATTGACTTGAGGATATCTTTGTCGAAATAAACCTATTAATCTCGGCATTAAATAAGTTCCAGTAGTTTGACTAGCACCAATTACAAGTGTACCTCCTTGCAAATTTTGTACATCCTCTAAAGCACGACAAGTTTCTTCACACAAAGCAAGAATTCTATTACCATACCTAAGCAATAAATTACCAGCTTCTGTTAACTTTGCTTGTTTATTAGTTCTTTCAAATAAAGGAATACCTAATTGCTTTTCTAAGTTTTGAATCTGTAAACTAATAGCAGGCTGAGATACATACAAACTATCCGCTGCACGTTTAAAACTACCTTCTTTAATAATAGCTTTCAAAATCCTTAATTGATCTAAATTAAAAGGTAAATCTTGCATATATAATAATAAATTATAAAAAAATATAGAATTTACATAAATATTATATAACTATTATAATTAATATAAAACTCTTATACTAATTTTAAATTAAAATGTCTAATTAATTATACATTAATATAACATTATCTAAAAAGTCGTATTAATCATTTAATTACAATTATAATATAATTTAGTTATTCACGAATTTTAGGAAAACACTTATGGATATACGATTAATTATAGTATTAATACCACTATTAGCAGCTGGTTCTTGGGCTTTATATAATATTGGCAGAGTTGCAATACAACAATTTCGCAGTATGTAATCTAACGAATACAAAAAAATATTAGAAATATGATTAATAAAGAATACAAAAATATATAATATTTTGTATTCCTTAAATATAATCAAAAACTTATAATAAAAAATTTAAATTTTTTCAAAAGAAATACAATTATGGCTGTTCCTAAAAAAAGAACTTCAAAATCAAAATCAAGATCACGAAAAGCAAATTGGAAACACAAAGCTTATTATAAAAGTCAAAAAGCTCTTTCTCTAGCAAAATCATTAATTAATGGAAAAAACAGTAATTTTATCTATATTGATAGTAACAATCTTAGTGAAAATAACACATAAAATAAAAAAATACAAGGTGAAAATTATAAATTTAACTCGTAATCATCCATCTATTATAAATATCAAAGCAAGTTTTATTTTAAATTTTCAATATTCAAAAGATATTTGGATATTAAATTGTAGTCAAGGGTGTCAACACTTAATAGAAAAAAAAAATTAAAAATCAATCAAATATCTAATATAATTATTACAGAAAAAAATATTGAGAATATATCTGGATTATTAGGACTTCTATCTAGCTTAAGCCTCATTAATAGAAAAAAAAAATTAAACATATATATATCTAAAGGAATAGAAAAATACATAGTTTTAGGCAAAAAATATGCCAAAACTAATTTTGGCTATTGTATATGCTTACATATATTAAAAACAGGTTTGATAATCAAAAATCAAGAATATCAAATTTACACATTTAACAATAAATTAAATTTCGAATTTTTACTTACTGCAAAAAACAAATATGGACAATTCAAGTTAAATAAAGCTCAAAAATTTCAATTTCCTGTAGGCCCAATATATGGAAAATTAAAAAATGGCTACAGCTTCTTATTGCCTGATGGGATTATTATAGAAGGATACAAATTTACCAAAATGCATTATTCAGGAATCAAGAATAGCATCTTAATCAATAAATACCACACTAGAAACAGTATAGAAATTAGCCATAAATCAAAAATCATAGAATATAAATTTATAGTATAATTATAAATAAAGAATTCAGAAGTAATATAGAATTAACTTTTTAATATTTTTACAAAAATTAATATGAATTACGCCATCATTGAAGCAAGCGGCAAGCAATTATGGATTGAAGAAGGAAAATTTTACGACCTTAATTATATTCCAAGTGAACCAGGAGACTTAATTCACCTAAATAAAATATTATTAGTAAATAACAATAATAAAGTACAAATAGGAAATCCATGCCTTAAATCAATTAGAATAAAAGCAAAAATCTTAAGACATGTAAAAGGCAAAAAAATAACTGTTTTTAAAGTAAAACCGAAAAAGAATAATAAGTCAAAAAAAGGACATAGACAAAAACTTACGAGATTATTAATACAAAAAATCTTAACATAACATATAATTAGTAAAAAACTATGGCACATAAAAAAGGAAGTGGAAGTACTAAAAATGGTAGAGATTCAAATTCAAAAAGACTAGGAGTAAAAAAATACGGAGGAGAGAATATTACTAAAGGATCTATCATTATAAGACAAAGAGGCAGTAAATTTAAGGCTGGACAAAATGTAAAAATGAGTAAAGATTATACTATATTCGCAACTATTGATGGCATAGTTCAATTTCAAAATATACAAAAAAAAGTTAAAAGAGTAAATGTGGTTAACAAGAATGATAACAATTAACAAATTAATCTTATGAAAAACAAATTATAAATATCTAAAAACAAAGTTTTATGCAAATTTATTTTTTCTATAAATCTTAGAAGCTATATATTAAAAATGGTAAAAAAAATAATAATATCACGTTTTAATAATATAGCAGCTATTTTACAAAATAATAAAATACAAGAAATTATCCCTATAAATAAAACGTACCAAGTTAATGATATCTATATAGGTATAGTCCAAAAAATTTTCTCTAGTATCAATGCAGCTTTTATCAAAATAAGTAACCATGGAAAAAGTGGCTTTATACATGTAAACGATATTAAACATTTAAAAAAAAATAGATACGTAAATCATATTAACGATATACTTACAATCAATCAAAAAATTTTAGTTCAAATAATCAAAGAACCTACTCCAAACAAAGGACCCAGATTAACAACTAACATTAACTTATATGGCAAATACACTATATTAATGCCTTTCTGTAATACAATATATATCTCACATAAAATATATGATCATAATGAACGTATTCATTTACATTCATTAGCTATTCTTTTGAAACCATCTATGATGGGAATATTAATAAGATCTTCTGCAGAAGGAAAAACAACTAAAGCAATAATAGATGACTTAAATTATTTAAAAAAACAATGGTACTCAATAGAAAAAATCACTTTATGTTCACCTAGTCCTAACCTAATCTATAAAGAAAAAAATTTAATTCAAAAGATCATTAGAGATTACTATAAATTTAATTTGGATAATATTATAATAGACTCAGAAGATGGGCTACAACAAATTCAATACTGTATACAGAAATGGAATTGTAAAAAAAACACTAGGATACAATTATACAAAAAAAATGAATGTATTTTAGAACACTTTGATATTATCAAAAATATATCAAAAGCATTACAAACAAAAGTAAAACTCTCTTCTGGCGGTCATTTGATTATAGAAAGCAATGAAGCTTTAACTGTTATAGATGTAAATTCTGGATCTTTTAATAAGTCGGATAACTCTAAAGAAGCTATTTTAAGAACAAACTTTTATGCAGCTATTGAAATCGCATATCAGTTACAAATACGTAACATTAACGGAGTAATCATTGTCGACTTTATAGATATGCTATCACAACAAGATCAATTACAGCTACTTGAACATTTCACAAAGTTACTACAATTAGACTATGCAAAACCACAAATAGTACAACTATCTGAGCTAGGGTTAGTTGAATTAACAAGAAGGAGAAGAAGACAAAGCTTAGAAGAACTATTTAACAATGAAAAAAATACATATCTACAAATATATCGGACTTATTACCCTGAACAAAATAAAACAAATGTAAATATTTCTAAATATTTAAAAAATAAAAATATTCAATCTTTATTTTTTAATAAAAAATTTAAAAAAAGAATTATAACAAACTATAAAAGTAAAAATCATCCAACAGATTTATTTTTTAAAGACTTTATTTATTTTAATAACAAACACACAATACATTTATTAAATCCTAAAAAAAACTATATAATTCCGTTTATTATCTACTCTATTACTTTTAAAAAAAAATAAAGAAGCAAAAAAAATATATTTTGATAAATGTTTTTTGCTTCTTTATTTTTAACTCATAATATTAAGTCTTATATTGAAGAATTAATAACTATCCATTAATAGCTGGAGCTACTAAAGCTACAGGTAAAGACTGACCTGAAGCTAAGTCTAATGGGAAGTTATGAGCGTTACGTTCATGCATTACTTCCATACCTAAGTTAGCTCTGTTAAGGATATCAGCCCAAGTATTAATTACACGACCTTGACTATCAACAACAGATTGGTTGAAGTTAAAACCATTTAAGTTAAAAGCCATTGTACTAACAGACATAGCTGTGAACCAGATACCTACTACAGGCCATAAACCTAAGAAAAAGTGTAAGGCACGAGAATTGTTGAAACTAGCATATTGGAAAATTAAACGTCCAAAATAACCATGAGCTGCAACAATATTATAAGTTTCTTCTTCTTGACCAAACTTATAACCATTATTAGCTGATTCATTTTCAGTTGTTTCACGAATTAAACTAGAAGTTACTAGAGAACCGTGCATTGCACTGAATAAAGAACCACCAAATACACCTGCAACACCTAGTTGGTGGAAAGGATGCATTAGAATGTTGTGTTCAGCTTGGAATACAAGCATAAAGTTGAATGTACCAGAGATACCTAAAGGCATACCATCAGAGAAGCTTCCTTGACCGATAGGGTAAACAAGGAATACTGCTGCTGCTGCCGCTACAGGTGCTGTAAAAGCAACTGAGATCCAAGGACGCATACCAAGACGGTAGCTTAGTTCCCATTCACGACCAATGTAGCATGATACTCCTAATAAAAAGTGCAGTACAATTAGTTGATATGGACCACCATTATATAGCCATTCATCTAAAGAAGCAGCTTCCCAAATAGGGTAGAAATGTATACCAATTGCTGCAGAACTAGGAATAACTGCGCCAGAGATAATATTATTTCCATATAATAAAGAACCAGCAACTGGCTCACGGATACCATCAATATCAACTGGAGGTGCAGCAACGAATGCAATGATGAATACTGATGTAGCTGTTAATAACGTAGGAATCATTAAAACACCGAACCAACCAATATATAAACGGTTTTCAGTGCTAGTGATCCAAGTACAAAAACGTTCCCACAGGCTTGCGCTTTCGCGTCTTTCTAAAGTAGCAGTCATAATAATAAAATTGTGTTTAGGATAAATTGAGGATGCTTCCCAAGTGTAAAATACTTGTTAGCTATATTATTACAAAAATACTCAGACCTTGTAAAGCCATAATTTTTTAGAAGAATAATAGTTCAGTAAGTCTATTGTACAAAATATTGTTTTTCTTGACCTTTTAGTGTATATAAATAAAACTATAATATAATTAGAATAAAAATATTTAATAGAAATACATTTATTCTAACATTTACCAAGATCAATAATTTATTTAGTACAAAAACAATAAAATGTCACATCTAAGTCGTATCAAAACATCCCTTATCGATAAAAAAATATTAACCAAAACATTACAAGATTTAAATTTTACATATAAAAACACATCTGGAAACAATACAAATAATGATAGAATTAATTGTGACAATATAACAGTTGAAAAAAATGGCAAAGAATTATTTGTATTTTTTTGGAATGGGAAAGAATATTCACTTTTAGCAGACTTACAATTATGGACAATAAATATACCGTATACAAAACTGTTAGAGAAAATAACTCAACAATATTCTTATAATACTATTATTCAAGAAAGCGCGAAGTATGGATTTACAAACATTAATCAAAAAAAACTTGAAGATGGATCTATACAGTTAGTAATTCAAAAATGGAACTAATAAAGAACACACATAGAATATTTATTATATAGTATAAAATTTCAATGCAGACGGAGAGACTCGAACTCTCACAAGAAACTCTCACTAGAACCTAAATCTAGCGTGTCTACCAATTCCACCACGTCTGCTTTTTTAACTTAATAATCCTATACCATATACTATATCAATTTTTTTTTCAAAATACAAGCAATAGAATTATTACACATTCAACATATAACTTGTAATAATTAGTTTTTTTTGTTATCATTTCATGTATAGATGATATAGTAATCCTCAGTAGCTCAGTGGTAGAGCGATCGGCTGTTAACCGATTGGTCGTAGGTTCAAATCCTTCCTGGGGAGATTACAAATAATAACTAAACAAATAAAAGTATAAAAAATGAGCAACTTTATTAATTTTTTAGAAATGAAATCATACTATTTACAGCAAGTACTATATATACTCTTCTATTCAAGACTAAATTACTCTCACTCATACACTTGTATGTTATCATTAATATGTGGTATATTAACTTTTTTCAACCCTTGTTTACTATCTATCCTACCTATTAGCTTATCATCTATACAAAATATAGAAACTCGCAAATATCAAAATGCTCTTATATATGGATTAATAATTAGTAATATAGTAATGATAACAATAATTGCTATATTTACACAATCTTATAACAAAGTCACCATCTATATACCTACACTTTCATCCATGCTAACAATATTTATTGGTCTTAATTTGTTACAATTACTAGAAACAAACTTATCTTTTTTGAATAGACATTTAAAAATAAATAATAATAAAAACTATTTGATTACAACATTAATTACAGGTTTTACCATAGGAATTAATTCATCAACATGCAGTACACCAACACTAACAACCATTACAATTTGGTTAAATTATTCTTCTAATATAATATGGGGAATATTATATATATTATTTTACCTAATAGGCTATACAATGCCAGTTTTTTTTTCATAAAATTTATATCAAAATATAAAAAAATACATATTATAAATAATGCTTGGAACTATTTTACACCAACTATAGGTTCTATATTAATTGCCTTAGGTTGTTTCAATTTATTAGATAATATATTTAGCCCATAATAATTTAATATAACTAAATGAAATATAAACATGAAGTATTTACAGTATAAAACTTTGAAATGGAAAATTATTAAACAATTAAGTAATTTAAATTTTTCTATAGGACTGCTATTAACTATCAGCACTATTAGTATATTAGGAACAGTTATTGAACAAGATAAAAATATTGACTTTTATCAATTTAATTACCCAATTAAACCTGATATAAGCTATGTAATTAATTGGAAAAATATTTTATACTTTGGTTTAAACCATATATATACAAATTGGTGGTTTATATTACTTATAGCTTTATTCTTCTGTAGTTTGATTACCTGTACCTTTTCGCAACAAATGCCAAGCTTACGTAATGCGCGTCACTGGAAATTTATACCTTATAATAAAAATAAAAATTCTAATATTGATTATTTACCAATAAAATCATTTATTAATATAATTTATAGCTTAAGTCAACATAACTATTATGTTTTCCAACGTAATAATAAAATTTATGGATATAAAGGATTAATAGGAAGACTAGCTCCTATATTTGTTCACATTAGCATTATCATTACTCTTACAGGTAATATGTTAGGGCTTTTTACTGGTTTCATAAGTCAAGAAATCATACCTAAAGGAGAGACATTTCATATACAAAATTTTATCAAATCAGGTAAATATAGTTATTTGCCATATAATATCATTGGAAAAATAGACAACTTTTCTATAGAATATAATCCTAATTCTTCTATAAAACAATTTTATTCATCTATATCACTCAAAAATAATAAAAATGAAAATTTAATACAACAAAAAATTTATGTGAATTCCCCCCTTAAATTTCATGGATTAACATTTTATCAAACATCTTGGAATCTAGAAGGATTAAAAATTCAAATAGATAATAAATTAATACAACAAAAATTACAAGAAATAAAAATCAATAAAATCAGAACATGGATATACAATTTCAATTTTACTAATCATAACTCACTATTTTTTTTAGTGAATGGACTAAATAATAAAATATTGATATATAACTCATCTGGCCAACTATTGCAAAGTATTCAAACAAATGAAACATTCAACATACATGGACATCAAATTACTATTAAAGAAATAATACCTAGTACAGGAATACAAATCAAAACAGATCCTGGAATTCCGATTGTATATCTAGGTTTTTTCATATTAATAATAAGCATAATAACAAGCTACTTATCTTATAATCAAATCTGGATAAATATTGAAAACAACAAAATTCATTTGAAAGGTACTACAAATAGAGGCCAATTAACATTTGAAGAAGAACTCACCCAGATTCAAAAATATTATATAAAAGTCACTATTTAATTAAATGAACATTTATTAATATAAAAAATTTTCAATAATTTTACGCCCTCCATGAGTCCATAAACTTTCTGGATGAAACTGTATACCTCTTAATAAATTATATTGTCTATGACGACATCCCATAATTATACCATCTTCTGTCCATGCAGTAACTTCAAGTTCATTAGGCAAGTAATTTCTATCAATAACTAAACTATGATAACGAGTTGCCAAAAATGGACTTGGTAGATTTTTAAATATATCTTTTTTATCATGAAAAATCTTACTAATTTTACCATGTACAGGTTCATTCAATTGAATTATATTACCTCCATAAACATAACCAATACTTTGATGACCTAAACATACTCCTAAAATAGGAATTTTGTGTGCATAGTAGTAAATTAAATTTAATAATATACCTCCTATATTAGATGGATTACCTGGACCTGGAGAGACAATAATATGGCTGGGATTTAGTTTAATAACATCAGTTAAAGACAACTCATCATTTCTTATAACTATAATTTCATAACCTAGTTCACCAACATATTGAACTAAATTCTGAGTAAAACTATCATAATTATCTATAATTAAAATCATATAATTTTCTTTAAAATTTAAATTGATACCATAAATTAACCTTTTAATATACCATCTATAGGCGAACTAGGACTTGCAGTTGCACTCTGTTTCATTATTCCAGCAAGATAAGCTATTCTGCCAGAAATTATACTTTTTTTCATAGCCTCTGCCATTAATTGAGGTTTAGATGATCTTGCTACAGCTGTATTTAACAAAACACCTGATGCACCTAGTTCCATAACATGACATGCTTCACTGGGAGAACCGATACCAGCATCAACAATTACTGGAACATTTGCATTTTCAATAATAATTTGTATATTTAATTTGTTCTTCAGACCACTTCCTGAACCGATAGGAGAAGCTAGTGGCATCACTGTAGAACATCCTATATTTTCCAGTTGTTTAGCCAACATAGGATCTGCATTAATATAAGGCATAACTGTAAATTTTTTTTGCACTAGATACTCTGCAGCCTTCAAAGTGCCAATAGGATCCGGGAGCAAATATTTAGGATCTGGTATTACCTCTAACTTAATAAAATTATTATTAACTTGTCCTAAACGTTTTGCAATTTCCTTTCCTAAAAAAGCAACCCGTATTGCTTCTTCAGCTGTTCTACAACCAGCTGTATTAGGCAAAAGCCATAACTTTTCCCAATCAAGACCATCAATCAAATTACTTTGACCCATACTTTTCGCTCTTTGGGCTCTTCTTATAGCAACTGTAACAATAGAAGTATCACTTGCAATAATACTTTCTTGAGCCTCCTTTAAATTTTTATATTTGCCTGTACCAAGCATTAAACACGAAGAGAAAGTCTTTTTATTTATTACTAATAACATAATTAAAAAAATATAATATAGTTTTATGTAAGCCCATCAAGACATGACAAAAAATATTTGAAAATACATATGATTCTGTTGTAAAATCAAATTAAGTTTCATACAGATAAAACTCATGAACATCTTTAAAATTTATTAACCCCTAAAATGAAACATTGAAATAAATAATAAAATAAATTATACCTTTTTATTTTTAATATTAATTACATTTATATTACTATGACCAATCAATTACCTATATGGATTATAATCATAATCAGTACTTTATTAAGTAGTATCATTGGTATAGTAATATATCAATCTTATAATTACCTAAAAAAATACAGCAATAATTTTAATAAAACAAGTATTACAATTATAGATAGAGCCAGTTCTATACTTCCTTACTGGCTACCTCTTTTAGAAGGATTACAAAATTTTGGACAGCAAATCTTACCTGATTATCCCTTTAGTTTAATGAGTATATATAAAAAAACTCTTATGCCAATAGTTATATTTTATGTTACGCATCCAGCATTAGCATTTGTCATATTCTTTATATTATATTACTTATTTGTAAGAGCTAAAAGTCCAATTCCTGATAGACCTTTTATTAGATTTAATGTTTTACAGTCGATTTTATTATTTTTAATAAACTCCCTATTAGGTGCTACTTTCAGAGCTTTACCAATTGAGTTTCGCATGAGCCTATATGGTTTCATGTTATGTAATACATTATTTTGGTTCGTACTATCAACTATTACATATGCTGTTACAAAATCAATTGAAGGTAAATATGCTAAAATACCAGTTATATCACAAGCCGTAAGAATACAAATAGATAACAGATTATAATATAAAAATTTACACAACAAATTATGATAAAATTAAATAGTTACGAAACAATATATATTTTAAGACCGGATATCACGGAAGATAAAAATTTAAATTTAGTTAATACATATAAGGCACTTATAAATAATTTAGGTGGACAGAACATATTAATACAACATAGAGGCAGAAGACACTTGAGTTATAATATTAGCCAGTATTATGATGGTATATATGTACAAATGAACTATCAAGGTAATGGCTTTATTGTAAACAATTTAGAAAAAGCTTTAAAAATGAATAATAATATTATTAGATATATAACAATAAATAATAAATAAAAATATAGTACTACATTGAGTCTTGATACTGAGCTACCTTTCCAAAAGGCTTCCCTCTCAGTATTATCGCCGCTGTAGTGTTTAACAACCAAGTTCGGTATGGATTGGAGTGGTTCCACTACGCTATAAGTATCAAGACGTAAGTTTGTTATTATTAAGTATAAATTTAAAAAGTTTACGATCTATTAGTACGTCTTAGCTGAATATATTACTATACTTACACTTAACGCCTATCAAACAGTTAATCTTACTGTGATCTTAAAGAGTACTCATCTTGAGGTATGCTTCCCACTTAGATGCTTTCAGCGGTTATCTTTACCACACTTGGCTACCCAGCGTTTACTGTTGGCACAATAACTGGTACACCAGAGGTGTGTCTCTTCCGGTCCTCTCGTACTAAGAAGAGAGCCTCTCAATACTCTAGCGCCTGCACCGGATATGGACCGAACTGTCTCACGACGTTCTGAACCCAGCTCGCGTACCGCTTTCATGGGCGAACAGCCCAACCCTTGGGACGTACTACCGCCCCAGGATGCGATGAGCCGACATCGAGGTGCCAAACCTCCCCGTCGATGTGAACTCTTGGGGGAGATCAGCCTGTTATCCCTAGAGTAACTTTTATCCGTTGAGCGACAGCCTTTCCACTCAGAACTGTCGGATCACTAAGACCGACTTTCGTCTCTGCTCGACTTGTAGGTCTTGCAGTCAAGCTTCTTTATGCCTTTATACTCTAAGACTGATTTCCGACCAGTCTGAAGAAACCTTTGTACGCCTCCGTTACTTTTTAGGAGGCGACCGCCCCAGTCAAACTGCCCACCTGAAACTGTTCTTTGGCCGGTTAACGACTTTCAAAGTTAGAATTTTAGTATACTTAGAGTGGTATCTCACTATTGGCTACTATATATCCGCAAATATATCATCTTTGCCTCCCACCTATACTGCGCAAAGCATACCCAAATCCAATTCCAAGCTACAGTAAAGCTTCATAGGGTCTTTCTGTCCAGGTGCAGGTAGTCCGCATCTTCACAGACAATTCTATTTCGCCGAGTCTCTCTCCGAGACAGTACCCAAATCGTTACGCCTTTCGTGCGGGTCGGAACTTACCCGACAAGGAATTTCGCTACCTTAGGACCGTTATAGTTACGGCCGCCGTTCACCGGGGCTTCAGTCGCTAGCTTTGCTTTAACACTAACCAACTTCTTTAACCTTCCGGCACTGGGCAGGCGTCAGCCTCCATACATTATCTTGCGACTTCGCGGAGACCTGTGTTTTTGATAAACAGTCGCTTGGGCCTAGTTATTGCAACCCTACAAGGGCACCCCTTCTTCCGAAGTTACGGGGCTATTTTGCCGAGTTCCTTAGAGAGAGTTATCTCGCGCCCCTTAGTATACTCTACTTACCTACCTGTGTCGGTTTAAGGTACAGGTATTTGCTATTTAAGATATTTCGAGCTTTTCTAGGAAGTATGACGTCAATCACTTTAGTACCTTAGTACTTTGTACTCATTTTTTAGCTCAAGATGTTTTCACCATCTATCTTCACCTTCAATAATTTAAACCGGCAACCAAAATCCGGCTGATTTAGCCTTCTCCGTCCCTCGGTATCAATAACAAATAGTACAGGAATATTAACCTGTTATCCATCGACTACGCTTTTCAGCCTCGCCTTAGGCCCTGACTAACCCTTCGCGGACGAACCTTCCAAAGGAAACCTTAGGTTTTCGGGGCATTGGATTCTCACCAATGTTTTCGCTACTCAAGCCGACATTCTCACTTCTGCTTTGTCCACATTTATTTACATTAATGCTTCAACCTAACACAGAACGCTCCCCTACCGATGTAAACATCCCACAGTTTCGGCAAATAACTTAGTCCCATTCATTTTCGGCGCAGGATCACTAGACCAGTGAGCTATTACGCACTCTTTAAAGGATTGCTGCTTCTAAGCAAACCTCCTGGTTGTTTTTGCATTCCCACTTCCTTTACCACTTAGATATTATTTAGGGGCCTTAACTGGTGGTCTGGGCTGTTTCCCTCTTGACAATGAAGCTTATCCCCCACTGTCTCACTAATTAACTACACACTTAGTATTCAGAGTTTGCCTCGATTTGGTACCACTTTCGCAGCCCGCACCGAAACAGTGCTTTACCCCTAAGATTAAGCATTAATTGCTGCGCCAAAACGCATTTCGGGGAGAACCAGCTAGCTCCGGATTCGATTGGCATTTCACCGCTAATCACAGCTCGTCCGCTGATTTTTCAACATCAGTCGGTTCGGACCTCCACTTAGTGTTACCTAAGCTTCACCCTGGCCATGACTAGATCATCCGGGTTCGGGTCTACAAACAGTGACAAACGCTCTATTAAAGCTCGCTTTCACTGTGGCTTCGATATTCTTTATCTTAACCTGCCACTGCCTGTAAGTCGCCGGCTCATTCTTCAACATGCACGAAGTCAAACGTTAAATCGTTCTCCTACTGCTTGTAAGCTTACGGTTTCATATTCTATTTCACTTCCCTCCCGGGGTTCTTTTCACCTTTCCCTCACGGTACTGTTTCACTATCGGTCATCTAGGAATATTTAGCCTTACGAGGTGGTCCTCGTCGATTCATACGGGATTTCACGTGTCCCATACTACTTGGGATACAGACAAAGACTATATTATTTTCGGCTACAGGATTATCACCTTCTATGATATAACATTCCAGCTATTTCACCTAATTATTTTCATCTTTAAATACCTGTCCCACAACCCCACTAAAACTTGTTAAAGTGGTTTAGGCTGATCCCGTTTCGCTCGCCGCTACTAAGGGAATCGCTTTTGCTTTCTTTTCCTCTAGTTACTAAGATGTTTCAGTTCGCTAGGTTTGCTCTTGCCCACTTATTAATTCAGTGAGTAGTATAAAAGAGTTGCCTCATTCGGGAACCTCCGGATTATAGCTTACTTCCAGCTCCCCGAAGCATTTCGTCGGTAGTCACGCCCTTCATCGCTTCTAGATACCAAGGTATCCACCGTAAGCCTTTAATTACTTTATAAATTTATTAACTAAATAATAACAATTAGCATAAAGTTAAACTTTATTTTTTGGAGATAAGCGGATTCGAACCGCTGACATCTGCCTTGCAAAAGCAGCGCTCTACCAACTGAGCTATACCCCCTTTAGTTATTACTTGGGCCATACTGGATTTGAACCAGTGACCTCACCCTTATCAGGGGTGCGCTCTAACCAACTGAGCTAATAGCCCTTTTATTTTTAAAATACTGAACGATCTAAGATAAAATTCATATATTTTTTTTCATATCCCTAAATAAGGAGGTGATCCAGCCGCACCTTCCAGTACGGCTACCTTGTTACGACTTCACCCCAGTTACTAGCCCTACCTTAGGCGCCTCCATCCAGTACAGGTTAAAAAAACGACTTTGGGTATGGCCAATTTCCATGGTGTGACGGGCGGTGTGTACAAGGCCCGGGAACGGATTCACCGCCGTGTAGCTGACCGGCGATTACTAGCGATTCCAACTTCATGTAGGCGAGTTACAGCCTACAATCCGAACTTAGATTACGTTTAAAAGATTAGCTAGCCTTCACAGGGTTGCAACTCTTTGTCATAACCATTGTAGCACGTGTGTAGCCCAGGACATAAGGGGCATGCTGACTTGACGTCGTCCTTACCTTCCTCCGGTTTGTCACCGGCAGTTTTTTTAGAGTGCCCAACTTAATAATGGCAACTAAAAACAAGGGTTGCGCTCGTTGCGGGACTTAACCCAACATCTCACGACACGAGCTGACGACAGCCATGCACCACCTGTATTTACATTCCCGAAGGCACTTTTTACTTTCATAAAAATCTGTAATATGTCAAGCCCTGGTAAGGTTCTTCGCGTTGCATCGAATTAAACCACATGCTCCACCGCTTGTGCGGGCCCCCGTCAATTCCTTTGAGTTTCACTCTTGCGAGCATACTTCCCAGGCGGGATACTTAACGCGTTAGCTACGATACTGCACGGATCGATACGCGCAACATCTAGTATCCATCGTTTACGGCTAAGACTACTGGGGTATCTAATCCCATTCGCTACCTTAGCTTTCGTCTCTGAGTGTCAGTAAAGGCCAAGTAGAGCGCTTTCGCTACTGGTGTTCTTCCCAATATCTACGCATTTCACCGCTACACTGGGAATTCCCTCTACCCATACCATACTCCAGTCTAAAAGTTTCCACTGCTTGCTTAGGGTTGAGCCCTAGTATTTAACAGCAGACTTGTTAAACCACCTACAGACGCTTTACGCCCAGTGATTCCGGATAACGCTTGCATCCCCCGTATTACCGCGGCTGCTGGCACGGAGTTAGCCGATGCTTATTCCTTAAGTACCGTCATTTTTTCTTCCTTAAGAAAAGAGGTTTACAACCCACAGGCATTCTTCCCTCACGCGGTATTGCTCCGTCAGGCTTGCGCCCATTGCGGAAAATTCCCCACTGCTGCCTCCCGTAGAAGTCTGGACCGTGTCTCAGTTCCAGTGTGGCTGATCATCCTCTCAAACCAGCTACTGATCGTCGCCTTGGTAAGCTTTTATCTTACCAACTAGCTAATCAGGCGTAAGCTCATCTTCGGGCAGATTTCTCTATTTCACTAAAAAGCATATGGGGTATTAGCAGTCGTTTCCAATTGTTATTCCCCTCCCAAAGGCAGATTCTTACGTATTACTCACCCGTCCGCTACTAAAGTATAAAACTTTCGTTCAACTTGCATGTGTTAGGCATACCGCCAGCGTTCATCCTGAGCCAGGATCAAACTCTCCATGTT